GGGTTTAGAGGGGGTAGAACGTAGGTCTCCAAAACCTGATGTAGTAGGTTCGAATCCTACAAGGCATGAAGGTTGTTTACCGGTTAGTATAAATTCAACTCCCCGGCTGATCCGCGGGGAGGGTCGGAAATGGAAAGAGACCAAATGAAAATGACGAGTTTGATCCTTGCTCAGGATGAACGCTGGCGGTATGCTTAACACATGCAAGTCAAACGAATAAGATGGAAACATTGAATTAGTGGCGGACGGGTGAGTAACATGTAAGAATCTACGCTTAGGTGAGGAGCAACAAATGGAAACGTTTGCTAATCCCTCATAATTGGCTAATAAGTTAAAGAAAATTTCGCCTAAGCACGAGCTTGCATCTGATTAGCTAGTTGGTGGGGTAAAGGCCTACCAAGGCAACGATCAGTAGCTGATTTGAGAAGATGATCAGCCACACTGGGATTGAGAACGGAACAGACTTCTACGGAAGGCAGCATCTGAGGACCATATTTCCGCAACTGGGCGAAAGCTTGACGGAGCAATACCGCGTGGAGGAAGAATGCCTTTGGGTTGTAAACTCCTTTTCTCAAAGAAGAATATATGACGGTATTTGAGGAATAAGCATCGGCTACGACTTCCGTGCCAGCAGCCGCGGTAATACGGGAGATGCAAGCGTTATCCGGAATTATTGGGCGTAAAGGGTTTGTAGGTGGTCAAGTATGTTTAATGTTAAATGTCAAAGCTTAACTTTGAAATTGCATTAAAAACGGCTAGACTTGAGTATGTTAGGGGTAAAGGGAATTTCCAGTGTAGCGGTGAAATGCGTAGATATTGGAAAGAACACCAAAGGCGAAGGCACTTTACTAGGTCAATACTGACACTGAGAAACGAAAGCTAAGGGAGCAAACAGGATTAGATACCCTGGTAGTCTTAGCCGTAAACGATGGATACTAGGTGGTGCTAAAACTGCACTGCTGTAGTTAACACGTTAAGTATCCCGCCTGGGGAGTACGCTTGCAAAAGTGAAACTCAAAGGAATTGACGGGGGCCCGCACAAGCGGTGGAGCATGTGGTTTAATTCGATGCAACACGAAGAACCTTACCAGGGTTTGACATGCTAGGAAATAATTTGAAAGAGTTATGTGCCTTAGGGAACCTAGACACAGGTGGTGCATGGCTGTCGTCAGCTCGTGTCGTGAGATGTTGGGTTAAGTCCCGCAACGAGCGCAACCCTTGTTTTTAGTTAACGCGTGGTATTTAAAAAGACTGCCGGTTATATGCCGGAGGAAGGTGAGGACGACGTCAAGTCATCATGCCCCTTATACCCTGGGCTACACACGTGCTACAATGGTTAAGACAACGAGAAGCAACCTTGTGAAAGGGAGCCAATCTTCAAACTTAATCTTAGTTCGGATTGTAGGCTGCAACTCGCCTATATGAAGAAGGAATCGCTAGTAATCACCGGTCAGCTATACGGTGGTGAATACGTTCTCGGGCCTTGTACACACCGCCCGTCACACCATGGAAGTCGGCTGTGCCCGAAGTTGTTATCTTAACTGTAAAGAAGGAAATACCTAAGGCCTGGCTGGTGACTGGGGTGAAGTCGTAACAAGGTAGCCGTACTGGAAGGTGTGGCTGGAACAACTCCATTTAGTATTAACTTAAAGAGAAAAATTAAAAATTTAAACTATGTTACAAAATATAATTTTGTAACAGGAGGGCTATTAGCTCAGTTGGTTAGAGCACACCCTTGATAAGGGTAAGGTCGCTGGTTCAAATCTAGCATAGCCCTCTTGTTATTTGGGGGTATAGCTCAGTTGGTAGAGCGCTGCCTTTGCAAGGCAGATGTCAGCGGTTCGAGTCCGCTTACTTCCACAAAGTTTTTGATGTAGGTTAAAATGAATTAAGGCTTATGCAGGATTGCTTGGCATTTAGAGTCGAAGAAGGGCGTAGAAATTGACGATATGCTTTGGGGAGCTAAAAACAAGTTTTAATCCAAAGATTCCCGAATAGGGCAACCTATTAATTTAATGTTGATATTGAATAATATACAAATAATATGGGTAACTCGGTGAACTGAAACATCTTAGTAGCCGAAGGAAAAGAAAGCAAAAGCGATTTTCTTATTAGTGGCGAGCTAATTGAAAATAGTCTAAACCTTTTTAGGTGTAGTGGGATCTTTAAGTTATTCGTTTGGATAATAAAGAATTTGTTAATAACAAAATCCAAGAAGGTTTTAAATCCTGTATTTATTGAGTGAAGAACGATTATAAGTTTTCCCAAGTAACATAGAACACGTGAAATTCTGTGTGAATCCGCGAGGACCATCTCGTAAGACTAAATACTTCTAAGTGACCGATAGTGAACTAGTACCGTGAGGGAAAGCTGAAATAGAACACTGAGAAGTGAGTGAAATAGAATATGAAAGCATAAGCTTACAAGCAGTAGGAGGTTTATTGAAAGACTGACTGTGTGCCTGTTGAAGAATGAGCCGGCGACTTATAGGTAGTGGCTTGGTTAAAGTTTTTCTGGAGCCATAGTGAAATCGAGTTTGAATAAAGCAAATGTGTCACTATCTATAGACCCGAACCCAGGTGATCTAATCATGGTCAGGTTGAAGTTTTGGTAAAAGAAAATGGAGGACCGAACCCACCAATGTTGAAAAATTGGGGGATGAACTGTGATTAGGGGAGAAATTCCAATCGAACTTGGAGCTAGCTGGATCTCTTCGAAATGCGTTGAGGCGCAGCGGTTAATTATGGTAAACTTAGGGGTAAAGCACTGTTTCGATGCGGGCTATGCAAATGGTACCAAGTTGTGGCAAACTCAGAATACTAAGTATTATTTCAAATAACCAGTGAGACAGTGGGGGATAAGCTTCATTGTCGAGAGGGAAACAGCCCAGATCACCATTTAAGGCCCCTAAATAATTACTAAGTGATAAAGGAGGTAATATTACATAGACAACCAGGAGGTTGGCTTAGAAGCAGCCATTCCTTTAAAAAGTGCGTAATAGCTTACTGGTCAAGTGATATTGCGCCGAAAATGAACGGGACTAAGTAATTTGCCGAAAGTGTGAGATATAAAAATCGGTAGAAGAGCGTTCTGTATTAATGAGAAGTAATAATGTAAATAGTTATGGATTGAACAGAAGTGAGAATGTCGGCTTAAGTAACGAAAACATTGGTGAAAATCCTATGCTCCGAAAACCTAAGGTTTCCTTAGCCAGGTTCGTCCACTAAGGGTTAGTCAGGTCCTAAAATAAGGTTTAACAACGTAATTTGATGGATGACAGGTTAATATTCCTGTACCGAATGCTCATTTTTAAAAGAGTGACGAAAAAGGCTAGATCAGCCACGTGATGGTTTGTGGTTTAATAGTTCAAGACTTAGAAGATATTATAAAGAATATTTTGTGTTAAGGCTAGAATACGATAGATACTACGGTATTAAAAGTGATTAATGTCATATTTCCGAGAAAAACTTTAGTTTATTAATAATGAGATCGCCTGTACCGTAAACTGACACAGGTGGGTTAGTAGAGCATACTAAGGAGCGCGAGATAACTCTTTCTAAGGAACTCGGCAAAATGACTTCGTAACTTCGGAAGAAGAAGTACCTCAATAGAGGTCGCAGAAAACAGGTCCAAGCGACTGCTTACCAAAAGCACAGGTCTCCGCTAAGTTGAAAAACGATGTATGGGGGCCGAGGCCTGCTCAGTGCAGGAAGGTTAAAGAAATTGGTTAGCGCAAGCAAAGCTAGTGACTGAAGCCCCTGTGAACAGCGGCAATAACTATAATTGTCCTAAGGTAGCGAAATTCCTTGTCGGGTAAGTTCCGACCCGCACGAAAGGCTTAACGATTTGGACGCTGTCTCAGAAAGAGACTCGGTGAAATAGAATTGACTGTGAAGATGCGGTCTACTTGCACTTGGACAGAAAGACCCTATGAAGCTTTACTGTAACTTGAAATTGGTTTCGGGCTTTTTTTGCGCAGTATAGGTGGGAGGCAATGATCTTATTTTTCGGGATAATGTGAGCCGTGATATGAGATACCACTCTAAAAAAGCAAGAAATCTAATATTAATCTTATTTTCAATCAAGATAATTGACATTTTCAGGCGGGCAGTTTTACTGGGGCGGTAGCCTCCTAAAAAGTAACGGAGGCGTACAAAGGTTTTCTCAGTCTAGACGGAAATTAGTTGTAGAGTGTAAAGACATAAGAAAGCTTGACTGTGAGACCTATAAGTCAAACAGAGACGAAAGTCGGTCTTAGTGACCCGACGGTGCTGTATGGAAAGGCCGTCGTAAACAGATAAAAGTTACTCTAGGGATAACAGGCTGATCTCCCCCAAGAGTCCACATCGACGGGGAGGTTTGGCACCTCGATGTCGGCTCATCGCAACCTGGGGCGGTAGTACGTCCCAAGGGTTGGGCTGTTCGCCCATTAAAGCGGTACGTGAGCTGGGTTCAGAACGTCGAGAGACAGTTCGGTCCATATCCGGTGTGAGCGTTAGAGTATTGAAAGGAGCTTTCCTTAGTACGAGAGGACCGGGAAGGACACACCACTGATGTACCAGTTTTTGTGCCAACAGAAAACGCTGGGTAGTCAAGTGTGGAGCGGATAACTGCTGAAAGCATATAAGCAGGAAGCCCACCTTAAGATAAGTACTCTTCATTAGGTCACGGTAAGACGAACCGTTTGATAGGTATCAGGTGTAAGGTTGGTAACAATTTCAGCCGAGATATACTAACCGACCAAAAGTTTCTTCCTATATTTAAAAAACTTATTTATTTTTGTATTATTTTATCTTTTTCTTTTTGCTTAGTTAAATTTGATAAAAATTTTAACTAAGTGAAATTAAACCTAAGGGTGCTCTTGGTTTTATGGAACCACTAAACACATTTCGAACTTGCTAGTGAAACATAAAATGAAAAATTAATACTTGAAGGGTAGCTTTCTGGAAAATATTTTTTAGTGCCCGATAAATCCAAAATAAACTTTAGTCTTTACTTGTTTTATTCGATTTTTAGAAAGTTTTTTGTAAAACTTATTAAACGTAAATTATAATTAATTTGTTATTAAATAAACTCTATTAGTATAAAAGTGACTTTAAAATCCTTCGTGGTGAAATGGTAAACACGTGTGATTCAAAATCATATGCAATAGCATGCCGGTTCAAGTCCGGTCGAAGGTATAATCTTATTAATGTTATTAAAATCATACGTTGGTAGAACGTAGGTCTCCAAAACCTGATGTAGTAGGTTCGAATCCTACAAGGCATGAAGGTTGTTTACCGGTTAGTATAAATTCAACTCCCCGGCTGATCCGCGGGGAGGGTCAAAGAAAGAGACCAAATGAAAATGACGAGTTTGATCCTTGCTCAGGATGAACGCTGGCGGTATGCTTAACACATGCAAGTCAAACGAATAAGATGGAAACATTGAATTAGTGGCGGACGGGTGAGTAACATGTAAGAATCTACGCTTAGGTGAGGAGCAACAAATGGAAACGTTTGCTAATCCCTCATAATTGGCTAATAAGTTAAAGAAAATTTCGCCTAAGCACGAGCTTGCATCTGATTAGCTAGTTGGTGGGGTAAAGGCCTACCAAGGCAACGATCAGTAGCTGATTTGAGAAGATGATCAGCCACACTGGGATTGAGAACGGAACAGACTTCTACGGAAGGCAGCAGTGAGGAATTTTCCGCAATGGGCGAAAGCTTGACGGAGCAATACCGCGTGGAGGAAGAATGCCTTTGGGTTGTAAACTCCTTTTCTCAAAGAAGAATATATGACGGTATTTGAGGAATAAGCATCGGCTAATTCCGTGCCAGCAGCCGCGGTAATACGGGAGATGCAAGCGTTATCCGGAATTATTGGGCGTAAAGGGTTTGTAGGTGGTCAAGTATGTTTAATGTTAAATGTCAAAGCTTAACTTTGAAATTGCATTAAAAACGGCTAGACTTGAGTATGTTAGGGGTAAAGGGAATTTCCAGTGTAGCGGTGAAATGCGTAGATATTGGAAAGAACACCAAAGGCGAAGGCACTTTACTAGGTCAATACTGACACTGAGAAACGAAAGCTAAGGGAGCAAACAGGATTAGATACCCTGGTAGTCTTAGCCGTAAACGATGGATACTAGGTGGTGCTAAAACTGCACTGCTGTAGTTAACACGTTAAGTATCCCGCCTGGGGAGTACGCTTGCAAAAGTGAAACTCAAAGGAATTGACGGGGGCCCGCACAAGCGGTGGAGCATGTGGTTTAATTCGATGCAACACGAAGAACCTTACCAGGGTTTGACATGCTAGGAAATAATTTGAAAGAGTTATGTGCCTTAGGGAACCTAGACACAGGTGGTGCATGGCTGTCGTCAGCTCGTGTCGTGAGATGTTGGGTTAAGTCCCGCAACGAGCGCAACCCTTGTTTTTAGTTAACGCGTGGTATTTAAAAAGACTGCCGGTTATATGCCGGAGGAAGGTGAGGACGACGTCAAGTCATCATGCCCCTTATACCCTGGGCTACACACGTGCTACAATGGTTAAGACAACGAGAAGCAACCTTGTGAAAGGGAGCCAATCTTCAAACTTAATCTTAGTTCGGATTGTAGGCTGCAACTCGCCTATATGAAGAAGGAATCGCTAGTAATCACCGGTCAGCTATACGGTGGTGAATACGTTCTCGGGCCTTGTACACACCGCCCGTCACACCATGGAAGTCGGCTGTGCCCGAAGTTGTTATCTTAACTGTAAAGAAGGAAATACCTAAGGCCTGGCTGGTGACTGGGGTGAAGTCGTAACAAGGTAGCCGTACTGGAAGGTGTGGCTGGAACAACTCCATTTAGTATTAACTTAAAGAGAAAAATTAAAAATTTAAACTATGTTACAAAATATAATTTTGTAACAGGAGGGCTATTAGCTCAGTTGGTTAGAGCACACCCTTGATAAGGGTAAGGTCGCTGGTTCAAATCTAGCATAGCCCTCTTGTTATTTGGGGGTATAGCTCAGTTGGTAGAGCGCTGCCTTTGCAAGGCAGATGTCAGCGGTTCGAGTCCGCTTACTTCCACAAAGTTTTTGATGTAGGTTAAAATGAATTAAGGCTTATGCAGGATTGCTTGGCATTTAGAGTCGAAGAAGGGCGTAGAAATTGACGATATGCTTTGGGGAGCTAAAAACAAGTTTTAATCCAAAGATTCCCGAATAGGGCAACCTATTAATTTAATGTTGATATTGAATAATATACAAATAATATGGGTAACTCGGTGAACTGAAACATCTTAGTAGCCGAAGGAAAAGAAAGCAAAAGCGATTTTCTTATTAGTGGCGAGCTAATTGAAAATAGTCTAAACCTTTTTAGGTGTAGTGGGATCTTTAAGTTATTCGTTTGGATAATAAAGAATTTGTTAATAACAAAATCCAAGAAGGTTTTAAATCCTGTATTTATTGAGTGAAGAACGATTATAAGTTTTCCCAAGTAACATAGAACACGTGAAATTCTGTGTGAATCCGCGAGGACCATCTCGTAAGACTAAATACTTCTAAGTGACCGATAGTGAACTAGTACCGTGAGGGAAAGCTGAAATAGAACACTGAGAAGTGAGTGAAATAGAATATGAAAGCATAAGCTTACAAGCAGTAGGAGGTTTATTGAAAGACTGACTGTGTGCCTGTTGAAGAATGAGCCGGCGACTTATAGGTAGTGGCTTGGTTAAAGTTTTTCTGGAGCCATAGTGAAATCGAGTTTGAATAAAGCAAATGTGTCACTATCTATAGACCCGAACCCAGGTGATCTAATCATGGTCAGGTTGAAGTTTTGGTAAAAGAAAATGGAGGACCGAACCCACCAATGTTGAAAAATTGGGGGATGAACTGTGATTAGGGGAGAAATTCCAATCGAACTTGGAGCTAGCTGGATCTCTTCGAAATGCGTTGAGGCGCAGCGGTTAATTATGGTAAACTTAGGGGTAAAGCACTGTTTCGATGCGGGCTATGCAAATGGTACCAAGTTGTGGCAAACTCAGAATACTAAGTATTATTTCAAATAACCAGTGAGACAGTGGGGGATAAGCTTCATTGTCGAGAGGGAAACAGCCCAGATCACCATTTAAGGCCCCTAAATAATTACTAAGTGATAAAGGAGGTAATATTACATAGACAACCAGGAGGTTGGCTTAGAAGCAGCCATTCCTTTAAAAAGTGCGTAATAGCTTACTGGTCAAGTGATATTGCGCCGAAAATGAACGGGACTAAGTAATTTGCCGAAAGTGTGAGATATAAAAATCGGTAGAAGAGCGTTCTGTATTAATGAGAAGTAATAATGTAAATAGTTATGGATTGAACAGAAGTGAGAATGTCGGCTTAAGTAACGAAAACATTGGTGAAAATCCTATGCTCCGAAAACCTAAGGTTTCCTTAGCCAGGTTCGTCCACTAAGGGTTAGTCAGGTCCTAAAATAAGGTTTAACAACGTAATTTGATGGATGACAGGTTAATATTCCTGTACCGAATGCTCATTTTTAAAAGAGTGACGAAAAAGGCTAGATCAGCCACGTGATGGTTTGTGGTTTAATAGTTCAAGACTTAGAAGATATTATAAAGAATATTTTGTGTTAAGGCTAGAATACGATAGATACTACGGTATTAAAAGTGATTAATGTCATATTTCCGAGAAAAACTTTAGTTTATTAATAATGAGATCGCCTGTACCGTAAACTGACACAGGTGGGTTAGTAGAGCATACTAAGGAGCGCGAGATAACTCTTTCTAAGGAACTCGGCAAAATGACTTCGTAACTTCGGAAGAAGAAGTACCTCAATAGAGGTCGCAGAAAACAGGTCCAAGCGACTGCTTACCAAAAGCACAGGTCTCCGCTAAGTTGAAAAACGATGTATGGGGGCCGAGGCCTGCTCAGTGCAGGAAGGTTAAAGAAATTGGTTAGCGCAAGCAAAGCTAGTGACTGAAGCCCCTGTGAACAGCGGCAATAACTATAATTGTCCTAAGGTAGCGAAATTCCTTGTCGGGTAAGTTCCGACCCGCACGAAAGGCTTAACGATTTGGACGCTGTCTCAGAAAGAGACTCGGTGAAATAGAATTGACTGTGAAGATGCGGTCTACTTGCACTTGGACAGAAAGACCCTATGAAGCTTTACTGTAACTTGAAATTGGTTTCGGGCTTTTTTTGCGCAGTATAGGTGGGAGGCAATGATCTTATTTTTCGGGATAATGTGAGCCGTGATATGAGATACCACTCTAAAAAAGCAAGAAATCTAATATTAATCTTATTTTCAATCAAGATAATTGACATTTTCAGGCGGGCAGTTTTACTGGGGCGGTAGCCTCCTAAAAAGTAACGGAGGCGTACAAAGGTTTTCTCAGTCTAGACGGAAATTAGTTGTAGAGTGTAAAGACATAAGAAAGCTTGACTGTGAGACCTATAAGTCAAACAGAGACGAAAGTCGGTCTTAGTGACCCGACGGTGCTGTATGGAAAGGCCGTCGTAAACAGATAAAAGTTACTCTAGGGATAACAGGCTGATCTCCCCCAAGAGTCCACATCGACGGGGAGGTTTGGCACCTCGATGTCGGCTCATCGCAACCTGGGGCGGTAGTACGTCCCAAGGGTTGGGCTGTTCGCCCATTAAAGCGGTACGTGAGCTGGGTTCAGAACGTCGAGAGACAGTTCGGTCCATATCCGGTGTGAGCGTTAGAGTATTGAAAGGAGCTTTCCTTAGTACGAGAGGACCGGGAAGGACACACCACTGATGTACCAGTTTTTGTGCCAACAGAAAACGCTGGGTAGTCAAGTGTGGAGCGGATAACTGCTGAAAGCATATAAGCAGGAAGCCCACCTTAAGATAAGTACTCTTCATTAGGTCACGGTAAGACGAACCGTTTGATAGGTATCAGGTGTAAGGTTGGTAACAATTTCAGCCGAGATATACTAACCGACCAAAAGTTTCTTCCTATATTTAAAAAACTTATTTATTTTTGTATTATTTTATCTTTTTCTTTTTGCTTAGTTAAATTTGATAAAAATTTTAACTAAGTGAAATTAAACCTAAGGGTGCTCTTGGTTTTATGGAACCACTAAACACATTTCGAACTTGCTAGTGAAACATAAAATGAAAAATTAATACTTGAAGGGTAGCTTTCTGGAAAATATTTTTTAGTGCCCGATAAATCCAAAATAAACTTTAGTCTTTACTTGAAATATTTAGTATGAGTGTAGGTTTATGAGTTATCAATATGTGGTGTTTAGTGGATAATTGTTATTATTGTTTGAGTAGGGTTGGATAGGTGTGATGTTGTTTGGGTATTAATGGGTTAGTGGTGCATGATAGAGTTTGGTTGATATTGTATGTAGATGTAGTTGTTGAGTGGAGTGTATGGTGTGGTTATAGTTGGTTGTATGGGTAGGAATAGGCGGTAGTTGTTGAGGAGATAGAAAATGAAGGTGATGTGTATGTAAGTTAGTAGAGTATATTTTCAGTGTGAGAGTCTTGGTTTTATGTGATGGATGTAATTGGTTGTGTATTCATTGTTTGTTGTGAAGGTGTAGAATTTAGGTGTATAGGGATGGTGAGAGTTAAGAGGTATTGAGATTGTATTTGGTGTTTTGTAGCGGTGGTATGTTAAGTTGCATGTGTTGTTGAGTCATAGGGTGTTAAGTGAATAGGAATAGAGGGATTGCGGGGTAGAGGATGGGTATGTATTGGAGTTGGAAAGGGGTGCCTGTGGTTAGTGTTGTGGATAGGTTATGGTTTGTCGGTCCTTATCCTGGTTGGAGGCAGCCTGGCTGAGCCACATGTGGCGGAGGTTGCGGCGGAATTCAGAGGGTTCCGGCTGTTAAGGCTGTCGTGGAAGTTCCTCAGCTGATGCAGACGAGCTCGGACCTCGATGCAGGGGACCCCCAGGCCCCCATCATTGGGATCCGCATACAGCCACCGGGTGGGACAGGAGGCTGGGAGCTGCAGATGGTGCGTACCGTGTTGTTGATCAGCCGCTGCACTCGCTTGTCACGGGAGGGGGTGGGCAGTATCCTCAAAGTCAGGTAGTCCTCGGCCTGCAGATCTCTTGCCGAGACAGCGTAGGCGGCTACGCAGCGCAGGGCGAGGACCACGTTTGAGGATAAAACTTTTATGAGTCGTGCTGGATTCGAACCAGCGAAAGCTAAGCTAACGGATTTACAATCCATCCCCATTAACCACTCGGGCAACGACTCCCTAACTTAATACTAATTACATGGATATATTATTAATATTAATAAAAAATAAACAAGATCAAAATATTACATAATTTTTTTTATGTCAAGATATCGAGGACCACGTTTGAGGATAACCCGTAGACTTGGTAAACTTCCAGGACTTACAAATAAAACTTCTAAGAAAAAAAAAGCTCCTGGACAACAAGGATCGTCCTTTAGATCAAAAAAAAAAGTCTCAAAGTATAACATAAGGCTAAAAGAAAAGCAAAAACTAAGATTTAATTATGGAATTACTGAAAGACAATTACTAAATTATGTAAAAAAAGCAAGAAAAAAAAAGGGATCATCTGGAAGGCTTTTATTAACTTTTTTAGAAATGAGATTAGATAACATAGTACATCGTTTAGGCTTTGCGCCTACAATAATGGCAGCAAAACAATTAATAAATCATGGACATATCTGTGTAGACGAAAAAATGATAGATATACCCAGCTTTATTTGCCAGCCAAAAAGTATAATAAGAGCAAAAAAAAGTACAATTTCGCAAAACACAATAAAAAAAAATGTTGAGTCACACGAGATATTATTAATACCACCTCACTTATCGCTCAATAAAAAAAATATGGAAGCAAAAATTATTGGTTTAATTAACAGAAAAGCTATATCACTAATAATAAATGAACTTCTTGTTATAGAATTCTATTCACGCAAAGTTTAATTATAATTTATAAGGAGAAAATGTGAACAAAAATTAAAATACTTAGTTTTTTAATACTAAAAGAATTATATATTAACTTATAAAATTAATTTTTTTCTTCAAAAAAATATATATATTTTAGATAAAAATGAAAATAAAACAAAAAAAACAAATAATAAAACTAACTAACAAAACCTTTCTCGTGGAATTGTCCACATTTTGTTATTTATTTATAAAATATATTAAACTTTTTAATTATAAACAGTAAGCTTTATAACCTAAAAAAAAATATTAATATAATTTACCTTTAAGAACAAAGCATAACAGAAAGAGCTTAAAAAAACAAGTTTTAATAATAGTTTGATTTATTAAATAAATAGATCAAATTTGCAAAAAAGTAAAATGAAAATAAATAGACTAAAAATTTTAATTCTAAATAATAAATAGACAAAAAGCTTCAAATTCAAATAATAGTGTCAGTAACTGATTTAAAAGGTAATGTAATTTCTTGGTCATCTTCAGGATCTTGCGGATTTAAAAGTTCGAAAAAAGCAACGCCCTTCGCAGCGAAAACAACGACAAGCCTTGCACTCAAAAAAGGTATAGAACAAGGTCTTAAACAAGTAGAAATTAACATTAGCGGACCTGGATCAGGTAGGGAGACGGCAATCAGATCTGTACAAACAATGGGGTTAGGAATAATTTTAATAAAAGATGTTACACCACTACCACACAACGGGTGTAGACCAAGCAAAAAGCGTCGCATATAAAATATTAGATACTTATTAAGTAAGTAATAAATACTTAATAAGTATTAAGTTTCACACAGCAGGCATGGCGGAATTTGGTAGACGCGCAGGATTTAGGTTCCTGTGTCAGAATGATGTGAGAGTTCGAGTCTCTCTGCCTGTAATAAATAAGTAATACTATAAAAAGTTCGGGCAAGAAGGGATTTGAACCCCTGACTCCGTAGTTCGTAGCCACGTGCTCTAGTCCACTGAGCTACAAGCCCTTTTTCTCCCCAAGTAGGATTCGAACCTACGACCGATCGGTTAACAGCCGATTGCTCTACCGCTGAGCTATTGAAGAAAAAAATATTATTGGGGACAAACGGATTCGAACCGCTGACATTCTGCTTGTAAGGCAGAAGCTCTACCAACTGAGCTATGTCCCCAGATAATTAAATAGTAATTATTTCTTAATTTTAAATCCTGTACCAGCAGGAATTATATTTCCGAAAACTAAATTTTCTTTTAAACCATATAACCAATCTATTTTACCTTGCAAAGCTGACCTTGTTAAAACTTTTGTTGTTTCTTGAAAACTTGCTTGAGCGATAAAACTTTGATTTGATAATGATAATCGTGTTATACCCATTATTATAGGTTCATAAACTACCTTATTAACAAAATGATCATTCATTTTTTCAATTTGATTCAAATCTAAAAAATCACCTACAATAAAAGAAGAATCACCAACATTTGTTATTAGTACTTTTGAAGTCATTTGTTTAACAATAAGTTCAAGATGTTTATCATTAATTTTAACTCCTTGAGATTCATAAACAGCCTGAACTCGACGTATTAAGTATTTTTGTATAACATCAAAACTTTTCCTAACGGATATATTATTGGGAAAATTTTGCTGAAAATTATCAAAATCATTTTTTAATAATTCATGTAAATTACCTTTTATTTCATTTAAAGAAGAAGTTTTCCTTGCCTCTAGTAATTGTTCAACTTTAGGTAGTCCCTGAACAATATCTTCAATTTTTTGTGTTTTAAAATTTACTTTATATAACGGATAATCTTTTTTAATAAATGGAAAAACAAGCATTTTTAATAGCGTATTATCTTTAATATAATAAGAAGCAACTTTTCTAAAAACAGAAATATTTTTTTTTTCTTGAATGACCTGAGAGGAATACAAATTCTTAAAATTGTTAATTAGACAACCTTTTTTAACAAAAGAACCTACTTTAAATTGACCAACAATATTTTTTTGTTTGTTCAGCTTTCTAAACATTATAACATTTTTTTCTGGAAATTTAAATGTAATAAGAAGCCCACTTTCGCTTCTCATTTTTTTAGATTTATGAATAATACAAAAAAGATTTCTAATATTTATATTTAATTTGGGGAATTTTTTCTTTAAATTTCTTTTTTGATTAGTATAATACAATTGTTTCTTTTTGAACTTATTTTCACAACGAAATTTTTTTACTTTGCAATACAATCTATGTAATATTTTATCCAAAAAATAAAAATCTGTTAAAATTGTTGAATTTAATACCCAAAACATATGTGGAAAATGATTACTATTTTTTTCCAACGTATAAATCTGACCAGAAAGACTAGCTTTAATTTCTCTTAGTTGAACTAAACTAGAATCTAGAGAATCTTCTTCACTAGTAGAATCTAATTTTTGAGCTATTATTTGTTTATCAAATACTATCTTTCCAGGTTTTGTAAATAATATGGTATTTGCGGGCAAATAAAAGATAGATTTGTTATAATCATTTTGATAAATAACTATTTTTTTTTCATGTAAAGTTAAAAAAGCTTTTTCTTTAAATTTAGTAGAAAATTTTCTTCCAAACGTAGGTAGAGTTGACTAAAAACAGACACTCATGCAAAACCGTACTTGATATTTAAATATCATACGGCTAACCTTTAATAATAACAAAAATCACTTTTTTTAAAGAAATTATAAAAAATAATTTTTATTTATAATAATTAATTTTTATAATATATAACAATTGAGACCTAAAATTAATGATAATATTAAAAACAATTTAATGTTTACTTTATTATAAATATAACAACTTTACTTTTCAATAAAATACATCTTCCTTGTTTTAATAATTCATATTATTCGTCCCTTTTACTTATACCCATTAATTTTTTAAGGATGTTTTTATCATCTGGATTCTAACTAAACATATCAGATCTATCCTAAATAAAAAGTTATACTTTTTTAAAAAGTTACCCCTAAAATTAGAAGCACATAAAAATGACTTAAAATTAGAAGCACTTTCCAATCAGATGGAAACACACTTTAAATTATACCAAATTTTTCCATTAAAAGGAGCAAGTATCGCCTCTTTAGCCTTAGCAGAAAAAATTCCACCTGTATGAAAAGTTCTCATAGTCAATTGTGTTCCTGGTTCACCTATTGATTGAGCTGCTAAAATCCCTATACACTCACCGAGCTCTACCATTTTACCACTCGATAAATTCCAACCATAACAAACTTGACATAGACCTACTATTAATTTACAATTCAAAGGAGTACGAATAGAAATTTTAGGAATACTCAGAATTTTTTTAAAAGTAAAGTTTGAGAGTGAATATCTTAAATAAAAACATTTCTCATTCGAAACTAAGCGTGAAAATTTCTCTTCACTTAGCTACTTAGGAGCTAGTATTAAAATAAACTATTAAGCTACTACGAGATAAATCAGCTTATGCCGGTTTTTGTACCACTAATTTTCATAGAATATTTAAACGTTTTTGTTACATCGTTTTGGCCATTTGCTTCACATCCCATCCTTTTAATTAAAATTAATTTTTTATACTATAAATAATATACCATATTATAAATGATATGTTTTAAAAATGATCCCTATATTATCTTTACTCTAGTTTTACTTAATAATATGTAATATTTTACCTACTTTAATGAGTTTTAATTTATTAGTTCCTTCTATTTTTTGTAGATCATAATAAATATTTTCCTATAAGCCATTTAAACTATTTAGATTTTAGTCCTGCTTCTTTAGAATATCATTAAGTTATTTTAAAAAGGAAACTCTATTTAATACACCAAGTATTTGCATTGTTCTCAATCAACTAATTTTTATAGTATAGTCGTCTTAGATATAAATTATTTTCAATATTAAGAACATACTGCTTCCCTTGAATATTAAAATTTCTGCAGCTCAAATCACACATTACAAATATCTTGACCATTACTAATTAAAATTTCTCCCGTATTTTCATTCTTAATAGTTTCTGAAACAACACGACCTATTAATTTACTTTTTAACAACTTAAAATCTTGTTTAGTTTGTTTTTCTAATATAATCAAATTTGTTTGAGTCGTAAAACAATTTGGTTTTTTTATAATTAAACCTTGAACAGTATAAATTAAACGTCTAGTTAAATACCCAGCATTAGCAGTTTTTAAAGCTGTATCAATTAAACCTTTTCTTGCACCATAACAAGAAACAAAATATTCTACAATGTTTAACCCCTCTTTAAAGTTGCTTTTTATAGGAAAAGTTATCAAATTCCCCTGGGAATCAGAAACTAATCCTCTCATAGCTATCAATTGTTTAACCTGTGCAATGCTCCCTCTTGCACCAGATAAAGTCATTGCATACAAAGAATTCAAATAATCTGATTGCCTAAGATTAAGAATACCATCATTTTTTAATGTCTGATTTATAATATTCCAAGTATCATTTTCTTTTTGCAAGCAATTTGATAAACTAATTAATCCATTTCTATACTTTCTTTCGGTACGTGCTAAGCTATCTTCCGAAATTTTAACTAGATTAAGTTTAGAAGGAGGAATCTTAAGGTCATCCAGGCCTAAAGACAAACCTGTTGTAGTTGCGTATAATAACCCAAACTCTTTGATTCGATCTAAGAACTTTTTTGTTCTAATACTACCATAATTGTTAAGAAACCAACTTATTAAATTTCTAATTTCACTTTTATCAAAAACTTTATTAAAACTTATTATATTTTCTAAATTCATAAATTATTATAAATAACTAATTATAAATTCATTGATTAAAATCAATAAATCTTTAAAGTTTTAAAACTACTTAGCTTACATAATCTAAAATCTAAAGAAATTCTTTAACCATATCGTCAAATAAAATTCTACCCATAGTAGTGCGAAAATTATTGTTTTTGAAAGTTAAATGTAACTTTTTTAATACAGTAATAAAAATTATTTAATGCATGTAAAAAAACTAGGCATATATAAAATTATTAATAAAAATTATCACAAAAACCTAACATAATAAATAATTTAAAAAAATTGATTTAATAAAACATATTAAATATGACAAAAATTTTTTAGATAATTAATTTTAAAAGATTTCAAAAGAAAAATAATAATTTTTTCATCGAATGCTTTTTCTTTTTAAGTTTAATTGTAATATTTTTAATGGATTTAAATAAATCTTGACAATTTAACCAAATAAAAGCATGGATAGGAAAACTACCTTTTTCATAATCATTTTTCACTTTTTGAATATTTGTATAAACTTTTAATAATTAATTTCAAAAAATAACTAAAGAAAATAAATAAAATAATACTAAACTAATTAAAGTACATGAAAATAATTTAGTTTAAATAAATTATTTTTAATTTAATCATACAAAATTTGTTAAAATATAATCCAGAGAACAGTTTTCTAATGTAACGTAATAACACCCTAAAACCATGTCTTGACTGGGCAAAATACTAGGAAGACCACTGGCTGGAGAAGTGCAATTATTTATAGAAATTAATAAACTTCTAGATTCAGCCCTAGCTTTCAAAGACAAAGGTATATGTACTCCCATTTGGTCCCCATCAAAATCAGCATTAAAAGCTGAACAAACTAAAGGGTGTAGTTGTATTGCTTTTTCAAAAATTATTGTTGGTTGAAAAGCCTGTATACCCAACCTATGTAAAGTAGGAGCTCTATTCAAAAGTATATAGTATTTTCTTTTTAGTGTATTTTAAGAATAAAATTAAAAAAATTTTACAGCATCTATTTCACAAAGTTCTGAATTAAAATATTTTTAAAATGATCAAATAATAACATATCACAAATTTGAGACAATTTTCGTCAACAATTTATTAATAAACTTGCTTTTTTTATTCATTTCATTTTTTGCCTGTCTAATTGTCAAAGCAACCTTTAACCTCATTAAAATTTTTACAATAAAAGGATGAAATAATTCCAAAGTAATAAATAAGTCTGAAGTCTTTTTTATAGAATTCAAAAATAAAAACTAAATAAAAACGTATAAAATAAGTTTTTGTAATTTACAAAGATAAATAAAAACCACAACCATATCCTGGGGTAATCCACATTGATTCAAAAGAAGCTTAGGTTCAACTACAATAACAGAACGCCCTGAATAATCTACAGTTTTTCCTAATAAATTTTCGCGAAATCTTCCTTTTTTACCTTTTAAACTTTCAGTTAAGGATTTTAATTTTTTTATTGGATATTGTATTCTTTTTAACCAAAAAAAACTCATTTTAAGATTAAAAGTGTTATATTACAAAATACAATTAAAATTTTTAATACTGAATATACCTCATGTTATTTGGATCCATTTGATTCTCAATAAATTTATCATTATTTATTAAAGCATCAACTTTATTACTGCAAAAAATACTTTTTCTATTGAATAAATATTCTTCAGGAACCAAATATTTTCTAAGTTTTACTAACGGGATAGAAATTATAAAATAATTTATTTATACTTACTCTTCCCAAAAACTGTACAAGATACTTTAATATCATACAACTCTGTATAAAAATTTTATAATTTTTCAACTAAAATATTTATTTTGTTAAATTCTTTTTTTAATAAAAATATATAAAGACAAAGTATTTTAATAAAAAATTTCTAATGAAGATGTATGTTTTCTAGTATAAATTAAAATTCCAGAATTTAAGCTAAATTTAAATAAAAATTGTTTTTCCATAACATAATACATGAAAAAAAACAAAAATTAAACTTTTATATAATTAAAATAGAATAATACGTGTAAACTTTTTAATAGAATAAATTTAAAAAGGTTAATTAAAACTTTTTGCGTACTGAAAAAATAAAATGTATATAACGCTTTATTGAACTATTATGATTAAATTATATTAATAAAAAACCTAAATAATTCAATTAAAATTTTAAATCTAAAACACCAAACATAGCGCACTTCTGTTATTATTACGTACTATATCAATATACAAAAAATTTAAATCTGTAATAATATTTGTCCCATCATCCAACTTAACAATAGGCCTCATATTTGGAGGAAGTATAGGCAAAAACCTAATAATCATCCAAGAAGGGTCTGTACATGTTTGCAAAAAATACGTAGCTAATTTTAAACGATTTAAAAACTTAGTTCTTAATCTAAGGTACTTTTCAAAATGATTTTCAATAAAACCTTCAATAAAAATTTTACTCAAACATTGTAAAGTTCTGTAAAATTTATACTAATAAGATTTTTATTCTTTTATATAAGAAAGTAACACCAATTTTAACTTTATAATTGCCATAAAAATAGTAAAAATTTAATCACAATAACAACCAATCATTTAAATTTTCAATTATTTGAATAAAATATTTTTCAAAAACTTTTTTTACAATAGCTTAAAAAATATTAAAATTTTAATTGTTTAATTTGAATAATAAAGTCTTAAAAAGCACAAAATTTTTCTAAATTAATTTTAAGCAATTTATAAAAAATAGCTTCACCTCCTGTAAAAATGTGATAGCCTAAACCAACTTTTTTAACTTTTAAATAAACGTCTCCGCAACATATATTTTTCGTTTGTTTTACCTTTTTTCCTAAAATCAAAAAAGATTAAATATGTTAAATACCAAATTACAAAAAATTTAAAAAATTCATTAAATTTAATTTTATTATAAATAAAATTGCAAAAATATAAATTAAAATTTTTTGAAAAACTAAGATATCCAGATAACTATAAGATAAAATTTTATTAGGCTTATAAAAAATTTAATACGAAAATAAGTGAATTTTAAGTTATATTCTCAATTGCTAAGTAACAAGGTGTACTTTTTAAGTACCAAAGATGAAGAATAGGTACAGCCAATTCCACGAAAAAGTTTTCAAAAGAATCTTTTTTAAATTTACTAAAAAATTTATGAAAATAAAAAATAAAAATAACTCTAAAAAAAAAGTAATTTTTTAAAAAGTACACATTAACCCATTCTATAATTTCTAATGCTCGAATCAATTATTTCTACTTTACAATTAGAACAGATATTAATAACACTACCACTAAACTTTTTTCGGGGTGAATTTTTATATTTTCCACAAAAACATTGCTTATTTTTTTGTAGGACCAAAAATTCTCTCACAAAGAAGTCCGCCAACCATACACTGATCTTCCAAATCTAACATTTCTATTACCTAAAAAAAATTTTTAATTAAATTTTTAGTAAATTAATTAAAACGAAAAAAATTATTATAATTATATAATAGAAAATAAGCTATTATAAATTCTATTAAATTATAAAAAATCAATATATTGGTATTATAATAAAACAAATATTAAAATATTTCTTAAAATATAAAGAATTTTATAAATATTTTTAAGATTACCAAATAATTAATGTACACAGAATTTGTTACCATACCTACAAGTTCTCCACTAGGCAAAGATCTCTCTGTCCAAGAGAGAATCCGTTGTGGAGATGCAACATTAATTATTACATAATCTTTCATATTTTAATGGATAAATAAAAAATATTTATATGGTAAAAATATACCAAAAAACTTTAATTACAAAAATAACTCAAAAATCTTAACTAATAAAAACTTTTATAATTCTTTGTGAAAAGACGAATATCAAAACACAAAGATTGCATTTCTAAAATAAATACTTTAAAAGCTTGAGGAACATTCGGACTAGGAAACTTTGTACCCATTATTAAACTAGATAAAGCTTTAGAGCGATTATCGACATCATCCGATTTTATTGTTAATAATTCTTGTAACATATAAGCAGCACCAAATCCTTCTATAGCCCAAACTTCCATTTCTCCAAATCGTTGTCCACCATTGTTTGACTTTCCTCGTAAAGGTTGTTTTATTACAGACGAATAAGGTCCCGTTACCCTTGCATGAATTTTGTCTTTAACCATATGTATTAACTTCAATATATAAGCATAACCAAAAGCAACAGTTTGTTCAAAAGGTTTACCACTTTTCCCATCAAAAAGCATGGCTTTTCCTGGGAAATTTGGATTAAAAAGCCAATCTTTTTTTGTTTTTTTACGTGCTTCATTTAACTTTTTATAAACAAGAGCTTCTGAAGTTTTAGTATACTGAACTTCGTCAAAAGGTTGAATTTGGTATTTCTCTTTTAAGGTTATTGCTGCTAAATTTAACAAGCTTTCATATATTTGTCCAACGTTCATTCGAGAAGGTATACCTAAAGGATTCAAAATCATATCAACAGGGGTGCCATCAGGTAAATAAGGCATATCCACAAAAGAAACTATTTTTGAAACGATACCTTTATTACCGTGTCTTCCAGCGACTTTATCCCCAATTTGTATTTTTCTTCTGTCACTAACATAAATGACAATTGTAAATATTGGTTTTTTAAGGGTAATGCTAACCCTAGTAACGGTTCCCCCTAAACTTTTAGGACACCTAATAGATATATCCTTTCTTACATTATTTCCAAAAATTGAAATTAGCATATTATTTATAGGATTACTTTTTAATTTCGTTGTAATTCTTCCAATTACAACGTCTTGGCTTTCAATTTTAGATCCTACTCTTACAATACCATTTCTTTTCAAATTTTTAATATTATTTAAACCTACATTAGGTAAAAGTCTTGTTACTTTTTCTTAAAACTAACCATATTTTTATGGTTGTTTTCAAACTAAATGTTTTCCGTAAAAAATTTTAGCTTTAAAAAATAATTTAATTAATTTTTACGAAAAAGAATCATTCAAAATATATAAGATTTAATTCTAATTAATACCTTAAAACAACTAAAAAACGAAAATATTAAGTATAAATCGAGAAATGTTAAAAATTTTTACACATTTAAACAACCTTTTTATTTTAAAATATTAAAAACTTTTATTACTAATAAGATCAATTTATAAAATTCACACATCGCTTTCCTCATCATCAATTACAAAAGTTTTATACTTTTTCATATGTATAGAAGTAAAAACATCTTCATTAATAAGCCTTTCATTAATAATAATAGCATCTTCAAAGTTATAACCCTCCCAACCAAGGTAAGCTATTAAAATATTTTTTCCTAAACAAAGATGACCTTTTAAAGTACTTGTTCCATCAGCTAAAATTTGTCCTTTTTTTATCCATTGTCCTTCATTAACAACAGAATTTTTTTGAAGATAAATGCCATGATTTGAATTTTTTGGAATACCTAAAGAGTAATTCTGTCTTTTAAATAATTTTATTTTTTTATTACTTTTGTTAAGCTTTTTAAATAAAGGTTCAGAAGAAGACCCTAAAAAAAGAGCTTTATTACTAAATTCAAAAGACTTAAACTCCTCATCAACAACAATTTTTTTCATACTAGAATACATTACACGACCACTATTTTTGGCAACAATTGTTGAATCACTTTCTCTATTAATTAAAATTTCTCTTCCTGTTTCTATAAAAGAAAATTCTTTTCCAACCAACGACAAAGATTGTCGTTGCATATTTGAAGCCATAAGCACTCTATTTGCATCATTATGCTCTAAAAAAGGAATTAAACCAGTACCTATTGAAGTAAATTGATCTGTAGAGGTGCTTATAAAATCGATATTATTTGAAAAACGATAAAAGAAATTTTTATTTTTTTAATACCGCAAATTTTGTTTGAATTTAACAAAAAACTTCCTAAAGGTCTAAAAATATCAGAAGGAGCAATAGTAAATCGTTTTTCTTGTTCTGATGAAACATAAAAAACACCTATATTCTTTTGTATTCTTCCTTTCATAACTCGAATTAAGTAAAAATTTTTCTATTTTACCTTAAAAAAACAAATTAAAAGTTTTTAGTATAATTAATATAAATACTATTTATTCATACTTTTCAAATATTTTATAAATCAAATATAAAAAGGACTTTCTAAAAAACCATATTTATTTAATCTAGCATGTTTTGACAAAGCCATAACTAAACCGGCGTTTTTTCCATCGCTAGTTTCTATAGGGCAAATTCGACCATACTGACTTGTGTGTATTTCTCTTACGTCCATTTTAACCCTTTCTTTTTTAAGCCCACCTATACCAAAAGGACTCAATTTTCTTTTATGAGTAAGTTCCGATAAAGGATTAGTATCGTCTAATAGTTGCGAAAGAGGATTAATAGCAAAAAATTTCCTAATATAATTTGTTAAATAATAAGGTGTAATTATCTTATAAATCTTACGCAGAAGCGTATCTTCTGAAAATGTTTCTAAAATATTACTTATTTTCCTCTTAACACTTTTAACCATCTCTCTTAAGATTAATCTAAGTTGATTTTGAATCAAATCTCCAACACCTTGAACTAACTTATTTTTTAAATCATCAATGTCATCTGATGGAATACCTTATTAAATATTTCGTAAAAAATTTTCTTTTTACAATAATACTTGAAATAATTATAAAAAATAATTAATAATACATAACATAATAAAAATAAAAAACTAAATTTTAATATTTCTCAACCACGACTAAAACTAATCATATAAATTATTATCCCTAAAAGATCTTCGGGTTTTAAACACCTATTATTTTGGAAAAATTCACATTTATAAAGTTTTTTATTGACTCTAAAACGTCCAACTTCACCCAAATCGTAATTAGTTTTATAAAACTCGACGAAAAAGGTCTGCAAAAATTATTAAACTAAAAAATTATAGTAAACCATATATTAATAAGTCTTAATATTAGGATAGTTATAAAAACATTATTATAACTCACGGTCCATAAATTTTAAATATAAAAAATTACGAATATTTTTTTAAGATAAAAAAATCCTTAAAAATAAAACGAAATACTGTTATTTAACAATTAAATTTTTATAATAAATAAATCAAATTGACTATAAAAATTCTCAAAACATTAAAATTTTTCGCGAAGAAACAAAAAAGCCATTTCATATAAAGAATCTTGTATCGTAAAATCTTCTGATTCTTCCAATCTTGATAAATTTAGGATCTTTAATAGATAACAAAACTTTTTTTGTGATAACCCTAAAGATTTTAAAAAGATAAAAAAAGGTATTGCTTTTCTCATTTTATCTATTTTAACAAAAGCCTCTTTCTTTTTATTTAAATCTTTTAAAATTTTTATTTTTTCATAAAAGATAAAAATTTCTAATTAAAAATTTAATTATCTATAGCAAAAAATTCATAAAATTTTAATAAAACACAAATTAATTTTAAATGTAAGCCAACTGCCAAACTTAGGAATTAATGTTGCTACTAAAGAATTAGTATTACGCTCTTTTTCAAAATAAATACCGGGACTTCGTTTGATTTGATTAATAAAGAATTAATGAATATTCAAAAGTAAAAACAAAAAATTTTAATTAATAAATAAATTTTTACAAAATAAAAACTATCAATAAATAACCACAACCATGACCCTAGTATTACCATTAAAAATGAAAGTTCCTTTTTCGGTCATTAAAGGAATTTCAGTCAATAAAATATATTTATTTCATAAGATATAATTTTTTCTTTCACAGTCAAATATAAAAAAATTATTCGAAAAAAGTTTTATTTTAAAGCTCAAATTCTTTCCCTAAAAAATCTCACTGAATAAGGATTGTATCATTATACTTAATTTGCATTGGTAAATATACAGATAAACTATAAGTTTTACCTTTTATCAAGCATAATTCCTGAGAGAATTTTGGTTTTTTATATTTTAAATGACCTGGTTCAAAACTTATACAAAAACCACCATATAAAATTTTTTCAATATTTCTTAACTCTTCAATTAGTCCTATTTTTAGAAAAGATTTGAAACTATTTCTCTGTATATTTAGTAAAATTTTATCCAATACGATTAAACATAAAATTTTATATATTGTCAAAAATAAAAGCAAAAACATTATAAAATGATAATAAGAAACTTTCACGAACATCTAACAAATTTTTCGAGGAAATTTTTATCATCTCTTTTATGGTTTTCGAATCTGCATACCGCTACATAAACTTTAATTTTTATTTAAAGGTGGGTGTAGCCAAGTGGTAAGGCAAAGGACTGTGACTCCTTCATTCGCGGGTTCGATCCCCGTCATTCACCTTATATTTCTTATTGGCTCAGTAGCTCAGAGGTAGAGCAGGGGATTCATAAGCCCTTGGTCACAGGTTCAAATCTTGTCTGAGCCACACTGCGCTCTTAGTTCAGTTGGTAGAACGTAGGTCTCCAAAACCTGATGTAGTAGGTTCGAATCCTACAGAGCGCGTTTTCTTTTCGGGTTATTCTGTTATAGCCCCCATCGTCTAGAGGCCTAGGACATCTCCCTTTCACGGAGGCAACGGGGATTCGAATTCCCCTGGGGGTAATTAAAAATTTTGCGGGTGTAGCTCAGTTGGTAGAGCGTGGTCCTTCCAAGTCCAATGTCGCGTGTTCGAGTCACGTTACCCGCTTTTAACTTATCTTTTTTGATAGAAAGTTAAGTTTTCGATTTTCTAATAATACTATGGGATGTGTGATTCGTTAATTTTTATTTCTTTTACTATTGATATTATTTAGTAAAATAGACGTAAAACTTTTTATTTATATGGGTGGAATATCCATAAATTACCTATTGATTTTTAATCAATGGTTAAAGAAAACAACTTATTATATTTTGTAATTACTTTTTGATTATTTTTAATAATAGTAAAAAATAGAGTTTAAAAAAACAATAAATATTTTTATTCGTTAATAATAATTCAAAGAATATACTGATGAAATGTTAGTTAAATCATCATTAAGTATAAATATATTTCTTAGTTATTTAATAACATTTTTAAAGTTAAACTATATTAATTAATCGCTAATGGAATTATTCCTTTTTGTTAATTTATTTTTTTAGATGGAAATACATATTCTAAAAGTATGCATTTATTGATAAAGAGTACGAAATAATTCAGAATTTATTGAAAGGATGTTAACAATTAATTGTAGCAAAAATAGTTTTTTAATGATTAAACAACTACTCGCCTTAATGCTTCTTATTAAATTCATAATTATTAGTTAAAAATTTTCGTCTTAATTATGCATTAAAGTATTTGTATTTTATCTGTATTAACTATTAATTTAGTAGCCGTATAATATAAAAGTATTACGTATGGTTTCGAATAAGTAATTTTTTTAACTATTAAAAAGTTAAATGGGTCTACCTTGGTATCGTGATGTGTAATTTTTATTATTTTTAAATAATATTTTATACATAATAAATTTGTTATTATTTATTTATCTAATTTTTTTAAAATTTTTAAAATATTTGTTGTACATACAGTAGTTTTGAATGATCCTGGACGTTTAATTTCGGTTCATTTGATGCATACAGCTTTAGTTTCTGGTTGGGCTGGATCTATGGCGTTGTATGAATTAGCTATTTTTGATCCTTCTGATCTTGAATTCAATCCTATGTGGCGTCAAGGAATGTTTGTTCTTCCTTTTATGACACGTTTAGGAGTGACAAAATCTTGGGGAGCTTGGAGTGTTACTAATGAACCTTTTTCTAGTCCAGGTATTTGGAGTTATGAAGGTGTTGCAGCTGCCCATATAATTTTATCTGGTCTTTTGTTTTTAGCAGCAATATGGCATTGGGTTTATTGGGACTTAGATGTATTTCGTAACCCTTTTACAAATGAGTTTGCTCTAGATTTACCAAAGATTTTTGGCATCCATTTGTTGTTGTCAGGGATATTATGTTTTTCTTTTGGTTTGTTTCATGTTACTGGAATATTTGGTCCTGGTATTTGGGTTTCTGATCCTTATGGTTTAACTGGAAGTGCGATTCGTTATTAGAAATTATTAAGAGAGAATTTATAGTAATACTTTAATAATTAAAAATTATACTTTAACTTTTGTTTGAAAAAGTTAAAAATTTTAACCTTAATATAAGGTTATTTAACTTAATTATTTTTTTTTACCTTTTATAAATAATGTGAAATATGGTAATAATAGCTCAAGTTTTAGTTAAAAAGTACCTTATAATGTTTGTACAATTTTAAGTTGATGAAAACATTCGTTGAATAGGAAACAAAGTGTCATTTAAGTTACTATTGTAAACTTTTTATTAATATTTTTTAAGTCGATAATTTATTGATTCTTTCACTCAAACTATTCTATTTTATAGACTTAGTAAATAAACATGTTCTAAAAGGTTTTATCATTGAACAAAAAGAACGAAGTAAATTAAAATATTTTACAAAATTTAAGTAGAACATTTCCAATTTTGTTTAATTAAGTTTAAGAAGGATGATATAAGAAGCCAAAGCATTATTATAAATTTTATTTTTTGAATAAATTTTTTATGGTCTTTGCTAACGTAGATCACAATTAAGTATTGTTTCTATAAGTTAAGTTTTTTTTAGAATTACAAAAAAACTAATTGAATATTATTTTCATAGTTCCAATAATTTAATAATTGGGTAGTTAAATGATGTAAAAATGTCACGTTTAATTTCGTATGAGAGGTTTCAAAAATCCGACTCTTTCATGTACAACCAGTTGATCCTGCTTGGGGACCTGAAGGTTTTGATCCTTATAATGTTGGTGGTATAGCTTCTTTGCGAGTTGTAAAATTTCATATCTGATTCTTATATTAAAACAGAGATTTTTCATATTTTAATCGTGGTTCTTAAAATATTTAAAAATTAAGTTAAGCTCTCGATAAAATTTTTTCTGAGTTATTTGGTTTTTGGTTTTAATTTAGATCATTTTTTACCTATAAAAAACATCTTTATTTATTTTTAAAAGTGTATTGAATGTTCTTTTTAATCATATGTGAATATATAGAAGCTGACAGTTCATAGTGTTTTATTTATATTTAAGGTCAAGTTTTTACTACCATAATACAAAAATTTAACATATGGAAATAGCAACCAATCAAGTATAGTAATAATAAATTCTATATTTTGAATACGTGATTCTTTCTTAAAATTATGTCTCATGAATACTATTTATAAAAAATGAAACTTAAAGAAGTCTGTTTATTTTATAGTATTATAATATAATTTGTCATATAGTTTAAGTTAATTGAAGAATAATATTTATCTAACTATTAGGAAGAAACTATTAATAATCTATTATTATTTATTAAACTTAATAAACTATTTTTATAGTTTTAAATAATATTATTAGTTATTTTATATAAAAGAGCCGTGTGCATTTTAATTTGCACGCACGGTTCTTCTGAGGAAAATGAAATCGTTTAATTTTCTATCAAGGCATCATATTGCTGCGGGTGCATTAGGTATTATTGCTGGTTATTTTCATTCAACTAATCGTCCGCCTCGACGTTTAGCTCAATTTTTACGTATGGGAAATCTTGAAACTGTTCTTTCTAGTAGTATTGCGGCTGTTTTTTGGGCTGGATTTGTAGTGTCAGGAACTATGTGGTATGGTTCTGCGGCTACACCGATAGAATTGTTTGGTCCTACTCGTTATCAGTGGGATAAAGGTTATTTTCAGGAAGAAATATATAGACTTGTTCAGGATAGATTATCTAGTGGTTCTTCTTTATCAGAAGCTTGGGGTTCAATTCCAAACAAGCTTGCTTTTTATGATTATATTGGAAACAATCCTGCAAAAGGTGGTTTGTTCCGTTCTGGTCCTATGAATAATGGTGATGGAATAGCTACTAGTTGGTTAGGACATCCTGTTTTTACTGATAAAGGTGGTAATTCATTGTATGTTCGTCGAATGCCTACTTTTTTTGAAACTTTTCCTGTTTTACTTTTAGATCAAAATGGCGTTGTACGTGCAGATATTCCTTTTCGTCGTGCTGAATCTAAATATAGTATTGAACAAGTTGGTGTAAGTGTTACTTTCTTAGGTGGTGATTTTGACACTTTAACTTTTACTGATGCTGCTACTGTTAAAAAATATGCACGTGCTGCTCAATTGGGAGAGGTTTTTGAGTTTGATCGAGCTACTTTACAATCTGATGGAGTTTTTAGAAGCAGTCCAAGAGGATGGTTCACTTTTGGTCATTTATCTTTTGCTCTTTTATTTTTCTTTGGACATATTTGGCATGGTGCAAGAACACTTTTTAAAAGTGTTCTTGCTGGTATAGATCCAGAATTGGAAGAGGAAATTGAATTTGGAGAATTTCAAAAATTAGGAGATATTGAAACTAAAAAAGAATTAATATAATCTTTAATGTTTTTTATTAAATTACTTTTCGTATAAAATGTGTAAAGTAAAGCTGGTTATTCATTTATGGAAGGTTTAGTTTATACATTCTGTGCGTTACGAAGTTATATTATATAATTAATGCATTAATATAAGGTTAAAAATTGGGCAAATATAAATTTTTATTTGTAAGCTCCTTTACTCAAAGCTTTTTTAGGACGATAAAAATTTTTGTGCGATTTTCCTATGACAGTTTCATTTAAATGTTTTACACTATTTTAATTGTGCATAAAATTAAATTTAATTTATAAAGTTAATATAACTTTAAGCAATTAAAAGTAAAAATAATTTATTTTTTATTATTAAATTTAATATTTTATTATTTTTATTTTGGTTTCTTTATGTCGGTTTTAATAAAGTTTTATGGAAACGAAAGTTTTTATTGTTTTGTACTACAAATATTTAGGATTTTCTTTATAATTATAAAATAAAACTGTTATTTTATTTTTTTTCGTATTAGATTTTATTAAATTTATTTTGTTATTAGTTTAACTGTTGAGAAATTTTATAAATGTATTAATTTATATCTTTTTTTAGTAAAATTCCATGATGTAAGTTGTAGTAAAACAGACTTCTAAAAATAAAAAAATTTAATTAAAAGTATTAGAAAATAAATTATAAAATCATTTGTTTAAATATAACTAGTCTGTTAGTGTTTAATAACTTTAAACTTTAGACAAAATTAAATTTTACAGGTTAGAGTTAAAGATTTTAGTAAATTTTACATTTCTTATAATTTTGATTTAAGCCGGATGCTTTGTAGTTTGCATGTCCGGATTTTAAAGAGAATAGCTTCTACTTGTTATTTTAAGATTTTAAAATTTTTTCAAGGATAAATTTTTTTCGAATTGGCTTATATTTGTTGAAATTTAAAAATTAATGTTTTATTATTCAGTTTATTTAGATAATTTAATTATAATACTAAAGGAAAAGTTTTAAAAACTGAAAGTTTTAATAAAAACTTTATTTAGTTTTTTACTTCTTTTTAAAAGTGATATTTTTTCTAATTAATAAATTTTAAATTATTTTGTTATGCTTTGTTTTAAAAATTGTATTTAGAAATTTTTAAATACAATTTTTATTTGATCAAATCGTTTTTAAATGTTCTTAAAATTATTTGTTTATTTTTCTTGACATAATAAAACCCGTTAAAAGTTTTAATCCCTATTTTTCATTTAGAAATATTAGAAAATAATTTTTGATACTTTCTAAAAGTATAGAATTTTTTTAAAAAGTAAAGCTTTATGAGTAATTTTCCCGTATAGTTTGATGACGATTATTTTTTTATTTAAAGGTTTTTAGTCTTTTAATTTGCTTTCTTTTTTCTTCTATTATTTTTTCTTTTTTTAAATTCTATAAAACGTAATTATTTTATTTTTTATAAAAATAAATAAGGATGTTTTATATTTATGTTATTTTAATAGGTTATTGTGTTAGATAATTTAATCTATTTGAGCTATATGTAATTTGCAATTTACTTGTATGGTTCTCTAAGGAATATTTTTTTACTTAACTACTAATAGTTACTCTAGGCATTATTTTTTTGCTATCTTCTTTCGTGAAAACCCACGTGTTACAGAATAAGATTTAATTTTTTGTATATTTTTTGAATATTATATTTATTTCTCATTTATTGAATTTTAAGATTCGTTTAAATTCGTTTAAATTAAACAAATTAAAACAAAATTAAACATTAAGATAAAAAATAAATTTATTTAAAGAATATAAGAAATAAAAATATGAATTAACTATAAACTATCTAGTTAATTCATATTTTTATTTCAAATTAAGAATTAAGAATTATAGAAGAATTATATATTTCTAAAATTATTGTTAAAAAAATTGCAAACAATACCATAAAAGTTAACATGATTCCTACATAGCCCCATTCAGTATCAACTCTTCCATAATCCGCATTTAAAGGTTTTAAGATTGTGCCTAGTGGAGTGATCTTTCCTTTAGAACTTGATATTTTGTTTTTTGAAATAGTTTCCATAAAATTATAACTTATTATTTTTAACTTTCTGTTTTGTTTAGAATTGCTACTTTTATTTTAATCTTCATGTTCTTCAAAAGGGTCTCGAAGATTTTTTGCTGTGGGCCCAAAACCGATATAAATTGAATATCCTGTTATACTAATCATTGTTGATAATAAAAAAATCGATGATAAAAACGGTATTATTTCCATATTTATAATAGATATTTATACTTTTTTTAATTTTATTAAAGTACATTTACAATTCATAATGAAAGTATCTCGAAAACTAAAAATTATGAGTTTTGATTTGTTTAGATTGGTATAAAAATCGAATATTTATAAAATATTTATTTATTTTTTCTTTAATGAAGGGTTGGTTATGAGCAGTATTTACGATTGGTTGTGCGAATCGATTTTAATAATCTGGGTTTAATCTCCTAAATTTTTGTTTTCTGTTTTAACTTTAGCAAATATTATTTTATAAAATTTGAAGCCTAAATAAAAGTTTTCTAAAGTTATTTATATAATTTTTCACTATTTTATTGTTCCGTGTTTTATTCTTTCATTTAAAAAGAATTATTTTTATTTTAACTTGTTATATTGTTTTGGTAATGTAAAAAAACTTTGTGTGGATACAAATGAGTTTTTTACATTATAAAGATTTATGTGTTATAAAATTTTGAGTTAAGATATATATAATGCTTGTAAAGTTTTTCAAAAAGTTCATTATTATATCGTGTGAATTAAATTATTTTAGTGTTTTTTATTTTGCAAAATTAAAATTTATATAATTTAAAAAATGTTTTATTATATTTAAAATAATACAGTCTACAGTCTAATAATTTTTATGTTTATATATATTTGCTTATTTAAATTAAATGTATAAATCAATTAAAACTGATAAATTCATTAATGTTGAAAGAAACAAAAAATTTATTCATTTCTTAATTTTATATTGTAATATAGAGTTGTATATTTTTAGCAATGTTTTTACAGTTCGTGAATGAGATAAATATTAGTATTTTGGTTAAACCTTTTTCTTAATTCCTTTTAAATACGATGGTTTGTGATTGATTTTTTATTTAATTTTTAAATATGTTATTCTTGAAGTATAAAAAATAAATTTAATCTGTACTATTCTAAAATTTTATTTAATATTTTTTATATTACTCAACGATTCAATTAAATTAAAGTTAAATAGCTTATTTAGTTGTGAAATATTTTTACGGAGAATTTGGTTTAAAAATAAAATTTTTTAAACCAAATTTTTAAAGCAGAATGATGCTTTTTTGTCAAGTTCTGTTTTTTAGGGAGTATTCTTACCTGTTCGAAGAAAGATTGGAAATTCAATCAATCGCTGATGATGTTATTGTGTTTTGGAATAAATTATAACAGCTGCTTTTTTTGTTAAGGTTTTTATAAAATTTTACATGCTAATTATTTTTTTATATCTGCAGAAGACTTTAAAAGGTAAGCGCTTTAGTATAAATATAGGTTTAGTCATTTTATGGTAATTAATCTGTTGTGGATATATTTTCAAAAAAGCTTTCCGAGTACGAAAATTGTCCTAATTATAAATTTAATTCAAGAAAAAATTATTTAAATTTAGTAAATAAAAATCCTGCTTAATTAGCTTATTTACAGATTTTATGCTTCATTTTTAGACAGTTAGTATCTAAAAATAATTGTTTAATTTCTATTATTTATAATTTTTCTATTTTTATAGTTATAAAACCAATTAAATTATAATTAATAAATTATTATTGTATGATTTTAAGAGTAAATTTTTCTTTTTCTACAAAGCCCTGTGATTTTATCTTGCAGTGTTTGTAAATAGACTTTTCCAAATGTCTAGTTTTTTGTAGTAAGTATGTGCCACCTCATGTAAACATTTTTTATTGTCTAGGCGGTATAACTTTTACTTGTTTTATTATTCAAGTAGCTACAGGCTTTGCAATGACTTTTTATTATCGCCCTACTGTTACAGAAGCTTTTTTTTCTGTTAAATATATTATGAATGAAGTTAATTTTGGCTGGCTTATTCGTTCTATTCATCGTTGGTCGGCTAGTATGATGGTTTTAATGATGATTTTACACGTTTGTCGAGTATATTTGACAGGAGGATTTAAAAAACCACGTGAATTAACATGGGTTACAGGTGTAATATTAGCAACGCTAACTGTTTCTTTTGGTGTTACGGGTTATTCTTTGCCTTGGGATCAGGTAGGTTATTGGGCTGTTAAAATTGTGACAGGTGTTCCAGAAGCAATACCTTTTATTGGTAATTTTATTGTTGAATTATTGAGGGGTAGTATTAGTGTAGGTCAGTCTACATTAACTCGTTTTTATAGTTTGCATACTTTTGTTTTACCTTTACTTACTGCTACTTTTATGTTGGCACATTTTTTAATGATTCGTAAGCAAGGTATTTCTGGCCCTTTATAATTTTTTATTATAAACTATTTTTATTTTCAGGATTTTTTACATATAATTGTTTGTTAAAGTTAATATTTTTAATGTCTAATTTATGAAATCAAGTTTAAATTTAAATACAGGTATTATTTTACAAATTATAGGTCCTGTTATGGATATTTCTTTTCCATCAGGTAAAATGCCAAACATATATAATTCTTTACTTATTGAGGGAAAAACTGAATGTTTGCCACGTTTATTTATGGGTAATTTTTCTTTTAAAGTTTATAATTAACGCTTTATCCTAATAGTATAAAAAGAACGTTACTTATATTTATTTAATATAAAATATTATTATACATTTTTCATTTTTTAAAGTTAAAATCTGTACTATTTATAGATTCTGATAAATATAAGATAAAAATTTTTATTTTCTACTAATTAGTTTTCTTACTTTAAAACTTTATAAAATTTTATGAATTAATAATATAATTTTATTTATTAGAAACTATAACAACGATGGAAATCTTTTTAATATTTTGTATTTAATAAATTAGGAAATTATTTTTTAAGGCCTTTTATTAATTAAAACATTAAATGAATGTGAACTTTATAATTCAATATTTTATTCATACTAAAGCTATATGATATTTTATTATCTTTTATAGTTTGGAGAGTTTTATGATTTCCATAAAGATTCTACCTGGTGATAGATTAAAAGTTGTATGTGAGGTTCAACAATTGTTAGGAGACAATGTTGTTAGAGCCATTGCAATGAGTGCTACAGATGGTTTACAAAGAGGTATAAAAGTAATTGATACTGGTGCTCCTTTAAGTGTTCCTGTAGGGGTTACTACTGTGCGATACTAAACTTCTTTTTTAGTTAACAAATTCGATTATTAGTTTAATACTTTATAATAAATAGTTTTTTGTAATTTTGAAAATTGTTTTGTTATTCAGTTTTTAAAAACATTAAGCATACTAAGAAAATATTTTTTATTAAATGACATAGGTTTTTAAGTTTTTAAATTGTTATTTTTAACTATTCATTTTATATTTAAATTATAAAAATTAAATTATGTTCTAATATTTTACCCTATTTTTATAAATTTATTTAATAAAAAAGTAGTAAAATACATTATTTATTTTTTAATTTATAGTTTATTAGTATAAAATAAGTCTCTAAAAATTTGAGAAGAAAGTTTAAATTACTTCATAGGTTTAAATATTTTTAACTTTGTAAAAAGTTGTTTTATTATTTTAATAAGTAGTAAACTTTTTTAAAAAGTTTATTGTAAAATCGGGTAATGTAAGTTGTTAGGCCCGATTTGGAGAAAAACTTTTGTTTATGTTTTAATATATTAAATATATGTTTATTCTATTTAGGTAGAATTTTTAATGTTCTTGGAGAATCTGTTGATAAAATGGGGCTTATTGATTATTCTAAGACTTTGCCTATTCATCGTTCAGCTCCTTCTTTTGTTGATTTAGATACTCAGCTTTCAATCTTTGAAACAGGTATTAAGGTTGTAGATTTACTTGCTCCTTATCGTAGAGGTGGTAAAATTGGACTTTTTGGAGGTGCTGGGGTTGGTAAGACAGTTCTTATTATGGAAGTGCGCATTTTTAATCAAGGAATCATTATTTATATATATTAAATTAGTTAATTTACAAGTGATAAAGATTTATAATAATTTTAAACTTCAATAATTTTCTTAACCACTAGTTGTTATACAAAATTTTATAAATTTTTACTAATTTGTAAGAATATTTAAAAATTTAATATTTCCATATATAGTCTTTTCTATATTTAAGAATTTAATTATTTACAGTTTATAAATTTATAACTTTTAAAATTCTTTGAAAATAATTATAAATTCTTATTATTTTAAGTAATTTTAGAGTTTTGAAAATTTAATTACATTTTATTAAATATTTATTATTTTTAAGCTATATGTTTTTCTTCACTTGTATGGTTTAAAAACAAAAATAAATTTAAAATTTTATTTTTAGTTTTATCTTATAAATAATATTGCTAAAGCTCATGGTGGCGTTTCAGTTTTTGGTGGCGTGGGCGAAAGAACACGAGAAGGTAACGATTTGTATCAAGAAATGAAAGAATCAGGAGTTATTAATTCTCGTAATTTTAAAGAGTCTAAAGTTGCATTAATTTATGGTCAAATGAATGAACCACCTGGTGCAAGAATGCGTGTAGGTCTTACAGCGTTAACAATGGCAGAATATTTTCGCGATGTTAATAAACAAGATGTATTACTTTTTATAGACAATATTTTTAGATTTGTTCAAGCCGGTTCTGAGGTTTCAGCACTTTTAGGTCGTATGCCTTCGGCTGTTGGCTATCAGCCTACTTTGGCTACTGAAATGGGTGGCTTGCAAGAAAGAATAACGTCAACTAAAGAAGGTTCTATAACTTCAATTCAAGCTGTTTATGTACCTGCAGATGATTTAACAGACCCTGCTCCCGCAACTACCGAGTGTCACGTATCTTCTTTTTTGAAAGTTTATTTAGTTAGAGTTAATTTCTATAACGCCTGTTAAATTAGAAATGGTAGTTTTAAAAAAATTAAATTTTTAGTAAAAATCTATTTTTCAGGAAAACGTTTTATAAGTAAAAATTTTGTTGTTTAGAACGTGAGTTACAAATCCTAATGATTAAAATTTATTTACTTGAATTTAAAATTTCTTTTTTTATATTTATAAAATGTTATATTCGGGAAATTTTAACTAAAGTTAGATACAATATAATTTTAAAAAATTAATAAAGTGTAGTTTCTTAATTTATATAAAATCTAAAGGATTTATTATTTTTTTCATATTTTTGAAAAAAATAAACAAAATTCTTAAAAGTATCGTGGGTATTTGAATCTAAATTGTAAATTAAAAATTTTACAATAAATTTAAATAGAAATTTAATAAAAATTTTTTATATATTAATTTAGGTGAAGTATGAATTTTAAAAGTTTTGAATTTTTATGATATTTATTTATTTTCTTTTGGTTCATTTCTAACCATCATATTTAAAGTTGAATGATGTTAAAGCATCTTTTTCACTTTGAAAAAAGATAATTATTACAATAAAAATTTATCTATTTTATTTTGCTCATTTAGATGCAACTACTGTTTTATCAAGAAATTTAGCTTCAAAAGGTATTTATCCTGCTGTTGATCCATTAGATTCAACGTCTACTATGTTACAACCATGGATTGTAGGAGAAGATCATTATAATATAGCGCAATACGTTAAAAAAACTTTGCAACGTTATAAAGAATTACAAGATATTATTGCTATCCTTGGTTTGGATGAATTATCTGAAGAAGATAGACTTATAGTTTCCAGAGCTAGAAAAGTAGAAAGATTTTTATCTCAACCTTTTTTTGTTGCAGAAGTTTTTACAGGTTCACCTGGTAAATATGTTACTTTAGCTGAAACTATAGAAGGGTTTAAAGCTATATTAAGTGGAGATTTAGATGATTTGCCTGAGCAAGCTTTTTATCTTGTTGGAAATATTGAAGAAGTTATTAAAAAAGCTTCAAATTTAGAATAAGGTTTAAGCTTTTTTAATAACTCCTTCCATATGTTTTTATACCATAAAAATTATATGATTTAATTTTTATTTAGTTTGGTTACGAAATATGTCTATGCTTGTAATGACATTAAATATATCAATTAGTATGCCACGAAAGTTGCTGTTTTCTTTAATTGTTTATTTAATTATAAAAAAAGGGATAATACGTGTTATCTACGTTCTTATTTTATCATTAATTTAATTATTTCATTTCTAATTTTTAATCTTGTAAATTGACTCGTTAAATTGACTAGTTTTAGTATTTATTAATTCAATATAAAATTTTTTAATTTGGTGTTGATAAACGCAAAACGTGAATAGAGTTTTCTTTGGATTTTCTTGTTTATTTGTTATTATTTGGATATTATTTAATGTTTTACATAAATATTTAAATTTAAGCTGTATGTTTTAAGCTTACACGTACAGTTTTTTAAAGGGAATTTTAGTGCGTTAAGCGTTTTCTTTTTATTTAATTTGATATTTATTTTAATTTTAATCTGCTTTTATTGTTCTATTTTTCAGTATAGATAAATTAACTATCCCTTTGATATTTGAAATGGTACAGTTTAATAGGATAGGAATTTAAAGTGTTCTATCTTCAATTTTTAAAAACAATTGTGTTTATAAAGTTAAATTTTTAATATATTTTTCTGATAACAATAAATTTATTAAAAATTAGAAATGTTTTTAAAATTATTTTTTTAATAGTAAAAGAGTCATTTGAAGTAGTAAAAGATATTTTATTACCTGATATATTAATAAAAAAAATTATTGAAAAAGCTAATTAATTATTTAATGTTACATTTAGTTTGTCGGAAGGTTTAATTTTTTGTAAATCTATTCTACTTTTTTCTACTTACCTTATTCCTGATAGAACTTTTTGGAAAGATACTGTACAAGAAGTTATTTTGCCAACTTTAGGTGGTCAAATGGGAGTTCTTAAAAATCATGTGCGACACATTTTAGATTATTTATATTATTTATTAAATAATACTATAATTTTATTTATTTAAAAGTTAACTTTATTTTTTTATTAACAATTATAAGTTGAAAATTTTTTATTAGATGCATTAAAATACGTTTTTGTTTTGCATGATAGCTTTAAATATTAAATAGTATTTTAATTTTTTATTTAGTTAAAATTTTTTGAGAGATTCTAGGGTTAAATTACTTTTTAATTAGTTTTGTAAATAAATTTAGGCGTTTATTGTTTAATAAGAACATTTTGAAAATTTAGTTAGTTTTAATTGGTTTTAAAATAAATTACTACGTGTTTTCTAAAATATTTTTATTAATTTAATATTTTTGCAAATTAGCTGTATTTATGTAAAAACTTTATTATGTGTCTTTTTTAAACCTAAAGAATAATAAATAAATGAGTAAATGTAAGGAATGTGTAACTATTTTTAGATATGATTTTTTATTTACAATAATATGTAATATTTAAGTACCGTTTATATCAATTAAAAATTAATGTAGGAAATTTTATACACTTATAAAATAAAAATATTTTTGTTAAATGCCGTATGACATTTACATTTCGTGTACGGTATTATTGGGGAAAAATTTAGCAATTTATTTTTCTATCTAAATATTTCAATGTTAACAGGTTTGGATACAGGTTTAATTTATGTTCGACGTAATTCGTCTTCGGATTGGTTTACTTTAGTTGTAACAGGAGGCTTTGCGCTTATTAATGATAATACAGTTACAATTTTGGTAAATGAGGCTGAGCTAGTTTCAGAAATTAATTTAGAAGAGGCTGAAGGTTTGTACCTTTCTTCTAAACATAATTTAAATACTAATCGGGATATCAGAAAGAAATTTGAATTAATATCTCAATTTAAAAAAGCACGTGCTAGATATGAAGCACGTAAAGCCTTGAAAACATTGATTTAATTAACTTTTCAAAAATTATTAATGTTATAAGTTTATTAGGAGAGATTTTTATTATAATTTATTTAGGAAAATAACTGTACAGATGCTAATAACTTAATTTTTTTATTTATTTATTTACTTATTTATTAATTATGTCACCTCAAACTGAAACAAAAACTGGAGCTGGATTTAAAGCTGTGTGAATTTTATAAACAATATAAAATTTCAACCTTTCTTATACTTTGTTTTTCTAGATTTATTTTTAATTTAAATGTTTACTTTTTTAAATAAAAGGGTATTAATATAAGGAAGGTCTACCGTCTAAAATTATTTATGATTATTTTTAATAAAACTCAATACTTTTTAAGTATGTATCTTTTTAATTCAATAGTCTTAAAATGTTAGTTTCTTAATTTTTTAGCATGTTAAAAGTTATTATAATAAATTAGTCCTTTTTTAAAGATTGTTAAAGATTATATACATCAATTTTACTTAATTTAAACTATAAACCTAATATGTAAAGTTCGTTTTTAATAGTTTATATTAAATAAAAGTATTTTAAAAAATATAACTTATATTAAAATTTTTAAAACAAGCTCTATACTTAAAAAAAGTACGTGCAGTTTGAAAAATGAATGTAATAAATACATTTAATTTTATGGCGTTAAAGATTATCGTCTTACTTATTACACTCCAGATTATCAAGTGGTGCGAGTTTGAAAATAATAGCAATGGTTTATTTTTAAATTGTTAATTAATTTTATTCCTTCTTACTTTTTTATTGTGTATTCATCTTGTTTATATTTAGAAATAATTAAAGGAAATAAATCTGAAGGTAAAACTAGTTCTAAAAATAGTAATTCTAGGTTCTATATTTAAGTTTAAAGAATGAACATAAGAATTGTAATCATTTATTTTAAATGCTTTCTCATAGCAGATTTAAAATTTTATATGATTTTGAAAACACTTGTTCAAAAATTAATACATGTTAACATAATTAAAAATTTTAATCTTTAAGATTAGTTAAGTAGAAATACAAATCCTAATTATTTTAAAACTAACTCATTTAATAAATAATATTATATTATAATGATTTCCAAAAGTTACTACAAAAAATATATATAATCTTGTGCTTATATAAAGTTATTAATTTAATAATCTGTAACTATTTATTTTTTTATAATAAATAGTTACAGATTACTTAAAACCTTATGTAATGTATGAATTTGCTTTTAAGGTTTGTAAATAGATTTTAAATAATCTAATTTTTTTCTGATACAGACATTTTAGCAGCATTCCGTATGACTCCTCAACCAGGTGTACCTGCTGTTTGGATTTGATAGATTTTTATAATTCCATCATATTCTTCAATATTACATGTAATTTTATAATTTAGTTTTTAATTCTTAAGAATTAAAAAATATAAAATTAATAATATATAATTATTTATGTAAGTTTAAAAGATTAATACAATAATGAATAGACACCAAATTAGACTATTTTACTTAAAATACAAAAAGTATTTATGTAATGCAAAATTTTAAAGGTTTACAAGCCTTTTTCAGTATTAATTATTGTTAAACTTCTATTTATTTTAATTATCTATAAATTAAATCTAGCAAAAAAATACTTATGAAATTAATAAAGATATGATTACAAATCAAACAACTTAAAATGTAAATTAAAAATTCTAAGCATTTAAAAGTTGAAAATACCATATGCCTAAAATATATTAAAAATATTTATATTTTAAAACTGTATACTTGTAAAAATCAGTATGTACAGTTTGAGCACGAGTATTTATTTGCATATACTTAGTTTCATGAGGAATGTGGAGCAGCTGTTGCCGCAGAATCTTCTACAGGAACTTGGACTACTGTATGGACTGATGGATTAACTCAACTGGATAGATATAAAGGTCGTTGTGAATATTTATTGTTCAATAATAATCTAAAAATTAGATTCTAATTTACTACTTTAAATAAAAGTTTATCTTTTTCTTTTAAAATTGCTTTTTAATATTAAATAAAAACGTAAAGTAAAAATTGTAAATAAAAGCATTTTTTGTGCAAAGTATAGTTCAAGAAACTTTATTTAAATAAATTTAAATAAAGTTTATCATTTTTTACTACTCGCAATTTTAATTTTGATCTGATTATTGTCGCATATAAATTTCTTAAAAATTTACATTTAGGAATTAATAAAAATTTAAATACTGAACAATTTTTGAATAAAATATTAAATTGCTGAATTCTTATCTTCCATTTTTAATAAAAATAAAATTAGTTTTGTATTATTTTATGATTAATCGCTTTATTGAAAATGAATTTACTGCAATAGAAAATTAACATTTACGTGTACATATAAAAGTTTAAAGTATTTTTTAAAAAATTTCTATATGAATTGTAGAGCGTATTGAAGTAAGAATTTCATGTTACGTTTTTGAACAGATAATACTAATTAAGATTTTACTTAATAAAGTTTACCTAGTTTCCTTTGTTATGATCTTGAACCTGTTCCTGGTGAGAGTAATCAGTATATTGCCTACGTTGCATATCCTATAGATCTTTTTGAAGAAGGTTCTGTAACAAATCTTTTAACAAGTATTGTTGGTAACGTTTTTGGATTTAAAGCTTTGCGTGCTTTACGTCTAGAAGATTTACGTATTCCACCAGCATATGCTAAAACTTTTTGGGGACCTCCTCATGGTATTCAAGTTGAAAGAGACAGACTTAACAAATATGGTCGTCCTCTTTTAGGTTGTACTATTAAACCAAAATTAGGTCTTTCTGCAAAAAATTACGGCCGTGCTGTTTATGAATGTCTTCGTGGAGGTCTAGATTTTACTAAAGATGATGAAGTGCGAATTTTATATGTAATATGATTTCTTTAATAAAAAATTTATGAACAAATTTTTATAGTTTTTAGACTAATTTGGGAAACCGGTGAATTAAAAGCTTAAATAAACGTGGAAAATATGTATTTGAAAATTTAAATAAATACATTACTCACAATTTAGTTTTTGTTAGATTAACAAAAAGAATTAATTCTTTACATTTAGGATAATAAATGAAGTGTTTTATAAGTATTTTAGTTTATATTAATTAATCATTATAATTAATTAAAACTTCTTAATAATTTATTATTTTTTTTGATCTTTAACTTAATATCAAAATCTGTTCACTATAAATATAATATGCTATTATTTTATTTTTAAATTTGGATATATTTAATATTAATTTTTATAAAATTAATTTTTTTACGGATAAAAAAGCATAATAATAAGTTAATTCATAGTTTAAATAAGTTTTATTTTTATATAAACTGTTTTATTTTTGATTATTAAAATTATTAATAGTTTAAATTAAAGTTGATTTTTAATAAACGTTGTGAAAGAAAACTTTCTTGCATCGTTTTTAAACGGATAATTAGTTAAAAGCTAATTTTTTAGTTTTCTAACGTTAATTCACAAGCTTTTATGCGTTGGAGAGACCGTTTCTTATTTTGTGCTGAAGCTATTTATAAAGCACAAACTGAAACAGGAGAAGTAAAGGGCCATTATTTGAATGCTACAGCGGGTACTTGTGAAGAAATGTATAAACGAGCTGCTTTTGCTGCACAAATAGGTGTTCCAATTATTATGCATGAGAGCGGCTTTTAATTCAAATTAAGATATAAGAACCAAGTAATTTCTGTGAATAATCAGCTAAAATATATAATAAAATAAAAAATTATTAAAAAATTCCATAATTAAGAGCATGCTGGAAAATTTCTTTTTTAAAGAAAAATTCACCATTACAAATGAAAAATTAAAATTATTATTTATAAATAAAATGGTTAAACAAAAATTTTTTATTATGTGAAAATTTTTATGTTTTTTATTAAATATAAATTCTTTTAATTGTAAAATTTTTTCTTATTTGAAAAAAAGCAATATAATTTTATATACGAATATAAAGAATTAATTTTTAGTTGTATTAAAAACTTTTCTTTAGAGCGTTGGTGAATTTAAAAATTCTTGCCGGGTTTGAACGAAGATAAATTTTATAAAAATAAAAATTATTCTATCGTAATTATATTACTGGTGGCTTTACTGCTAACACTTCATTGTCTATGTATTGTCGAGATAATGGCTTATTATTGCATATTCATCGTGCTATGCATGCTGTTATCGATCGTCAAAGAAATCATGGTATTCATTTTCGTGTTTTAGCTAAAACGCTTCGTATGTCGGGTGGTGATCATTTACATTCAGGAACAGTTGTAGGTAAACTAGAAGGAGAACGCGAGGTTACTTTAGGATTTGTAGATTTAATGCGTGATGCTTATATTGAAAAAGATCGTTCTCGTGGTATTTATTTTACTCAAGACTGGTGTGGTATGGGTGGTACAATGCCTGTAGCTTCAGGCGGTATTCATGTATGGCATATGCCTGCTCTTACGGAAATTTTTGGTGATGACGCTTGTCTTCAATTTGGTGGTGGTACGTTAGGACATCCTTGGGGAAATGCTGTGTGTTCTTGATAATTTTATAAACTCATATATATTTAAAATTATTTGTTATTAAAAAGTACAATATAAATTCTTACCTTTTTACATATATGTTCATTAAAATTTACAGGGATATAAACATGAAATTTATGAAATTTGTTTAATAAGTGAAACTACTATATAAACTATACAGTTTTATTAGTTAGAAACGAATAAAGTACCAAAATCGTTAATTTTCTATATATTATAAGTTAGTTTTTTAGTTTATTCTTTAACTTACACTTATAAAAATATTTTAGTAAATGTAGAATTAGAGTTTACAAGAAATACTGGTTTAAATTTGTTCTTGTTAATTTTATTATTTCTTTAATTTAACATTTATAAGTCAGAAGAAAGATAATTTAAAACGCAAATTATTTAAATTTAAAATAGTTTTTAAAAAGCTGTTTATTTATAGTATAGTATGTACAGTTTATTAACAAGTAATTACATTACTTAGTTTTATCCAGGTGCTGCTGCTAATCGTGTAGCTTCAGAAGCTTGTGTACAGGCTGTGTGGATTTAATATTTTTGTATTGTATTGCTTTCTTTAAAAATTTAAATTACATTATATTTTTTTCATTAGAAAAAATTTTTGTGAAAATTTCCTATTATTAAAAAGAAATATAAATTTGTTAATTTAGTATTTGAAAACTTAAGCTTGTTTTAAAGTATAAATTATAGAATTAAATGAACTTTTTTTTTTTCCTTTTTAATCCTTATTCATTTATCTTTTTTAATAATTACCAAACTTAAATAATTTAGGAATGCTATATGTCGTTAGAAGAAAGTAGTTTTAAATCAATTTGATATAATTAAATATTTGTTTAACATTTTTTAAAATTATTGTCATAAGAAATATTAAAATTAAAAACTTTTTATAATTATTAATTAGGAATAATAATTATAACAAGCTATATACATTTGAAGACATGTATGTATAGTTTAAAAATGAACTTTTTATTAGTTTAGTTTTATAGAAATGAAGGTCGTGATCTTTCACGTGAAGGTGGTGATGTTATTCGTGAGGCTTGTAAATGGTCTCCTGAACTTGCCGCTGCTTGTGAAGTATGGAAAGAAATTAAATTTGAGTTTGAAACTATAGATAAATTATAAGTTTATAATTTAGTTTTAACTTAAATTTAATATAATTTATTTGGCAATATTTAAATACATTACTAATTTGGTATAAACCTAATGTTTTCTTTTTTAAGTTCAAAAATACTTATTATTTTTTTATGGCGGTACCAAAAAAAAGATGTCTAAATCTCGTAAAAATTCAAGAAAGACTAATTGGAAAAAAAAAGTTATTAAAAGGGTTCTTTTTGCTATTGCTTTAGGAAAATCCTTTGAATCTCAAAATGAAGTTAATTTTGCTTTCAATGATAAAATTATCTAAAAAAGGATATTTCCATTATATATTCAATTATTTTAAGACTAAATAATTTTTTAGCTTTTTTGAACTTTCTTGTTGTGATAATTTGTTAAATTATTTAAAATATTTATGTCTCATTCAGTTAAAATTTATAATACTTGTATAGGCTGTTTTCGTATTGTTTAATCAACAAAGTTTAATTCATTTTTGTTAAGTTTTGTTAAAACGTTATCTTTAAAGAATTAAATGATTATTAAAATATATTGCACATTTGTTATATTGTTTTTTTCTTATTTTTTTAATAATAGTTATTAATAGTGGTTTCAATATACTTTTATTACAATTAATATATAATTTATTAAAAAATTTTGTTAAATCAATTATTTGTTTTAAATTAATCAAAAATAGTGAAAAATTTTTAAACATAAGTTTTAAGCTATATGTAAGTTTTTTGCAAGTATAGTTTTATAAAGGGATTTTTTTTAATCTACTTTTATACACAATGTGTTAGAGCGTGTCCTACAGATGGTTGTTCTTAAATTTTATGTAAAATTAAGTTTTTATACGTATCGAATTTGCATATTTGTTTTATTTTTTTAATTATTTAAATTTAATTTAATTATTATTAATATTTTAATGCATCTGTTTATTTAGTAGTTTTTGAAAATTTTTAGTTGTTCCTATTTTAAGTAAAAATTAGAATTTTCATCTACATTTATTAATGATTTGAGTATAGGAAAGATTTTTACCTATTTAAAATTCAATAATTTTATTGGGTTATGTATCTATTTTTGTTTTTATATCTGATAGTAAAATTAAAAAATTTGACGTTTTATTTTTTATCACGTATTTTACTTTTAAAATTTTTGAGCCGTATGTTTTTTGTCGAACTTTCACGGATCTTTGAGGAAATGGTTAAATTTTACTCAACTATTAGAAATGGTTCCTTGGAACGGTTGTAAAGCAGGACAAATTGCATCTTCTCCTAGAACAGAGGATTGCGTTGGTTGTAAAAGATGTGAATCAGCATGTCCTACTGATTTTTTAAGTGTTCGGGTTTATTTAGGTTCTGAAACTAGTCGTAGCATGGGTCTTGCGTATTAAATAAGTCTTAATTATTTTCTTTAAAGATTATTCTTGAATTTTAAGGAAAATTTTTATTATAATTTTAATATTAAGTATTAACTTTTATAAGTTAGGGTTGTATTTATTGTTAAATTTTTTAAGTATTTATATGAAATTTGATTACCTTGAAGTTGTAGGTAAATTGTGTATGTAATAAGATTTTTTGTAATTATGCCAATTTTAATTTAATATTTATTTTTGTTAATTTACGTAAAAACTTATTTTATTTGCTTAGAAAATCTTCTATAGCTAGAATAATTATATTTCTTCCTAAAGAAGGTGGAGGTAAAATTACTATTAATGGCGAACAAGATTACAACTATTTACAATTGCGGGTTGTAAAATTCCACGTTTGATTCTTTTTTAAAAGACAAATTTTATCTTTTTGTTTTTGTATTTAGATTTTTTTATTTAAATGAATTTTTAATGAGAATTAAGCACTAAATAAACTCAAATTGTTAAGTTTTTTAAAACCACTAGCATATTTCTTTTTAAGACAAAATAAAAATTGCGTTAATTTATTTTATAATCAGTTTTTTATAAAAAAAGATTTTTGTATATGTTTTTTTAGTATTATATAATATTATCAGTTTATATTTTAATTTTTTACCGTTATTTTGCTACATGGAAATAACAACTAATTAGTCACAGGCTTGTTACTTTTTTATAGATTATTCTTTTATAATAAGAGTTTTCAAATTTTTTACTTAATAAGATAATCTTTCCTTCTTAGATGACTTAAAAATGAACAAGAAAATAAAAAATTAAAACTATTATAAATCTTTAAGTTTTTTAATATTAAATTATCAAATTTGTCATATAAATTATAAAAATAGGAAGCGTTTTTTAGTAATTTAGCTGTTAATAAATACTTGTTTTTAAGTATATGCCCTTATTTGCTATATACGTATTTATTTGAGCCTTGTACATTGAAAGATGTTTGCTTGGTTCTTAAGAGGAAAATACATTATTTTCTATCAAGTAATAATCCCAGTGTTGAGATAATTACTATTCTTAACTTATTTATCAATGTTCATATAGTTTTATTTTAATAAACAAAATATTATATTAAAACATTTTTCAAAAATTTTTATGTAAAAAACGTTAAAAATTATACTTGTGATTTTATTTTCTTTCATGAAAAATTTATAATTTATAATTTTTAATATATATATTTATTAAAACTGATCAAATAAATCGATACTTAATTTTTTAACAGTCCTTTAAGACTTCTTGAAGTAAATAATTATTTTATTCATGCTTATGTTAAAGGAGGAGGTTTAAGTGGCCAGGCAGAAGCTCTTTTGTGAATGTTTTCTCAATCAATTATATTTTAAATTAAGATTAGTAAAAGGAGTAAATTTTTTAATTTTCTTATATCTGTATATATGTTTTTTCCTTTAATATAAAAAAGACTTGCTATTTTCTAAATCATTAAAGTCTTTTGGGTTTTCAAAAAAGAAGATCGAAAAAAAATTAAAAAATAAAATGGTTTTTTTAACTCGAAAATTCTTTATGCAAAGAAAGGAGAAGTTCGTACTATTTCCACCTATATTTTTAATGTTTTTTTATTTATAATTAAGTAAATTTTTATAATAGTTTAAGAAAGTTTATATTTTTATATAAATTTTTAAATATAAAATTAAATAGATTTTATATTCTTTAATATTAAAAAAATTATATTTTTCTTTGATTAAAAATGAAATTTTTTAGGTAACTAGTATATTTATAAGAAATTTTATTTATGTTGTAATAGAATTTTTTTATATAAAGTTTGTTTAAAAATAATAAAGCTTAATTTTTAAATTATAAAGATGTTTAGTTTGATAACAGAAATTCGTTTTTCTAGTTTAATAATATGGTTTGAAAAAAGCAAGAAAAGCTCCTCAATATTCAAAACGATAGTTTTAAAATTTTCTATTCAAAATTTACAATTGACTTAACATGTGTTGGATGTTTTTTTTTAAGTTGAGATATTATTTTATATTCTTTTTTTATTAGTATATCTTTTAGTTTATGTCATTAGAAACAGATGAAATTTTAGAAAGATTAAAAAAATCTTTATTAGAAGCTTATGAATTGGTTAAGCAAATATTGTGATTTTTAAAAGATTTTATATTTATTTTATTTTGCAAAAAAACTATATTTTATATAAAATTATATTTATAATAAATTATAATTATTATTTTTTTTTTTATAAAAAAGAAATTATAACTTTTTGGAAACTACATTTGGTGTTGATGCTAGTGTTTCTCCAATTAATAATGGTTCAATTAATTCATCAACATCTGTAAGTGTTAACGAACCTTTAATTGAAGAAAAAACAGAATTTGATGTAATTATTCAAGAAGTTCCTAGTACAAAAAGGATTAATGTTATTAAAACAGTCCGTAGTTTAACTTCTTTAGGTTTAAAAGAAGCAAAAGATTTGATTGAATCAGTTCCAAAAGTTATATGTGAAGCAGTTTCTAAAGAGGTTGCAGAAGAAGCTAAAAAGCTTTTAGAGGAAGCTGGAGCTTCTATATTAATTAAGTAGAAAAAGATTAAAATTATTTTGTTTTTTCTTTTTTTTTAATTTTAAAAATGTTAAACTCTGTAAACCTTTAAAAATAAAAATTTTTTTTACTTAAAATTTTTTTACAGTTGAAATTATATATTGATTTAGGATATAATTGAAAATTTTTACTTTTGATTTAAATGCAAAATTTTTACTTTAAGATACGTTATGCTTTTATTTACTTTTCAAGCTTCAATTTTGGCTTTAATTGTTTTGTCTTTTATACTGGTAATTACAGTTCCAGTTATTTTGGTTCAACAAATGGATGGGAAAATAACAAATCCCTTATTTTATCAAGTTCTGGCGTTTGGTTTAGCCTTTAATATTTTTTTGATAGGAATATTGAATAATTTTGTTGTTTAATACGTTTTATTAATTTTAATTGTTTCAATTTACTAGGATTTATTTAGATCTAATAATATAATATAATAAAATTAAATTTTTTAACTTTAAAATAAAATCATTCATTTATTGTTTAATATAAATAAAGTTTTACTTTTACATTTTTTAGATTTAAAATCTTTTAAAATCCTTATGAAGTATCTAAAGATAGTTATTTTAAGAAACAAAACGTTAAAAAATGAAAAAATGTGGCATTTTTTAGATGTAAACCATTTCCATTTTCTGATTGTAAATTATAAGGTCACAAAAATTCGACGTAATTTATAAATAAATTTGCTTGGGTTGTTACGGATGTTAAAATTTTTATTTCAAAGAACTTAAAAAATGATAATTTTTTTTTATTTAGTTCATAATTTTTTAAATTTAGAAGAAATAAAACAAAATTTATTTGAAATAAATTCAAAAATTAAACTTTTACGTTTTAAAATTGGTTCAACAATTATTAATAATAAAAAAAATATATTTTTTGCTGTATTAGACGCTTCTAAAAACAAAAAATATTTTGCAAAAGATATATTTTTACCGAGTTGGATAAAAGTAGTTGATTTGGAAGAAGCTTTATTTCAAAAAATTTCTTCTAGTATTAAAATAAAATTTTTAATAAAAGTAGAGTCTAAGAAAGGAAATTATGGCAACCCTCTTGAAAGAGTAAACTTTATCATAGAGAAAGATGAAATCTTTGATTTTGAAAGTAATATTTTATTTGATTTGACAACTAAACGTAATGTTACACCTTTTAAACAGTTTAATTCTAGGATTAAAACATACCAATTTAAATTCTTTATAATTATGTTTTTTAATAATACCAAGATCAAAATATTTTTTATTTTATTTTTTAACAACAGTGTGATTGTTTTAAAGTATTTTTTTTTATTCGAAAATTTACAAGTTTTTGATAAAGGTATTTTAATACTTTTTTAATATTATACTTTTTAATTTGGTTAAGAGTTAAAATAATATTATCTTAATATATGCTTTTTTAATTGGCTATAACATTAAAATTTAATTATTAAATTATTATTTATGTAAAACAAATTAGTGATTGTTATTTTAAAAACGGTTAAGGGTTATTTAAAAGTGGAGTTTGAATTTTTTTTGATTTTAAATTTAACTCAAAACTAGAGAAAATCAAAACACATTTTCTTCTTTTTTAATTAAAAGTAGAATGCTTAATATTACAAAAAATACCTCTTTTTATTAATAAAAAGGGTTGTTTTTGAATCAAATAAGTTATATAAGTTGAGATTTTTAAAATCTATTGTTTAATTTTTTCCAAATAAGATAAATAGGAAAGTTGTAAAAGTCATTTATTTGTCAGTTAATGTTAGTATTGAATTTTATTTATTTGATTTTTTAAATTCTTACAAGCAAACACGAGATTTTGAGTTTTTATTTGACAATTATAACCTTCTTGCTCAAAAAAACTTTTTGATTTATTTATTACTAAAAAACTTATTCAAAAAACCAAACATTTTATATTAATTTGTTGAATTTTTTAGGTTATAGAAACCAAAAAAATCTAGTGTCTTTTAAATGCTTTTACTGTTGTGTTCGTAAATTTCCAGTACATAAAAATTTCGAAGCCTTGGTATAAATTTGTTTTTGTTTATGAGCCTTAAATTTTAAAAGAAAAATTTAAAGGTAAACAAAGAAATGATTTATGCAATTTGATATTTATTAAACGATTTACCGTTTTTAACTTTTGGTAAATTTAATCTCATATATTAATTTGTTAAAGTATTAGTAAAAAAATTTGCTAGTCTAATGAATAAAAATAATTATTTTTTCAATTCTAAAATATCTTTGATTAAAAAATATTTAATAATGATCTAACAGATTTTCAGAAAAATTAGTTTTGATTTTATTATTTTAGGAATAATGAATTATTCAAAATTTAACCTAATTTTACAATTTATTGTTTTTAAATAAATTATTTCTAAGTTTTTTCTATTGAGGTTGCACTTCTAATAAATCTTTTTAAATCTTTTCTACTGAGTAATTTCAACGTAGCGTTAATACCACTATTAGGAATTAAATTTAGAATCTTTTTTTACACTTAAGACCTGAAATTTTTAACCTAAACAAGAACTACAGCCTTAGGTCACTCCAATATTATTTTTGGTATTTTCCTTTTAAAATATTTCCAGAGTTACAAATTCACTTGAGTCATTTTTGATTTTACTTTAGAATAGTGTCCGTGTGTTTTTACTTTCTTTCCAAACTCGTTTTCACACTCGATATCTATAACATTAGGTTATTTACATAAAAATGAAAAAAAAGTTAATGATATATTTTCGAAATATGGTATTTTAAATTTTGCGTTTGTAAAGCTTAAAGATACACATGTTATTAAAAATTCTGAATCTTATAATTATAAATTTTTTGTTGTACTTTCTCTTGAACGAAGGATTGACAGTAAAAATTACAGTTTATTAATTTGGAATTTTCTGATTTTGAATCAAACTTATTCTTCTCTCCTGAGAAATATCGCTCTTTCCGATCTGACATTTTAGAATTATTATCAATAACAGAAACTCTTAAAACAGAGGAAGATTTTAAAATATATTCTTGAATAAGTTCAAAATATCTCGATATTCTACATCAACCCTTTAAATCCGATGCTAGTTTAGATTTAGAATTAATAAAGTTAGCTGAAAAAGGACTAGTACAGGAAGCCATGGAGCTTTTAAAAACCAAAGATCCTAGAACCTATTTACGACTAGGTGGACAAATACAAAAGCGATTTATGGATTTACATTTATCAAAAGTAGGTTTAGTTAAAAAGTATGATTTTGAAACTTTTATAATTCCTCCAAACGTTCAAAAATCTTTAGATTTGTTTGAAAGGGCTATTAAGTTAAATTTTACTCGAGGGCTAATAATTCAGGGCGCTTCTAAGACAGGAAAAACTCAATTTTTAAAAGCTTATTTAGAACAAAAATTAAAACTAAGTGTATATATGATTAATACAGTAGAGGGTCTAAACAAATTTGACCCATCAAAATTTAATGCTATTTTACTCGATGATCCGGAAATTAGTAAAGCTAGTAGAGAAAGACTAATATCTCTTTTTGATAATGAAGGCCGTTACGTTGATTTAAAACATACAACTAAGTGTATAATCCCTGGAACTATTAGAGCCGTAAGTACAAATAGGTCTATGGAAGAATTAAATAGAGAATTTGATAAGAGCCCTTTAAAAAGGCGTATTATTTTTGCGAGATTAAAAAATGGTGATTCTTTTTTCGATTCTGATATAACTTTTGAGTTTTTCATGTTAGCATGGAGAGAAAAAGAGACTCAAAATCTTCGTCAACTGGAAGCTCTTGACCTGGAGATAGAAATTACTAATCAGGAAAATATAGATAGTATATCTTCATTTCAACAAGAAAATAAAAATGAATCACTTAATATACACGAGCTTAAAAAAAAGCCTTAATGGAAGTTAAAGGTAATTTAACTAAGCGCAGGGTTATAAAAAGAAATACGACGTATTATTATAATAAAAAAGAATTAAAAATTGAACAGAAAAACTTACTAAAAAATATATTTCCAATTATGAAAATATAATCGGAAGATATGTAAATAGTTTTTAAAATGCTAATGATTTTAACAATAATAATTTCAATAGACTATTTCTTGTTCGTGTTGTGAATTCTAAAATATTGTGGTACAGCAAACTTAAGGCAGAAAAAATATTTTAGAGGAGGATTTTCTAGAGATTAATGGCATAAAAATCACCTCAAAACTAAATTAAATTTATATTGAAAGATTAACAAAAACAATATTTTAATTGTGTATAAACAAGTTAATTTAACGATTTCAATTTACCTTTAATTTTCAAAGACTTAGGAGAAGGAGGGATTCGAACCCTCGGTAGTTCTCACTACGCTGGTTTTCAAGACCAGTACTTTAAACCGCTCAGACACTTCTCCATTTTCGGGATGACAGGATTCGAACCTGCGACCCTTGCATCCCAAATGCAATGCGCTACCAAACTGCGCTACATCCCGTTAAAATTCTCTAAATAAATTATAACTCGTAATATAAATCATATTATTTACTTGTATGAAATTGAAAGGGTAATTAAAAAGTTTTGAAATTGTCTTAAAATGAAATATTTTACAACATATTTGTCTACAGCTCCTGTTGTTGCTACTTTTTGGTTTATTGCAACAGCAAGTTTATTAATAGAAATTAATAGATTTTTTCCTGATGTTCTTTAATATTTTTGTGTTTAAACATAATGAACCTTATAAAGGTTCATTATGTTTAAATGGTAAGAACCCTAAAATGCGCGCTATTTTTATATCTGAATTAGTTTTTATTAAAATTTAATAATAATAAATTTAATTTTTTGTTTATCTTTTAGGAATACTTTTATTAAGATAAAATATTTTTAAAGATTATTTTTTTTATTTATAAATTTTAATTCACAAATTTTTATAAAGTTTTAAAAATAATAAAATTTCTTTAAAATAAACTAAATTATATAATTATATTCTATATATAGAACTAGTGTTTTTCATTTGGCATTTATATTAAAAGTTGTTTGAAAATATTCATATTGTTCGTCACCTTATTTATTTTTTTATATTCTTAAATATTTTTAAAATAAAAATCTCACTTTTCCTTTTCTTTTAAAAACAAATAAATATATTTATTGGTATAAAACTTATTTATTTTATAAATATTTTAACGTACATAGTTATAATCAAAAAGATTTTCTTGTAAAACGATGTTGTTTATAAGTAAGTTTTGTTAACCTTTTTGGTATAATTTTTCCTTGAAAAGTTATAAATCTTCGTAGAACATATATGTTTTTGTATTCAATAATTTCTTCGTTTCCGATTGTTTTTTCTTCTGGAAGTTTATGAAAATATAATTATATTTAATTTTATAAAATTTATTTATTTTTTATTATTTAAAGAATAAAATCACATATAGCATAATTAATAATAAATGGAAATTCAATGTAATTTAACTAGCGTTAATGCTAAAAAATTTGCATAAGTAAAAAGTTATATTTTATTTATATTAATCAAATGCTAATATAAATAAAATAGATTTGTAACCAAAAATGGCGTATTTAAAGTTATTTTGAAATTTTGATTGAATAATTATAGTTTATTTTACAAAACTTTTTTTGTATTCAATAATAGTTTCTTTAAGTATTGTTTCTGCTTCCGAAGTAAATGTTTTAGTACTATCTATTATTTGTTTAAAATTTGGTTTTGTTGTATTTAAAAAATCTCTTAGTTCAGAAATAAAATTTCTAACTTTTTCTACCTCTATTTCGTCGACATAACCATTAATTCCTGTATAAATAGTTGCAACTTGGTCAGATACTGATAAAGGAGAAGATTGAGATTGTTTTAGTAATTCTCTTAACCTAGCTCCACGAGCTAGCTGATTTTGTGTTGCTTGATCTAAATCTGAAGCAAATTGTGAAAAAGCTTCTAATTCTGCAAATTGAGCTAGTTCTAATTTTAGTTTACCTGCAACTTGTTTCATAGCTTTTATTTGAGCAGCGGAACCTACTCGAGATACAGAAATACCTACATTAATTGCAGGACGAATTCCGGAGTTAAATATATCAGCAGATAAGAAGACTTGTCCATCAGTAATTGAAATAACATTAGTAGGAATATATGCGGAAACATCACCAGCTTGAGTTTCAACAATAGGTAATGCCGTCATACTTCCTTCACCTAATTCATCACTTAATTTGGCAGCGCGTTCTAACAATCGAGAATGTAGATAAAAAACATCTCCTGGATAAGCTTCACGTCCGGGTGGACGACGTAATAATAAAGACATCTGTCTATAAGCTTGTGCTTGTTTTCTTGGTAGAAAAATTACTTGTAATTTCCTCCTTAAGAATCGTGCATGCAATTTTCAATGCACACGGCTCATATTAATTATAAAAAACGCTTTAATAGCATTTATTATTTTAATATTTATTTTCAAATTTTAAATTAATTTTGTTATTTAACAAGTGAACTTTAATTTATTTTTACTTTATTTTATTCGTCAACCAAGTCTTTTTGAAATAAGATCGTATAAATCAAGTATTAAGTTAAAATTTTATATTAATTATAAGTTGTTATTTCGATTTTTTTTATTATTAAAAAATTAAAATTATCAAAACAAAAGATTTAATAAATTATAATATAAAAAAAAATCTTTCAAAATCTAATTCTATTTTTATATTTTCTTTATGCTTGAATTTATTTAGTAATATACTTTGCTAGGTAATACCATATTAGTACTTAAAAAGCTTAGACTTATTTAGTTTTTAGTAAGTAAATTTTATAAGTTTTTTATACTAGCATTAAATTTATATAATTTAGCTTTTAATTAAAGAAATAAATAGGAAATTATACAACACGCAATGAAAGATCATCATAAATAACCAAAGTATGTTTTGCATTATACACGTAGATCAATAAAATAATTACTTACTTTACTTTCTTTCAGAAACGTACATGAAATTTTCAATTCATACGGCTCATAATATTTAATATATTAAATATTAATAAGTTTTAAGCATACTTTTTTAATTATTTAAAAACGTTAGCTTTAACTTAATTCGTTTTTTAAATTTTAACATTTAGTCAAATAACCACCATTTAATAATGTAGTTAAAATTGTGAATTAACAAGTTTCTCTTTTAAATCTAATGAAAAGGTTTTCTGTTTACAGCATTTAAAATAGTAAATAATTCATAAACTTCAATTATGTTAATTTATATATTAAAACAAACAAATTATGCCATTTTATTTACAAGAATTCTTTTTATCATGACCTTTTTTCATTTCATGTTTATAGATATTCTTTCTGCTTTTATTAATATAAAATTTGAAATTTTGAAATAAAGAAAGTATTTTAATTTCGTACTAAAATTATAAGGCTTAAAAATTTAATTATTTACTTATATATAAAAGAGATTTTAAAATTTCAATTCTATTTTTTGAAAATTATTAAAAAAACATGCCACACTAAAATATTCTGCTAATGCTGCACCAGTATAAGGAGCAAGATATTGTAAAGTAGCTGATGAATCAGCATTTTCAGCTACAACTATAGTATAGTCCATTGCTCCGCGTTTTTCTAACGTTGTTACTATTTGAGAAACTGATGATGCTTTTTGCCCTATAGCTACATAAACACATATAACTCCTTGTCCTTTTTGATTTAAAATAGTATCTATAGCAACGGCTGTTTTTCCAGTTTGACGATCGCCAATAATAAGTTCTCGTTGTCCTCTTCCTATAGGAATCATTGCATCTATAGCTATTAAACCAGTTTGTAAAGGTTCATATACTGAACGTCTTGAAACAATACCTGGAGCAGGAGACTCTATTAATCTAGTTGTACTAGAAGAAATATCTCCTTTACCATCGATAGGACGAGCTAAGGCATCTACAACGCGTCCTAAAAAACCTCTTCCTACAGGTATTTGAGCAATTTTTCCAGTCGCTTTAACAGAAGCTCCTTCTTTTAAATTAAGTCCTTCGCCCATTAAAACGGCACCAACGTTATCGGCTTCTAAATTTAGAGCAATACCTATAGTACCTTCTTCAAATTCTACAAGTTCACCTGACATAACTTTTTCTAGACCATATATTCTAGCTATACCATCACCTACTTGTAGAACTGTTCCAACGTTAACGATTTTTAATTCTTGGCGATACTTTTTAATTTGTTGACGAATTATTCTACTAACTTCATTAGGACGAATTCTTATCATAACCTAATTTTTTTGATTAAGACAAAACGAGGAATCTTTAATTTTATAAACTTAATTCTTTTAAATTATTAATATTTTTTACGCATTAATTTTCTAGGTGATAACTTATCTATTTTTCTTGAAACAATCTTTTTATGGATTTTTGGATTTAAGCTTTTAGTAATTTTTTCAACGGCTTTTTTAAACGCGATTAAATTAAGTTGTAAACACAATTTTAAGGGATTTTTTTCCTCCGTTTTTTTGTTTACATTAACAGATTTCAATCTTTTAATATCTTCGTCTATTATAGATTCCAGAGTTTTTGAAGTTTGAAAAGATTAAAGTTGTTTTTTACAAAACACTTCTTCGAAACCATACTTGATTTTTATATCATATGGCTACTTAATTATCCTATATTTTAATTTAACAAGTTGCAATACATTTATTTCGAATTAAATTAAAACGTTTCTCTAAGAGAATTTCTATAATAAACAAGTAATTTTATTCTAAAGATAATTATTGTTTATTTTAAACTCTAATTTAAAATTAATAGATTGTTAATTAAACAATTTTATTATTTAATTTAGTTAATTTTTCAAAAAATCATTTTAAAATATTTTTAAAGTATTTCGTTCTTTATATATTTATACTAGTCTTATAAAACACGCATCTTCACCAAGGCAAGACATTGAAAATATGTTAGTTCAAAACTATAATTTAAATAATTCTTGCCTATTTTTTATTCTAAAAGTAGCGTTAAGAATTTTATCAAATTTAGCAAAAATTTTTTATACTTAATGATGATTATAGCAACGTTTTATTTTTTTTTAAGACAATTTTAGTAATAAAAATAATTTATTGTTAGACTTACATCTATTTAAAGCATTTTAAAATATTTTATGTTTTCCTGCTTGTATGACTTTCATAAATTTTGCCATAGAAAAGAATTTAACTCCATATTAAAGTTATAGGGATTTTACCTAAATATATAAAAATTTTTAATTTAATTAAAATTAACGAATCGCAAAAAGTGTAGTACCTTGTTCGCGAATTTCTTCAGAATTAATTTTGGCCGCTTCAAGGTTAGATGTAGCTAATCTTAAAACTTCTTCTGAATTACGGATTTTATTATCAAGATCTTGTATATTTTTAATTATAGTTTCCCTGCGGTTTTTTAGTAAATCACCTAAAATAGATAAAAATAAATTTTTCTACTAAAGAAGTAAAAGCAAATTTCTTTGCATACGGCTTACATATATATTTGCACGATTAATATGTAATTCAAAATTAAAAATAATTGATCAAATATTTTTTAAAAAATCATTTTTTTAGGTTTAATTACACAACGATTATTTAACTAAATTACTGTTTAAAAGAACATGTTTGTTAAAAATATTTTATACTTATTAAATATTTACTTTTAGTAACAATAAATATTTTCGTTTCAGCTTTAAAGAAAAATTTTTAACTACATGATTAAAATGTCTTTTTTATAAAGTGTTAAAAAGATCTTTATTTATTTAAACTTAAAAATAATAACGCAACAAGCAATTCTTCCATAAAAAACTACAGTTCCTATTACTATAGTTAAGTTAATAATGTTAGTTTCAAAAATGTTTTTGTTTATACCAAATCCTTCAGAGTTTGAAAGAAAAGTAATAATATTAGTAGTTATTTAGATAGGTTATTTAAAAATATATAGTAATCCCCCTAATACACCGCATTTGATATTTTCAACTCATACGGCGTTTTAACAAATGATTTTTTAATTTTATTTTTTAATAAAATATTTCATTTATTTTGAAACTATTTTTTAATCAAAATTCTTGATTTTTACAATCTTAAGTTTCTGCTTTAATATAAAAATATTTTTTACGTTTCTTATATGTTATCATTTTTTATTTTAATTCCTTAAGTCCATTGTTATATCTTATAATTAATTTTAAAATAAATTAAACTTCGTTTTTTTAATAGAAGTTTATAACTACGAGAACTTTAAAACGTGATACTTTTAAGTTACTTATTCTAAAACACTATTAATTTTTTTCAATAAAATATTAAGACTTATTTTAACATGTTTGTAAAATTATAAAATACGTTATTCTAACTTTAGAATTATAATTTTAATCTAATTTTTTAAAATAGATAAACTGTTCTTATTAAAAATATTTATTATACACTTAATAAATATCATTAATAATAAAAATTTTAGGAAATTATTCCTTAATTTTTAAGTCAATATAAGATTAATTACTACGCAGTAACTTTTAGTTTATTATTTAAAAAAATTTTTACTAATAACGTTTCACACATCACGATATTAATTCTCCATTAAATTATAACATTTTAGAATACATCTGTTATCTTTTTTCACATATTATTATTATATATTGAATTTAAAGTTTAAACAAAAGGATTTGCAAAGATTATAGCTAAAGCTACAACTAAGCCATAAATAGTTAAAGCTTCCATAAAAGCTAATGATAATAATAAAGTTCCTCTAATTTTACCTTCAGCTTCTGGTTGACGAGCAAGACCTTCAATAGCTTTACCTGAAGCAGTACCTTGTCCGATACCAGGACCAATAGCACCTAAACCTATAGCTAAACCTGCACCAATAACTGAGGCTGCACAAATAATAGGATTCATTAATAACTCCTTAAAAACGATTTTTGCACAAAAGTTTTATATTGAACTTTTAATTTAACGAAATTAGAAAACAAAGTACGACCATTCATTACAGAAAGTTTATGTCTGATTTTAATGATGACCTTCCATGGCTTCTCCAATATATTACAGATAAAAATTTTTTTAGATAAATTAGAGAGACTTTCATACATAATTGTTCAAAACTTTTATTTTAATGAAATTGTATTATTTTTGTGTTTAAATCACATAGAACCAGACAAAGTAGCGAAAATTAATGCCTGAATACCACTTGTAAATAATCCAAGAAAAATTAAAGGAACAGGAATAATTAAAGGAACTAAGGATACCAAAACGGCTACTACCAATTCATCTGCCAAAATATTACCAAAAAGTCTAAAACTCAATGAAAGAGGTTTTGTAAAATCTTCCAAAATATTGATAGGTAACAGAATGGGTGTTGGTTCAACGTATTTTGTAAAATAAGTTATATTTAATAGAAAATTTCTTTAGTTTAAAATTATACTTAAAGTATTAAATAATTCAATTTTATTATTACATTATAAAATAATAAGTTTAAATTTTTAAATAAGTAAAATATAGCTCAAATCCTTTTTTATTAATTCCAGCATAAAAATAAGCTAAAGAAGTTAAAATAGCTAATCCCGCTGTTGTATTAAATAGATAGAAATAATCCTCAAAAAATCATCACGTACATTTTAGAATGAATGAAGCTTACTATTTAAATTAAAATAAAGACTTAAAATTAATATTTTAGAAAAATTTGAATGTAAATCTTATCAATAAGTAAATTCAAAATGGTTAAAACTTCTTTTTGTTTTGACACTTTTTAAACCTAAAATTGTTTATAATATAACGATACATAATTAATAAATTTTTCTTAAATAAATCAAATTTTGTAGTTCTTTAAAATATAATTAAATTGCTCACCTTTAACATCTAGTAAATTTTTTAAATTTTTTAAAATGTCAATTTCAAATCGCACATATCATTTGTGGGAGCTCCTAGCTCACCGTTAGGAAGTTCAATTATTTTCCAAGGAACTAAAGCACCGGACCAGTTTGAAACAAAAATAAATAAAAACATAGTTCCTAGATAAGGAACCCATTTTAAATATTCCTCTTCTCCAATCTGAGTCTTTGAAATATCCCTAGCAAATTCCGTAACCAGTTCAATAAAGCTTTGTTTATTTCCTGGGATTAAATTTAACTCTTTTGTAGTATAAAAACTCAAAATTGTTATTATTAGAATAACAATCCACGAATTTATTAAAACTTGTCCATGAACTTGATATCCTAAAAGTGACCAATAAAAATGTTGTCCAACTTCTTTTAAATTAGCTTATACTTTTAAAAATTATTAAAAGTAATTATAATATTATCTTATTATTAAATTTAATAACTCTATTATTTTTCAATAAAGCAATAGATCTCAAAACATTAGCTATTTTATCAAATAAAATTATTTTTTTTTATAATTAAAAAAAAGTTGAGGTTTTATAAAAGATAATTAGAAATATTACTTTTTATTTTATTTTAAATAAAAGTTTTTTTTAAATAAAATAAAACTAAAAATTGTAAAAATATCCATATTTACTTGTAAATTGTTTAAACTTTTAATTAAAAAAAAAGACTTTGTCACTATATGAAACTTAAAATATTTTTTAAAAATTAAAGAATTTATTAATTAATATCAAAAGAATAAATTAATAAATAGTAACTTCAATTCTCAAAAATTTTGTATAGTTTTTAAGCTTAATTTTAAAAATTATATTTCCTTAGTTTTTGACCTTCTTATTAATTTTATTGAAACCTTTGTTGATTGAATTAGAAAGAATACTTAAAATTAACGAAACAGAAGAAATTGAATCGTCATTAGCAGGAATTACATATTTTGTTAGTGTAGGATTACAATTGGTATCTACATAAAATAAGTATTTGAATATACTTTTTTTCAAACCTAACATAATACATTGTTATTATTCGGCTTTATGATAATATTTATTATCTAATACAAGAATCTCTTCTCTTTAAATTATTTTTAAATACATCTCTTAAGGAAAATAATTTAAATACTATGTTTTAAAATTTTGTTAATAAACTATATGTTAAGAAATGTTGTACAATATATATTTATTTAGATATATTTTTTCCATTTTCTATTGTTTTTAATATGAAATATTAGTTTTAAGTTTATCATTTATGTTATAGCAATTTTTTATTAGAAAATTTTTTGTCTTATAAAAAAATAAATTTGTATTTAAAATATTAACAACGCACTATAGTTATAGTTGAAATATCTAATTTTAAACATTCTTTTACTGCATTTATTTCTTTCGTCTGACCTATAATGATCACTATATCTGGAATTTTAATCATATTTTTTATTCCTGAAAAATATTTTTCCAATTAACTAAATTGACTATTCATTTAATTAATTATCAAATTATAATTGCTTAATAAAGATACTTAAAAAGGTTTATTTAATTTTAAATTAAAAAGTAATATTTTAAAAATCATAATAAGTTTTTTTTTACTAATATCAAGGTTTCTTTTTTTGTTAGCGACTTAGTATTTTTTTTTGCACTTTGTTTTGAATTTTGTATAAAAATTGCTTTACTGATATTATGAAATAAAATTTTTCTACATTATTTTTCAAGATTAGAGAGAAAATTATTTGTAAACTTTTTATTATATCACCTAATACTTTTAGTTTATTTATACAACTTTTAATAGTTACCCAATTTGTAAGAGTACCCCCTAACCAACGTTCAGTCACAAAAAAAGAATGAGAATTTATAGCCGCCATTTTTGTTAGTGTCGAAAAATAACGCTTTGTACATACAAAAAGAACTTTTTAGATAAAAAAAATTTCAAAAATATCTTTACAAAAATACTTATACTGCTAAAATTAATAGTATCAACAAAAATTAAAACTTTCATAGAAATTTTTGCAAACTTTTTTCCTTTTTTTGTTGATCTTATAAGAAAATTACAAACTTTTTTTAAACAAACTAATGTTTGTAACAAGTCAATAATATGAATACCTTTTCGTTCTCCATAAATATACATCTTCATCTTTGGATTCCATTGTTTAACTTTATGTCCAAGATGAAGACTCGATGCAAGCATTTTTTCCAAAGTAATCATATACTATAACAAAAATTTTATATTGATTTATAAGTTTCATTTAAATTCTCGAAATTATTAGAAAATATTGAAAATTTTTTTAATAAAATTTAATTTACTATGTTTCTTTAATTCTCACATAGACGGCACCCAGAATCGAACTGGGGAATAAAAGATTTGCAATCTTCTGCCTTACCGCTTGGCTATGCCGCCGTGCTAGGAACCAGATTTGAACTGGTGACACAAGGATTTTCAGTCCTCCGCTCTACCGACTGAGCTATCCCAGCTAAATAGATTATAGTCGCATAGTATTCATTTTTATTTCTTTATACTAAAATAAAAATACACGAAAAATAAACAACTATATAAAACTTACCAACTTGCTTTAGTAACTCCAGGTAACAAGCCATAATGTGACATATCACGAAAGATATGTCTAGATAAACCAAAAATTCGAAAATATCCACGTCCTCTTCCTGTTACATAACAACGATTACGAATAAGTTAATAAAATACTAAAAAAATTAACAAAATTAAAACTTTTACTAAACTCTTAATTTATTTTTTTGTTAAAACCAAGTTAAAAATCAAAACAATCTAGAAGGCGCGCTATTTCTAGGAAGTTTTTGTAAACAAGAAGAAAACTTTAATTTTTTACCAAAATCACTTTCTTCTTTAATTTTACCTTTATAAAAAGAGCGTAAATTCTTGTACTTATTTACTAATGTTTCGCGTTTATTTTCTCTTTGTATAATACTTTTTTTTGCCATAAATACCTTAAATTTTAATGTGCTCTAAATGCATTCAGCTGGATTCGAACCAGCGACGTCTTTTCAGAGCGAGATTATGAGTCCCGTGCTATCGTCCTCTCTGCCATAAATGCGCCTATAAATTATAGGCGCAAAATTATTTTTAACCTTGTCGCTGCTTATGTTTAGAGTTACTACACATAACTACAAGATTTCCATTTCGACGGATTAAACAACATTTATCACACATTTTTTTAACAGACGAACGTACTTTCATAAAATAAAGCCTAATTTAATAAATACTAAAAATTTTAAACAACTTTCTAAATAGTAAAAAATTAATAAATATTACGGAACATAAATCTAACTAAGGTTTTGTTTTTAAATTTCTCACCAAATATAAAATAATATTTCTCCCCCAGTTTTAGTAAACTTAGAAGATTTATTTGTCATTAAACCTTTAGAAGTAGACATATAAAACTAAACATTTAAATTCTTTCAAGAACAATACATGTATATAAAACATAAGGCTCAACCATTATTGTTAATAATAACAATACCTCTCTATCTTTATAAAACTATTTCAAAATAATTTATTCGATGAAAAATTACGTTTTATGTTTTTCATCAAAATTCTTATATAAATATAAAAAATAAAATTTCAAATTTAAAGAATTATTTAATAAAAAAACATATTTAACAAGATAAAATTTTTTAAATGAAATTCTAAAACATACCTAACAAACAGTTAAACCTAAACCACCCATTATTATTGGAATTTTCCTATAACTTGTATATACACGAAGACCAGATTTACTAACGCGTTTTAATTTAGTTATATAGGGAACCTGTTTTGGACCCTTATATTTCAGAGTTATTGTGATATATTTGTACACAGAACCCTCTTGTGTCAAATAAATTTTTCCGGATTCTTCAAAAGATTCAATAAATCCTTCTTTTTTTAATATTTCAACTATACCTAAATTTATATTTGTACGAATAATATTTACTTTATCCGCTTTTATTAGCAAAGAATTTCGTATTCTAGTAAGCATATCATAATAGAATGAAAAACATCTTAAATAATAATAATAATAAATATATATATGTATATTAATTATATTAAACTTTTATTTATTAAATAAATAAAATCACACCTAACTAAATTAAACTAAATTATTAATATTTTAAAATAATTTGTTATCAAGCCTTGCTAGATAAATTTTAATCACAGGGCTTTATAAATATACTAAAATTCACAAAAAAATTGACTAAATTAAGGTTTATTATAATCTAATAGTTTATTTTGTAATAATAAAAAATGAAATTGTTTAAATAGAAATTTTACATATAAATTTTTGATAAAAGAACAAAATAGAAATTTTGTTATATTATCAAAATATACAAAATTGACTTATTTACAATAAAATTTTATAAAGTTCTAGTAATACTGCTTTTACCTATAAAACTTATATTTATTTTGTGAAAATAAAAAATAGATAACTATTAATATAACTTTTTAATAAATTATAATAAAATATTACATATAAACTCGCAAATCAATATTTGTCATATAATCATAATGTATAATAAATAGTAAAAAACTATTAAAAAATAGAACTAATAAAATCTACCACCTAAAAGAAACTAAAAATTTTTATTTTCAACTAATCACGAAAAGGCATACCTAATTCTTTCAAAAGAAAGAAGGCTTCTGTTTCAGTTTTAGCAGTAGTTACTATAGAAATATCCATACCTTGAATTTTAACAATTTTATCAAAATCAATTTCAGGAAACATTGATTGTTCATTTAATCCTAAATTATAGTTACCAGAATTATCAAAACTTTTTCTATCAATTCCTTGAAAGTCCCTTATTCTAGGTAAAGCTAAATTAATTAAACGATCTAAAAAACTATACATTTTGTAGCCACGTAAAGTTAAAAACATACCTACAGGCATTTTTTCTTTAACTTTAAAATTTGCAATAGCTTTTTTAGCTCTAGTAAGAATAGGTTTTTGACCAGATATAATTTTTAATTCGTTTAATAAAAGATCTAAAACTTTAGAACCTTGGCAAGATTCATCAAATCCTCTATTAATAACAATTTTTTTTATTCTGGGTACTTCATTAATATTATTATAACCAAACTCTTTTTGAAGTTTAGAAATCACAGATTGTAAATATAATGCTTTTAATCTTTGCATTTTAAAATAGTAAATTAAAAATTCTACATAACCAATACAACTAGAAATATTAATAAAATTAGTCAAATTAAATTTATAATTATAATAAGGGCAAAAAATATCGATTATTTAAACCACACAAAAAATATAAAAAATAATAATAATATAAAAACTAAAAACAACTTTCAAAATATAAAAAATTGATTTAGACTACTTCAGGAGCTAATGATATTATTTTCAAAAATTTTTTTTCTCTTAATTCCCTAGAAATAGGACCAAAAATTCTTGTACCCTTTGGTGAACGATCTGCATTAATAATAACAGCTGCATTTTCATCGAAACGAATTAACATTCCACTTTCCCTTCGCAATCCTTTAACTGTTCTGACAATTACAGCCTTAACGACATCTGATTTTTTAACAATCATATTAGGGGTAGCTTCTAAAAAATAGATTATATCTTTAAAATATAATTAAAAAAATTATTTATAAAATAAATAGGTAATAGTTGGATATAAGTCAGCAAATATTGATGGTTAAACACAATTTAACAACTGCAACAATTATATCACCTACATTAGCATATTTACAATTTGGTCCTAATATTTTTATGCACATAATTCGTTGTGCTCCTGTATTATCAGCAATATTCAAATAAGTTTGCGGTTTAATCATAAAAATACTAAATAAACTTAAAAGAACATCTTGATTACTACTTTAACTTAAATAATACTAGCAATTATTAACAAAAATGTGTAAAAATAAAGTCTTTTATTTCTTAAATATTATCCTAGTTTTTACTGGCATTTTATAACCTGCGGTTTTTAAAGAATATTTTGCTATTTGTTCCGAAACACCTAAAATTTCATAAAGAATTTTACCAGGTTTAATTACAGCAACCCAATATTCTACATTTCCTTTGCCTGACCCCATCCTTGTTTCAGCAGCACGAAAAGTAATTGGTTTATCTGGAAAAACTCTGATCCAAAGCTTGCCTCCTTTTTTTGCATATCTTGTAATTACCCTACGAAAAAAATACTTTAAAAGTTTTTAAAAGCAAAAAAAAAATTGTTATTTAATCTAAAAAAACTATTTAAAATTTAATTTACTTTATATATAATAATTATTAAAATTTTTTGAGAAATTAAAAATATTTAGGTATATATTTAATAACAAAATTATGAAAATTTCTTCCGGATACTAAATTAAAATAAAAAGCAATAAATCACAAATAAAAAAATAATAACATAGCAGCTTCAATTTGACGAGATGTTATCCATCCAGGTTCTAACGATTGCAAAAAAAGTAATGTGTTTCTTTATAAAGCAAAACAAGCATATTATTATGCATTTGGCCTATAATAAAATTAAATATATTAACTACAAAATTAAATTATATATCATGTTTTAATATACCTTTAAAATATATTAATACTATATTTAATTTTACAAAATATTAAATAAGTTCTTTTTTAGTATTTTAATTTTTATTTGCTTTTTATATAACAAAAAATGTTATAAAAAATTAAAAAGTAAATTGACATTAAATAAATATGTATTAAGAGCTTTTAATTTGCAGCCCAAAATTATTTTAAATAATTTTTAAAATCAAAATTTAATAGCGAAGATTAAATAATTGATAATTTCAATTTTTGAAAATTTATTAAATCGCACAAGCAAAATCACCAAAGATAACTTTATCTTTTAAATAAGGAATTTTCTCTTAATTTTTTTGAAAAAATTTAAATATAAAAATAAAAATTTAATGTCTTTTATTACTTTATTAGAATAAAAATCTCAAAAATATTTTACCTTTCATTCTACCTCTATGATATTTACGAAACTTAGTTTTTTTGGGACTTAACATAATAAAATTTTGAAAAAATATTATATAATAAATTTCTAAATTTATTAAAATTAATTTATATTGCAATAAGAATGGACCAAGAATAAACTGTCAAATAAACTAGAATCACACTTTTTTAAAGTTAAAATTTTGGAATTTTTAGAATATATAGGTTTTTTACAAATAAAACACAATCCTTTTTGATTATTATATAAATAACTAAAACTAGATAAAAAAGTGTATTTAATTTTTTCAAACATAATACCTTTCAGTTGTTCTTTATTATATAAATTAAATAAATTTGAAAATTTAGAAAATCTAAAATTATAATTATATCCGCTGAAATCTTTTAAATAAAGATGTGATTTTAAAAATAAAAAATTACCACAAGATAAGTCTAAAATAAAAAATTTCCATACACCAGAAAAGCATCTCCAATATTTTGAATAAATCCAAGTGTTATTTTTTTTTGAATGAAGTTTCTTTACATACTGCCATAACAGTTTATTTAGAAAAATATCTAATTCCAAGCATAAATATTTTTTATTAAAACAAAAAATTACTTGTTTTGACCAATTTCTTATTTTTTTATTAATTAAATTTAAAATTAAAAAAATATTTTTTTTAAAAAAACATTTGATAAAAAGCTTTAATTTAAGCTTATAAATATTAATACTTTTTTTAGTAATATTTAATAAAAGAAAAGAACCAAATTTTAAAAAGTCTATAAAAAAGATTTTAAAGCCATTAAATGCAAAATTATAAAGAGATATATTTATATTATTGTACATAATTCCGCGATTTTTAAAAAAATAAGTTAAACTATTTTTGCAAAAAGAAAAATCATTAGGAGATTTAACAAAAAAATATACTCGATTAAACAAAAAGAAAGGGATATTATAAATTATGAACACATTATTAAAAGTAAACCTTTCAATAGTTTCTTTTATCAAACCTTAACTTACAACATAAATTGTATTAGGCTTTAAAGATAAATTGTTTATTATTTATTAACTTAACTTAAAAAAATTAAGAATTTTCTATCAAATTAAACTGTTTTAATTTTTACTTTATGAAATAGTTTGATCAACTAATATAATTAGTTTAATTTTAAAGAATTAAATTTATTATCTAACATAAAGGATAAATTATTAAAATATTTTATTTTAACCTTTACTATTAATAACCTTTAACTAGAATCAAAAAAACGTCTAAATTTTCAAACTCAAATAACTTTTGATTTTCATTAATTGTTTAAAAAACGACTAATAGTTTAATTCTAAATTTTCAAAAAGCAAAGAAAATGATGATAAGTTGAATTATTTTTCAGTCCGCACTTTTTGAAGAAAGTATTCATGAAACTAAATAATTCAGTTATTTGTTCTCAAACTATACATAAAAGTATTGAATAGCTTTAAAATATTTAATTTCTATACGTACATTTTTAAAATATAAATGAACTTATTAGTTATTAACACTACTATTGTTTACCTAAAACTTAATAAAATTATGATTGGAAAAATAATAATTTAACAAATATTTAAAATAATTCTATTTTTTATGCTAATATAAACTATTTTATAAAACAAAAAAATTCTATGCCTATACCAGTAACTTTAAAAAAAAAGATAAAATTTTTATAAAAAGTATAATTAAGTAATACGCACTAAACCATTAAACAAATAAGTAAAAATTAATAAAAAAAGTGAATTATCAAAAACTAAATTTCCAATTTGTAAAAAATTTTTTAAAAATTTATTATCAAAGGGAAAATTCTTAAAAAGCCAATTCTTAGCTATACAATTTATAGAAGTTAAAATATTGACACTAAAGTACCAAGATTTTATTAAATTTTTCGATAAAATAGTTTTAGTTGTCAAAACAACATCAGAAGTAAAGTCAGTAAAACGTGAATTGAACAAAAAAATTATCTTTTGGATGTATAAAAGGAAAATAGTTATTTTTAATAATAAACTAAAACAAAATTTATAAAAAGAAAAAAAATCAAATGAAAAAGATGCTTTGATATTTTGAAAGGTATAAAAACGATAATAATAAAAAAAATTTCTTAATATAAAAAGAAGTAATATTAAATTTTGCCGAGAAGTAATTATTATAGAGGGTAAAAAAAAACTTTTTTCAACACAATCCCTAACAACAGAAGCTCGAGCATAAAAACTTTTAAATAATAAACGCTCTTTACTTTTAATCAAGCGAAAACTAGATACTTTATTTAACGAAGAAATTTCATGTTGAGAAAACGATAGCTTCGTATCAAAAAAAGTGTTTAATAAAAATCTTATATAAAATGCTAAAATAACTAATAAATAATTGAAAAATAAAAATATTTCACACTTTTTTAAAAATTAAAATATAAATATTCTTAAATTAAAGAACTAAAAATATTGTTTCCAATAAAAATTCGTTCGCAAATCATAAAAGATATGTGTATATCATATGGCTTTTTTATTAAAATATATTTTAATTAATAATTCTGAAATTAATTATATAAAAACTCATTTTAACTAAATGTTCTAAATAAAAATATCTATTATTAAATTAAACAAGTAGTCAAATTTGATAGAAAACTAATATATATATATCTATTATAAAAACCTTTATAATTATTTTAAGATACTTGTAAAATACTTTTAATATAATTAAAAATTAAATTACAATTTATAGAAAATAAAAATTAATGCTAATTAGAATATAAATTATAACAAGACCTAAGTTAAAAAGTTAAATATCATAATCATATAAAAATAATAATACTAAATTTCCTACTGTAAAATTCCATCTAATAAAATCCCAATAAAGTCTGTAAAAAAAGAAGATGAAGGTTTAGAATGCATAAACTTGAACAATAAAAAGTATATTATAAGTTAAAAATCACTATCAAACAAATAATTCTAAATTTTATACACTTTAAATTTTATATACCCAAACTTTAATTCCTAAAATGCCGTACAAAGTTTTCTTAAATTAAAATTTTATTTTCTCCATATAAAAAAATAACACTATTTAAGAATATAATGATGGAAATTTTTCCATAAAAAGAAATTAATTAAAATAAAAATCTCACGTGCTTTATTATTGAAATAATCTATGTTAGCTTTTAAGGTGTGAAGCGGAACTCGACCTTCTCTAAACCATTCGGTTCTAGCAATTTCTGTACCATTTAAACGTCCAGAAACTTGAACTTTTATTCCTTTTGCACCAGCTTTTATAGCCTTTGACATTGCTGTTTTCATAGCTTTTCTAAAAGGGATTCTTTTTTCTAATTGCTGACGAACTGAATCAGCTAATAATCGAGCATCTAAGTCAGGAGAAACTATTTCAACAACATTTATTGTAACAAGACGAGGACCAAATTTTGAAGAAAGAAAAGAAGATAATAAATTGCGTAAATTAAATAATTTACTACCATCATTGCCTATTACTGTAAGGGGTTTTGCTACATAAACGTCCACAATAACAATATCATATTTCCTTTTTATTTCTATTAAAGAAACAAAAATGTTATTTACGTTTTTAATAATAAAATTACGAATACAAATATCCTCTTTAACCAAAGAAGAATAATCTTTATTTTTTGCATACCAACAAGAACTATGAGATCCAGAAAATAAAAAAATATTTTAAAAGTTAAAAAAAAAATAACTTTGAAAACAAAACAAGCCTATTAAAGGCATATGGCTAAAACAAAAAATTAATTTAAAAATATAAGCTTTATCAAAAAATAAATCAAATTATCTTAGTTTAAATTCTCAGATAAAAATACTTTTTCTAAAAAATACACAATGTCAAGATAAAAATAACAGAAAAAAACTGTTACAACTTACAAATAATAAAAACTTAGTAGGTATGGCAAATCTTAAAATATATTTTAAATAAAATGGAGCTCTTCAAAAAAGCTGATTGAATATAAGAATCCAAAAATTTTCAATCCTGTAAATTATAGAATTTTAGTAACGCACTATAAACACATCTAATAAAGAGCTTTCTATAAATATGTATTTGGAAAAATATCTTATTTAATATAAATTAAATTTTTACAAAAAACTCACTAGTGATACCTAGTCTAAAACCTAATGGATGAACTTTTTGGCCCATAAAAAAATATTATATATAAAAATAAAAATTAATAACAACGCTACTAAATTTTTAATAATAACAAAAAAATACCTTTTTTGAAAATTTTTACAAAAAACCAACTTTTAATAGAATAGAAACTTAAATCCTTCCTCAATCTGTACAAGCTTAAAACATACAGCTTTATACATATAAAACTACTATACTATATTTAGAAAAAAATACCCTAAAATTTTAATTTCTAATCTTTTTCTAAACATAACATTATGTGTAAAATTAATCTGTTTGGAGCAAAAATAAAAGAAATAAAATTTACAATAAATAAACTATTTTCGATATAAAAAAATCATATATATAAATTTCAAATTTCTAAAAACGTAAATAAAACAGTTCTTAACTAATAAACGTGAACAAATTCTTTAAATTAAATATTAAAGCTGAAAATACAACTAAAACTCAAATTCAGACCATACTAGTTATATGAGATGTTCGTTTTTTAATAGGAAAACCTCTTCCTTGCGCATGAGGGCAAAAACGTTTAAGCATAGGTCCAGAATCTGCTCTTGCTTCAATAACATAAAGTAATTTAGAATCCTCATTATATAAATTTAAAAAATTAGCTTGTGCACTATTAAGAATGTTTAAAATAATTGGACTGGACCTATAAGGCATAAATTTTAAAATTATTAAAGATTCTTTAACTGAACGTCCTCTAATTTGATCTAAAATTCTTCTTACTTTAAATGGTGATATTCTTATATATTTAACAAAAGCTGAAGCTTCAAAATTTTTATTGGATTTCATAAAAGATAAACAAAATTAATTAAATCACTTATAATTACGAAAAAGCTAAAAAATTTAAAATTTTATATTTATAAAAGAGGAAAAGACAAAGCCTTGAAAATTATTAAATTGTAATTATCAAATAGAATAAAATATTATTATCTTTTAACCTTTTTATCAGACTTTTTATGACCACGATAATTTCTCGTTTGCACAAATTCTCCCAATTTTAATAGATAAAGGATTTTCCTGTAATTAATAAAAAATAACATATATTATAAAATTAAATTTTAAATATTGAAATCTTATAACTTTCAAAATTCAAAAATGACCTATCATTTGATCTGAAATCAAAATAGGAACATGCTCTTTTCCATTATATACAGCAATGGTATAGCCTATCATAATAGGAATAACTGTAGAAGAACGAGACCAAGTCAAAATTATAGACTTAAAAAGATGAAAAATTTTCTAATAAATTTTAATAAATATAATTAATATATTAAAAATAAAAGCTAAAAATAATTTAAAAATCTATTTTAAATCACAAGAACTAGAAACATTCATTTGTTCAATTTTTTTTAATAACGAACAAAAAATAAAAGGACCTTTTTTTAACGAACGAGACATAAAAATAAAATATTTAATGATAAATAACTGAAATAAAGCAAAATAAAAAAACTAACAAACTGATTAAAAACTATAAACTTTTTCTAGAACGAATAATATATTTATTACTATACCTTTTAGGTGATCTAGTTTTTTTACCTAAAGCAGGTTTACCCCAAGGAGTTACAGGTTTAGAACGTCCTATAGGACTTTTACCTTCACCCCCCCCATGAGGATGATCACAAGGGTTCATAGCAACACCCCTTACCCTTGGTCTACGACCTAACCAACGATTTCTACCAGCTTTTCCTAAAACAATATTCGAATGATCCAAATTGCCAACTTGTCCAATAGTTGCCCAACAATATTTCTTTATTAAACGAACTTCACCCGAAGGCATAGCCAAAGTAACAAATTTGCCTTCATTAGCTAATATTTGTGCAAAAGTGCCAGCAGCTCTAGCAATTTGTCCCCCTTTACCAGGCTCAAATTCTACATTATGAACAAGTGTGCCTAAAGGAATACCACTTATGGGTAAAGCATTACCTGTTTTAATTAAAGCATTAAAGTCGGAAAGAACAATATCTCCTATAAATAAATTTTTAGGATGTATTATATAACTTTTATCCCCATTATTATAAAAAATAAGAGCAATCCTAGCATTTCTATTAGGATCATATTCAATAGCGGAAACTTTACCAATAACACCCAATTTATTACGTTTAAATTCTACACGACGATATAAACGTTTATGTCCGCCACCTAAATTTATTTTACAAGTAATAATCCCTCTAGAGTTCCTTCCCTTAGGTCTATGAATAAAAAACGTTAAAGATTTTTCTGGTTTTGACTTAGTAATCTCTGAAAAATTACTAACAGAGCGATTACGAGTACCAGACGTATAAGGCTTATAAAAACGAATAATCATATAATTTAAAAAATAAACTTTTAAAGTATAATTTAAATTTACAATAATTTAGAAATAAATTAATTTATACAAAATAAAAAATACATAAAGTATTAAAATATATATAAAATAAGCTCAATTATTAATACCACTACAATAAAATATAAAGATAAAACATTATAAAGAAGAAAAAAACGGAATTATTTTATTGCCAGCAAATAAATAGATTCAAATCATTAAATAAATTAAATAAATAAAGACCATATATTAAAATTAATTAGAGTTAAAATAGCATTACTTTTATATATAAATTAAATCACATTAATGTAATAAATGTTCGCTTATAATGATTTTTAAATCCTTCAAAATTATTTAAACGACGAACTTTACTTGACTTAACATAACTATTTACCGAAACAACCTTAACCTCAAAAGCATTTTGAACAAGATTTTTAATTTGCCTTTTTAGTATTCAAGTTACAAATACTTAATAAAAAAAAACAATTAATAAATCTTTTTTTAATAGTTTATAATAATCAAATTTACAAATTAGAAAAACCAAAATAATTTTTTATCAACATCAAAAACATAAACATTATTTTTAAGAAGCTTATTTGTTTTATCGGTTAAAATTTGGAACTTTAAAAATGATAAAATTTTATTCATTAGTACTTTAACAAAAGATTTAACCAAAACAAATAATTTATTTATTTCTTATTTACTAAAATCAATGAAACACACTCATATTTAAATCGACCATAAAAATTAATTTATTAAATATTGAAATTAAAACAAACAAAATACTAAATTAATGCTACAAAAACAAGAATTATTTATTCTTTTGTAAATTATAAAAAAATTCGTGAGTTAGAATTTTAGTAGCATTTAAAATGCACACTAAAAAATTTATAATGAAGAACCTAAACCCGAGTAAGACCCGTAAAAAAAAAGAGCAAGCAAAGCAATAGCGGCTACACCTACTAGTGTACCAACAAACCAAAGTGGAATTCTTCCAGTAGTTTTTGAATTAGACATAAATTTTCTCCAAAGATAAATAATAAAAATATAAAATATTTTAATATACACTTTTATATTTGTTTTTAAAACCAGACATTAATTAATTAAAAATATAACTAGAAAATAAAACAGATAAAACAGAAATTAATAATAGACCCCAATATAAACTTGTTCTATTTAATTCTACTGTTTGTTTGTTAGGATTTGGTTGAACCATAAATATTTATTATTAATACTAAATTTGAAAATAAATAACGTATTGTTATTTTTAAAAAACAATTAACGTTGAATAAATTGCATTGCAGAAATAGAACCTAAAAAAAACACTGTTGGAACAGCTAAAGCATGAACAGCTAACCAACGAAACGTGAATATAGGATATGTAGTTACACTAGGTAGATAAAAGTTTTCAAATATATTTTCTCCTAAAAAACTATAAAAGGTTAGAATAGATTTATTAAATCTTTCCTCCAAAACAGTACATGATATTCACACATCATACGGCTAATCAATTAAAAATTTAAAAACAAATTATAATTGCGATTTAAAAATTATTATTCATCCATTTTTTATTTAATCATCCTAAAAATTAATCTTTAATTATTTCGGTTTTTTTATTCATAAAAAGATCTTTTTAAATATATCTATCCACCGATATTATAAAATACAAAAACAAATAGTATTTTCTTTTAGATTTTAAGTAGTACAAAATATAATACTAATTAAAATAACAATAATAAATTGTTAATGCATAAGAGATAACGATAGATTAAACACCATTTAGTTTTTCTATTTAACAAAATTTTTTTCATGTTTTTAATACCGAAACTAAAATTGAAAATAAGACCATAAAAATCTAATTTTATCATTAAACATTAGGATTTTTACCCAATTGAACAAAAAATTTTTACTTTATACTAATAAAAATAATTAAAAGCATTAAAAACGAATCACACCTACTTTCATAGCATATAGCTTACTAACTAAAATTTTATTTTTAAATTCAAAAAATCTAAAATATATCAAAACTAATATAGATATATTCTTAAAACCTTACTAAAATAAAAATCAACAAGAAAAATATACGAATATTAATATACAACACTTTCTAATTAATGTTTCTATTTTTAGTAAAAATTGTATAACCATAAATGGATAATTTTTTTAAGATTTTAGTTAAAATATATGAAAATATAACTCATTTTATGAATACCTACGGAATCAAATCTTTAAATTATTTAATAAATATAAATAAATCAAAAATTTTAACAACTTATATTCTAAAAAGCCTAGTTATAAATTTTGTATTCTTACTGTGATTTTAGTATTATTACAACTTAAAAATTTTTTTTTTAAAATGAAAGTAAGTAAAATATTAATTACAAAAATAAAAACGTATCGCACTTTATTTGTTGTCATAAATTTTACTTAATCAATTGATCCATTTGTTCTAAAGCATTGAAACGATCAGAAATTAAAGGAATTTCCTGTCTTGTTTCGGTAAAATATTCATTTGGACGAGGTGTACCAAAAACATCATATACAAGTCCAGTACTTACAAAAATCCAGCCTGCAATAAATAATGACGGTATAGTTACACTATAAAACTAAAAGCTAAAAAATTAGTTTTTATTTACAAACTGTTTAGGCATCTTTTAAGCAAACAGCTTTAATAAAAAATTTTCCTGTTGTAAAAGAAATATAAAAATAACAACTAAATTGAATTTTAATAGAAAATTTATACTAATAAATTTTATTTATAAAATTATCTATTAAAAATTAAAATATTTTTAATTATAAAAAAGAATTCATTTCTTTAAAAAGTTTATACAGTAATTTTTATAATTATAAAAATTAGAGATACAAACACTAACCATTAAAACATTAAATACGCACATGAATTACCCAATAACGAATACTAGTTATACAAAATTAAACCTTAAAAAGTTCATTTCAAAACTGTAAAAACAATTCTTGTATTAAACTGTATACAGTTTTCAATAAAAGTAACATAAAAAATTAACTTTTTAAATAAATTTATATTACAATAATTAAACATTTTAAAAATAAATAAATATGGCTTTGCTAATTAATAAAAATGTAGCAAATAAGGATTATAACTAAATTTATATAATTTTAATTTTAACAATATTAATAAATATTTTTTAAAATTAAAGGAGAAATTCTTACTAATAAATTTTTATACTGTTTTTCATAAAATTTTCATAAATAAAAAAATCACTTTTAATATAATAATATTATTTTATAAAAATATTAATATTTCAATAAAATAATTATTAATTATAAAAATAGTAAAAACAAATCAAATTTAAACCCACACAATATCAGAAAAAGGACGTTCTCCAGTTGAACCTGCCATATTAAATTCTCCGTAAAATTAAGATGCAATATTACATCTAGATAATAACAATTACTATATTCTAAAAACCTTTTTTTAACAAATTTAAATTAATTATATATTATTTAACCAAATTTAGCTGAAGTAGAAGCTATAAGAAATGCAGCATATGTAAAAATATAACCTACAGAAAAATGAGCCAGACCTACTAAACGAGCTTGAACAATTGATAAAGCAACAGGTTTATCTTTCCATTGAACCATATTCGTAATAGGAGTGCGCTCATGTGCCCAAACTAAAGTTTCTATTAATTCTTGCCAATAACCTCTCCAAGAAATTAAAAACATAAAACCTGTAGCCCAAACTAAATGACCAAAAAGAAACATCCAACCCCAAACAGCTAAACTATTCAATTAAGATAGATAAATTTATTATTTATAAAATAATTTTATAAAAACTTTCCCCTTTTTTATACCGTACATGAATTTTTACAATTCATACGGCATTTAATTGATATATTTTAACCAATTATTAAAAATTGCTAAATTAATTTATTTTTAATAATAACGCTACTATAATAAAACTTTTAAATATAAAAACTGTTATTAAAAATTTAAAAATTAATATTTTAAATAAAAACTGCGTTCCTTACAGAAGAACTCGAAATTTGAATATATTTTAATATAAACAAGTGAAATATATCATTTTTTTAGGTTTTCATTTTTAGCTTATTAAAAATTAATTAAATCGGAAATTTAATAAAATAAAAAGAAAATCCATTTTTAAAAGCAAAGAGTTTTATGAATTTGAATATAAAAAAATAAACTATACTAACCTTATAATGTTTTAAATAAAGAAATCTGAAATAATAATGATAATACTTTATTAATAAAATTGTTAAGCTTTATATTTATAAACCAACATAAATAAATTAAGAATTCAGTATCATTTAAATATCCACTGCAAAGTTTAAAAATTTTATAATAATAAAATTCTAAAATTGTAAAATTGTATTATTAACGCATCGCACTTCCGAAAGGATTGTACCCATTAATCAATTGCGAAGAATTTAACCACAAATAATCACGTAACCAACCCATTAAATAAGTTGAAGATTCGTCAAATTGTGCAACATTTCCTTGTTAGAATCGACCTTTGATGTTAAAATTTTTAACATCAAAGTCTTTCATACGAAACCGTGCTTGACACAAGAATAGCACACGGCTACTAACTAATAAAAATTTTAGTTATAATTTACTTATTAAATCCTCCTTTTTAGAAATTCTAAATTAATTCGTTTTTTTGTTCTATTAAAAGATCTTTTTTTAAATAGGTCTATACACTATAATTTTTAATTATAAAAAAGTTAAATATGACTAATTACTATCTTCAAATTATATTGTAATTTATGAAATATTACTAAATAATGTTTTAAACGACTTTTTGCTTATCTATTTAGAGAAATTTACTTATATTTCAAAAAAAAAGTATAAACCTATTAAGATTTGTATTATACACAAATCTATAATAATAAATTTATAAATGTTTTATAAAAATTTAATTTCTAAGATCATATTTTTATTTAAGCAAGCAAAATAAAATTAATTATGCATTAAAAAATAGAAAATTTACCTATAGGAACAAAAATTATCATTAAAATACATGAACATTTAATCCCAGTATTATTAATTAAGTTTTGAAAAATTAATTAATAAAGACAAAAACGAATCGCACGCCATAATGTAATATGTTTCCAATGCCAATAAAAAGTTGTCCAACCTATTGTGTTTAGCATCCAAAATACTGCTAAATAAAAAGCATCCCAAGCCGAAATATCACAAGTACCACCACGGCCAGGACCATCACAAGGAAAACTATAGCCAAAATCTTTTTTGTCAGGCATTAATCTTGATCCACGTGCATCCAAAGCACCTTTAACCAATAGTAAAAGTAGATAGTTTAAAATCTCTTATTCGAAACCATACGTAATATTTTTATATTATATGGCTACTTAATTAAAATTTGTCAAAAACAGCGTGGACAAAAGTATACAAAAATACTTAAAAAATAAAAATTTAATAAAATTTATCCATTAAATTTATTTATTACTTCTGACTAAAAAAATTAATTACGATCTAGATTATTATGTTTTTACTATTAACAAGTAAAAAATTTACGTATAAATAGTTTTCTAAATATAAATGTATTGTATTGTCTAAATCTTCCTTCAAAAAAATCAATTAATTTTATTTTATTTAAATTTATAAAGTTTTTTATTTTTGAAAAGGACTTCGTTCTTTTTTTATAATCAAAATCTTTTTAGAATACTTTTTTCCACCTAAGTTTTATAAAATAGTTGTAAATTAATACTGAAATTTTATTAACAACTAAACTTTTAATAACGTAAAGACGGTTATTAATAATATTTTGTAGTCTATTCCAAAGTATTTTACTATATAAACAAATATAAAATTAATATTAGATTTTTTTATAAAAATTTAGAAAATTTAAAAAAACTCTAAAAATATATTTTATAATTTGTGAAATTATAAAATAGAAACATTACCTATAAATAAAAAAGTTTTAGTAAAACAATACTAAAGTTAATTTAAACTAACGAATCGCACTCAGTGTAGTTGTATGAAGACCCAAAGCTATAGCATGATGAACTAAGAAATCACCGGGACCTATTTGCAGAAATAAAGAAATACTTTGAAAGAATAGATTTTTAAGTCTTTCATTCGAAACCGTACGTAACACTTTTTTATTATACGGCTACTTATTCATAAAATAAGTAAACATTGGATATTAAATATTTACTTATTTTATTTATATGATGTAAATTCTATAATTTTTTATAAAATTATTTATTTAAAGTACTTAGCATTAAAAATATTTACTAAAAATAAATTAAAATAAAAAATTTTAAACCATCCTTATTAAGCAAAGATACGAAGCTACCTCTGTTATTAATTACTTCGAATTTTTACCCATAAATTTAATTCTTTTAGATATATCTATACACCAGAACTTTGAAAAAGTATTACTCACACAAGTAACATATAATAACAAGTATTCGATCCTTTTTAATATAAAGGATATTAGAAAATTGTTTAAGATTAAATAAGTGTAAAATGATGCTTCAAACAATAATTTTATTTAGTATCATAGAAAAATATTGTTATTTTTAGAAAATAACAACTATTGTCGAATTAATATATTAAAGAAAATGTTAGATTTTTACAATCTTTTAATATTTATATTCTTGTAATTATATTCGGAATAAATCTTCATTTATATTAAAAATATAAATAAATACAAGAAGGTAGAAACATAACCTACATGAATAAAAATTTTAATCAATACTAACTACTATAACATAAACGAATCACACTATCATTTATACCGTTAATCCAACCAGGTAGCCATATATTTTGACCGGCAGAAAAAGCATTACTCGACGTAGAAGATAGTAAAAAATTAAATTCATAAATGGATTTACCATGAGCAGACTGGATCCATTGAGCAAATACAGGCTCAATTAAAATTTGCTTTTCAGGTGTACCAAAAGCTTGCATAACATCGTTATGTACATAAATACCCAATGTATGAAAACCTAAAAATAATGTAACCCAACTTAAATGTGATATAATAACTTCTTTATGATCTAAAATACGTGCTAAAACATTTCCTTTATTTTTTTCTTCATCATAATCTCTAATAAGATAAAGTCGATTGTAAAAACCTCTTATACGAAACCATACACGATATTTTTAAATCATATAGCTACTCAATTACAAAAAACTAATGAAATAAATTAAATGAATTTTAATAATTACGGTTCAAATAAGCATAACTTTATAAAAGTTTTTAACCATTTATAAACTAAACTTTTACTTTTTAATCCTTCGTTCAAAATTATTTAAAATCTTCGCTACCTTTATTCATATTTCGATCTTTTAGTATATATTTTTTCACCAGAATTAAAAAGAATTAAATAGTATTCTTCCTTTATTAACTACCTCAATAAAAATTTAACTCACTTTTATAAAAAACAAAATGATAATGCTTAGTTATGAAATAAACAATGTTTTTTATTTATACCCAACGAATTTCTTTTTTTAAGCGAACTTAAAAATAAAGATTCTAATATAAGATCAAAATTTACCAATGTTATAAAAATACCAATAAAAATAATATTATATCTTACAATAAATAAAATTTACATGAAAATATGTAAATATATATGAATAAAAGATTTAAATACATTTCTTATTATCATAAAGGATTTAAAATGTATTTAGATTTAACGAATCAAACAGAATATAGCACCATGTGCAAACGCGCCAGTCATAATAAATCATAAAACTAGATAAACAATACATAAAATGCTTATTCATCCGTTTCCGAACGTAACAGGAAAGTTTATAACTCATTAAGTTCTAAAATAAACGTTTAGTACACAAATTTTTTAAATATACTTAAAATATCTTTCATAATTTTCAGTTATTAAACAATTATTATAATATTTGTTCACGAAAAATTTTTAGGAATAAATATTATTTAAAAACACTATAAAAGATTAAAAAATATGTTTAATACTTAAACATTTTCATCAAAAATATTTTTTACCCACAAATTAAACAATTGCTAAAATAAATAAATAAAAAGTAAAACTTCAATTTTAATTTTACAACTTAATAGATTTTTAAAAAGAAACTTTTATATAATTATCTAAGTTTACTCTTTTTAATGGATTTCATGTTTTATCAAAAATTAATACACCTATATAACTTTAGTCGTAAAAATCAATTAAAAAACACAGGTTAGAAAATAATCATAAATTACATTTTCGAAGTAATTTTGAATAGTATAACGTATAATTCTATTCGTATTAAACTTAACATAATTAAAAAAATATATTTCCTATTTACTAAGGTTTTTATCGACAAGCTTTTATTTTTTTAAAGTTTTCTAATTATTAAATCTACAAAAGTAAAAATTTAAATAGTACATATAATAAGCCGATACAAAATTACAATTTCAAACGTTAAATTACTGAATTTTTGATATTTACAAACGCAACTGCAATATACTGATGATGTGTATAAAGAGCAGCCATTGTAGTACGATCTTGGACAAGAAAAGCGTAAGGAGAAAGAGAATACATGTGTTGTGCAACTAAAGAAGTAATAACGCCTAAAGACGCAAGAGCTAATCCTAATTGAAAGTGTAATGAATTATTTACGGTCTCATATAACCCTAAGTGTCCCGTACCGATTTTACCACTAGGTGCTTTATGAGCGTTTAAAATATCATTTATATTATGACCTATACCAAAATTTGTTCTATACATATGACCTGCAATAATAAATAATACAGCTATAGCTAAATGATGGTGCGCAATATCGGTTAACCATAAACTCTTTGTTTCAGGGTGAAATCCACCTAAAAAAGTCAAAATTGCTGTACCAGCTCCTGAAGAAGTACTAAAAATATGACTCAAAGAATCGGGATTCTCTGAATATAACGACCAATTACCACTAAAAAAGACCTCTAATCCTGCAGGATGAGGTAACTCCGTTAAAAAGTTATCCCATCTTATATGCTTACCTCGAGATTCTGGAATGGCTACGTGTATAAGATGTCCTGACCAAGCTAATGAACTTACGCCGAATAAACCTGATAAATGATGATTCAAACGAGACTCTGCATTTTTAAACCAAGAAACATTAGGATTATATTTCGGTTGAAGATGTAGCCATCCAGCAAATAAAACTAGTGTAGCAAGAATCAATAAAAATATCGATCCATTATACAAATCAATATTAGTACGCATACCAATAGTATACCACCATTGATAAACTCCGGAATACGCAATATTTACGGGTTGAGAAAATTGATTTCTTGTAAATGCATCAATAGCTGGCTGACCAAAATGAGGGTCTGAAATAGCATGTGCTACGGGACGTACGTGCAATGGATCTGTTATCCATTGCTCAAAATTCCCTTGCCACGCAACATGAAATAAATTACCAGAAGTCCATAAAAATATAATTGCTAATTGACCAAAATGAGAAGCAAAAATTTTTTGATATAAATTTTTTTCTGTCATACCATCATGACTTTCAAAATCATGAGAAGTAGCAATACCAAACCAAATACGACGAGTCGTAGGATCTTGGGCTAAACCTTGGCTAAATTTTGGAAATTTAGTTGCCATAATTTTGACCTCCTTTATATTAAATACTTTCATTTAAACCAGTTTTACTATTTAATATAATTAAAACTTATAATTTTAATTATCCTACTGAAATTATCCTTGCCAAAAAGAAAGACCAAGTTGTAGCTATACCACCTAATAAATAATGAGCTACGCCTACGGCACGACCTTGAGTGATACTTAATGCTCTAGGTTGAATGTTTGGCGCTACTTTTAATTTATTATGAGCCCAAACTATTGATTCTATAAGTTCTTGCCAATATCCGCGACCACTAAATAAAATAGGATAGAAAAAGACGAAAATAATCGCAATAAACATCCTTCAAACAAAGCAAGAATCTTTAAATTCACTTAGCTTTTATTTTAAAACTTTTTTAAATAAAATCCAATGAACAAAAATTTTTTATAGCATATACTGTTTTTAATAATTTTAAAAATAATATAAACATCCATTAAAAATTTCATATTAAATTTATTAAAAATTATTTAGTATTTATATATCTAGTAGGAAATTTAAAAAAGATTCGTATATTTAAGAATAATTAAGAAATTATGATGACGTTAAATTCAGTAATTATTTAATTTTACTTTAAATTAGCTACTTATATTAAAATATTTCTTCTTTTTAAATTTTAAGTCGTAGAAAAATTTTCAACTTTAATAAGAATGCTTTTTAGAAAGTTTTTCTTTCGTTATGTATTTTAGTTTTTTAAGAATTTTATACTTCAAAAATTAAAAATAAAGTATTATAAAAACCATAATTTGTTGAATTTTCAAAAATTATTTATTTTTTAATAAAATAATATCTTATAACTCTATACTTTTATTAATAATAAATAATTATTATTGTACTACTAGATTTAAAAAAATCTAGATAAAATAATTAATACTCGCACAACATCAAACTAAACGCCCAAACAAAATGAGCACCTAAGAACATAAGACCGTATGCAGATAAAGCTGAACCGTAAGATTGAATTACTTGTGAAGACTGTGCCCACAAAAAGTCTCTTAACCAACCATTTATTGTAATAGAACCTTGTGCAAAATTGCCTCCTGTTATATGAGAAATTTTATTCGTAGTTACGGTACCCCAAACATCTGATTGCATTTTCCAACTAAAATGAAAAATAGCAACAGAAATTGAATTATACATCCAAAATAAACCTAAAAATACATGATCCCAAGCAGAAACTTGGCAAGTGCCACCACGCCCAGGACCATCACATGGAAATCTAAAACCTAAATTAGCTTTATCTGGTATTAGTCTAGAACTACGAGAAAAAAGTACACCCTTCAATAAAATTAAAACAGTTACATGAATTGTAAAAGCATGAATATGATGCACTAAAAAGTCAGCAGTTCCCAAATTAATAGGCATCATTGCTACTTTCCCACCTACTGAAACTATATTACCTCCCCAAACAGGCGAAGTAGAAGAAACAGCATTTAAAGCAGTTAAATTAGGAGCTAAATAATGCGTGTTTTGAATCCATTGCGCAAAAACAGGTTGCAATTGAATAGCTGAATCTGAATAAAATTAAATGTAAAAATTCACTTATTTACAAACTATAAATACAATTTACTGACTGTATATAGCTTTACCTTAAGTTTAAACATTTTTAAAAGAGGGAATTTTATAAAAATATTTCTTAAATTTAGCTATTATATATAAACTTTAATTTTCTGCTAAAAAAACGATTTTAATTAATCAATCTAAACGCGATAAACTATTTTTAATAAAAAATATTAAACGTTTTTTCTTTATAATACCCTTTTAAAAATTTTAAAAAATTTTAATTATTATTATTTTAAATAATAATTAAAAATACAAAAATGTTTTATTGAATAATAATAAATATTTAATTTTTCAAATTAAACTAAATTAAATATTAAATCAAGTTAATTGTACCTATACATGTTTTAATTATAATTTAAAAGGTTTACAAAAATTATTACTTTATTATTTTTAATTAAATTCTGCATTTTTTATAAATAAAAACGATATACTAAAAGACGCACAAACATATCTTGAGGACGTCCTAAAGCCGATAAAGTGTCATTATGAATATATAAACCAAAACTATGTAAACCTAGAAAAATACAAACCCAATTCAAATGAGAAATAATTGCATCTCTATGTGATAAAACTCTATCTAGTAAATTATTATAATTTACTGTAGGATCGTAATCTCTAACCATAAAGATAGCTGCATGAGCTGCTGCTCCTACAATACAAAAACATAAAACTAGATAATTTATAAAAATTATCTGTTATAAAACGTAACATGAGAGTTTGTTCCCATTATGCTTTAAACTTTTAAAATATAATTTTAAAACTTAGAATTTTTACAATATTAAATTTAAATCATGATCTGAAAATATTCGTAAAATTTTATTTTTTAAGTATAAATATTGTTTCAATTTATTAAAATTTAATTAAAGATTCAGTTTTAACGTTTTTATTAAAATAAAATTATCAAGGAAGAAGTATTATAATATTAACTATAAAACTACCATTATATCCATTATAAAATAAAAATAATACAACATACAAAGAAAATATGCTATAAAAATTCCTAAAATTTTTAACAAGAAATTATGTAAATTGCGGACTTGGAACCCTAAAATAGCCTATTCTAAACCAACATTTTATAATCCTTTGATTTTTATAAATTTAAAATTATCAACAAGTTTAGTTATATATAAAATTTTGTTTTATACTACTATAATAATAGAGAAATAATAAACAATGAAACTAAGGGTTGAAAATATAGTTTCTAAAAATAAATAACAAATATTTAAATAAAAAATTTTAAATATATAACGTTCACAACCCCAATCCAATAATGATGAGTAAACAGAGATAATTGTGTGCCATAATCTGTAGCAATATATGGATATGGTGGCATAGAATACATGTGCTGAGCTACGATAATAGATAAAGAACCCATTAAAGCCAAATTAAGACTAAGTTGAGCATGCCATGAAGTAGTAAAAATTTCATAAAGTCCTTTATGTCCTTGACCTGTCAAAGGACCTGTATGAGACTCTAATATTTCCTTCATATTATGGCCAATACCCCAATTTGTTTTATACATATGCCCCGCTAATATAAATAAAACAGCTAATGCTAAATGATGGTGTGCCACATCTGTTAACCATAAACCACCAGTTACATTATTCAAACCACCACGGAAAGTAAGGAAATCAGAATATTCAGACCAATGAAAAGTAAAAAAGGGAGAAAGACCTTTCGAAAAACTAGGATACAACTGAGAAATTAACGACTTATTTAATATAAACTCATGAGGAAAAGGTATTTCTTTAGGATTAACTCCTGAATCTAAAAGTTTGTTTATTGGTAAAGAAACGTGAATTTGATGACCAGCCCAAGATAAACAACCTAAACCTAAAAGACCACTAAGATGGTGATTTAACATAGATTCTACATTCTGAAACCATTCCAATTTAGGAGCTGCTTTATGATAATGAAACCACCCTGCAAAAAGTAAAAGAGCTGAAAAAAAAAGCCCACCTACTGCTGTAACATATAATTGAAATTCAGATGTTATACCACACGCTCTCCACAATTGAAACAAACCAGAAGTAATTTGTATACCCTGAAAATTGCCACCAACATCTCCATTTAATATTTCTTGCCCTACAATTGGCCATACCACCTGAGCACTTGGTTTAACGCGCGTAGGATCTAACAACCAATTTTCATAATTGGAAAATCGTGCGCCATGAAAAAACATACCACTTAACCAAATTTCAATAATTGCTAGCTGTCCAAAGTGAGCACTAAATATTTTTCTAGAAATATCTTCTAAATCTGTAGTGTGACTATCAAAGTCATGTGCATCAGCATGCAAATTCCAAATCCATGTTGTCGTGTTAGGTCCTTTAGACAACAAACGAGAAAAGTGACCTGGTTTAGACCATTTTTCAAAAGAAGTTTCAACAGGGTCACTAGTAAAAGTAACCTTTACTTTTTTAAGTTGCTCCGGAGGAGTTATTGTCATATAATTTTATATTAATTAATTACACACCTACCTAAATATATTTAAATGAGTTGACTGGGATTCGAACCCAGGACCGATCGGTTAAAAGCCGAGTGCTCTACCAACTGAGCTATCAACTCAACAATTAAAGTAAAACATAACAATAAAATTTGAATCACTGTTTTACTTAATTAAAAAAGCGTTATCACTTCGCATGTATTGTAAATAAGCAGTAAAAAACAAGCCACAAACCGTAACAGGGATTAATCCCAAAATAATACCTGATAATTATAGTAGATATTTTATTTAATTTTAACATAAAAATATCTCTAATCAAGCCAAACAAGATAATTATCAATATCATTAGGCGTTGAGAAAAACTATTTTAAAACATTTAAAAATAAAAACAAACAATTCGTTTTTAAATATACATAATTTTACGAATAAAATAGAAGATAATTGCACCATTAGTATTATAGTAATAAAATTTTGTAGAACGATCTTCTAAATACTTTTAAATTTTTTAAAAAAACCTAAAAATAATAATTGATAAATAAATTATTTCGATAAATAAATATTTCCAATAGTAATTTTTATTTTGAAGAACTCTTTTAACTTCTTAAGGAATATAAAATATACTTTTAAAATAAAGAAGCTACGAAACGAACAAGAGTTTCAACCATATATAAGTTCTAAAATTTTATTACGCAAAAGTCTGAGAAAAATTTATTAAAAACTCGGGACTGACGGGACTCGAACCCGCAACTTCCGCCGTGACAGGGCGGTGCTCTAACCATTAAACTACAATCCCTGATAATATTATAGTTAATATATAATAAAACCAAAAATAAACAAAAATAAAAGCGTAAAAAGTTAATTTTAATTATAAATACAATTTGTTTAAATATAGATTATGAAGCATTTATAAATCAAATTTTAGAAACTTTAAAATTTTGGAAATAGGTAGTACAAAAAATATAACAATCTATAAAACGAATTATAAGATGTATATAAATACAAAACTTTATTACTATGGCACCTATACCTAATAGGTATATGGATAGTGAATAATAATTTAAATTTATAATAACGTTAACATTAAAAAGTTTATACTAACAAGCATGAGTAAAAAATTAAGCTATAAGAAATGCATAAAGGTGGTTACTTATTTTTATTGTAAAAATAGATAATTAATATCAAGGTCTTAATTTTTAAGATTACCTTTTTCATTAAGAGGATCTGTATCTTTATCGGAAATAGGGATAACAGCATTACGTGCAGGATCGTTAGACAAAAGTCCAAAAACAAACATCGAAACAAATAACAAAATTAAAGCGTATACAAATACTTTTAGTATTATCATAAAATTATTTTATAATATAATTAGAAATATAAACAAACTACATTTGAAAATTTATTAAATTGTTCATATTAACTACAACTATTACGTAAACTTTAAACGGCTAATTTAAATAAACAAATTAAAAAAAAAAAGCTATCTAAAATTCAAAGGAAGAAACTCAAATAAGTTATATTAAATTCTAAAAATAAATTTAACTTTTTTAGAAATAATTTATTTAAAATATTAAGTATGACTAGAACAAAAACGAGTGTCACAACTAAAAAAAACGAAAAAACCTTAAAACAAGGAAAGGTTTTAGGATCACAATCAAAATTATTTAGAACAACAAAACAACGAGTAATGAAATCTCTACTTTATTCTTTTAGCGATCGCCGAAAAAATAAATACGACCAATTATGGATAAATAGAATAAATTGTGGACTAAAAATATCTGCAGGTATAAAACATAAATATAATACTTTTATACATTATTTAAAAAAACACAAATTCCTTTTAAATAAAAAATTAACTTCTAATGTAAATCTTAAAGACGAAATATGCTTCTACTAATTTGTTAAAACCAAGACTTAAAAAACCAAAACGGTCTAACTATTACCAAAGGAGATAAAAAATGAATAAGAAATCAGAGAAAAAAGAACGCAAATATTTTTATTTAAGGCCCTTAAATAAAAATATGCTTCTTTGGTTCTTAAAACAAGTAAGAGTCCACGAGCTTCTGGATGTAATGGATATGGATAAAAAATATAATTATTCTTTAGCCAGATTCAGAAGCTTTCTTTTTGGTAAAATGTTAAACAATGAAACACTTATTCCTTTAATTATAGGTAATCTTGAACCGGGAGATGACGATGGTTTATTCCAAAATTTAAAAAAAGTTTTAATCGATACACAAAAAGCAATAATGGAAGAAAGCTTGGAAGATATCGATAAAAGAAACACTAGAAAAAATAGCGCCGAATCTTCCCGATGGACCTCTTGAAATCTTACCTTACAATGGTTTTTTATTTTTAGAGAATATAAACCGTCCCGCTAAAGAAGCCGGAAAAAAAAACGGAAAAATCTGAATTAGAAAGACTTGAAATTTTAATGGATAGAGAAGAAATATTAAAAAAAAGAAAGTTAGAACGTGAAATACGTTTAGAATTACTAGAAAAAGTAAAAAAATTTAAATATTATCCTCATTAAAAAAAGAAAATTAGTTCTCAAAAAAAAGCAAAGAGAAGCACGATCAAAAAAAAGTTTTTACTTTTTTATTCGCTTTTAAAAAAAATGAAGAAAAAGGAATGAATTATGAAAAAGGTCAAATCAACGCTTATAAGAATAGTTTTGTAAAAATAAAAAATAAAAAAAACAAAATAAAAGGGAAAGAACGAAAAATAAAAAAAAAGAAAACTTTTTAATAAAATCGATCGCCCAATTATTTTTTTATAAAAAACTCTAAAAAAAGACAACAAAAACAAAATAAAATAAAAAACAGGAAAAAAAGCTAAAAAAGAAAAAGAGGAAATGAAAAAAAAAATGCAATACAAACTTGCAAGAAAATTATGGGAAGAAAATATAAAAAAAGGAATCTGGGGATCACCACCTCCACCAATTGTACAAAAAAAGCCAAATTTATCAAAAACTAAGAGCTTTTGTAAAAAACTAGGAACTGTATTTACATATATTTACCAGATAAAAGATTTGATTAGAAAAACAAAATCTAAATATCCTATTAAAGTATACGAAATTATTTTAAATTTATCAAAAAATACTGGTGTATTAACCAGCATTTCTAAATATATTACGCAAATAGAAGAATTGTATAATATATTAGATAAAAAATTAGGTTATAATAACTCTTGGAAAGAGGAAATTCAATATAAAAACAACACAATAAATATAAAACCTATAAAATATAAGATAAAATATATTACGAAAAAAACTAATATAAAAGTAAAAAAAAATTTAAAAATAAGGAATTATTTATCTCAAGTACATTTCAAAAAAAACTTACAAGTTATTAAAAATTTATAATAATGACGGAACAGTACTAAAATATTATAAAAACTTAGTAAAAATCGACGTTTACGAAAAAATAAAAGAAATAGATAAATCCTATATTACAATAAAATACTACACTTTTAATAAATGTTCTAAAAAATTTTGTTTAATAAAAAAAATACTTTACGAAAAAGTAATAGGGAAAAAGGGAAAACCTATTATCTTCATATCCACATATGATAAAAATGATAAATTAAAAAAAATCACAGCTATTGGACCAATGAAAATGTACGGTAAAGTTTTTGGTTCAATAGAAGTATTGACTCCAAGAAAGAAATTAGTAGTTAGGCACATGTTTCAAATAATAACAAATCCAAAAAAAACAATAACGCTTAAAAAAGCTTAAAAAAAAAATAGGAATGAAAAATATTCACATTTCGCGATATTAGTAAAAATTCAAATAAATACTATTAAGTACTAAATAAAACAATATAAAGCTATTTAATTATTAATTTCAAAATCATTTATTATCATACAAATGCCTACCATTCAACAGCTAACACGTTATCCAAGGAAAAAAATAAAAAGAAAAACAAAATCACCTGCGTTAAAAGGTTGCCCACAAAAACGTGCTATATGTATGAGAGTTTATACTACAACTCCAAAAAAACCAAATTCAGCTTTACGAAAAGTTAGTCGAGTTAGGTTATCTTCTGGATTAGAAATAACGGCATATATTCCCGGTATGGGACATAATTTACAAGAACATTCAGTTGTATTAATACGTGGTGGCAGAGTGAAAGATTTACCAGGAGTAAGGTATCACATAATACGTGGATGTTTAGATGCCGCAGGTGTGAAGAATCGTAAAAGAGGAAGATCAAAATATGGAGTAAAACGACAAAAAAAAAATAAAACCTTAAAATAGCATAAGAAAACAGTAGGGTTGAAAAAGATTATAAGCAAAACATTAAAATAATTATTAAAAAAAATGTCTAGAAGAAGAAGATCAAAAAAAAGATTAATTATACAAGATCCACTATACAATAGTGAACTGGTAAGTCAAATAATTAATAAAATATTACTAAAAGGAAAAAAAACAATAGCCCAATATATATTTTATGAAGCAATGAAAAAAATTCAAGAAACATTAAATAAAGAACCATTAGAAATATTAAAAAAAGCAATCGAAAATGCGACACCTTCCGTTGAAGTAAGATCAAAACGTATAGGAGGCACAACGTATCAAGTACCTGTGGAAGTAAAAGCAGAGCGTGCAATTAGTTTATCATTAAAATTCTTAATCAACGCTGCTCGAGAACGTCCTGGAAGAAATATGATAATAAAGCTAGGGAACGAAATATTGGATGCCTATGATAATACAGGAGGTGCTGTAAAAAAAAAGAAGAAATTCATAAAAAAGCAGAAGCAAACAAAGCATTTTCAAACTTAAGATTTTAAAGAAAAACTAAGCGATACAAAAAATATAAAAGAATCGAAAAACTGACCAAAATCTGTATTAAAATTTGAGTTAACCTATTTAAAATAAATTTACCTAATTAATTAAACATCTTAAATAAATTCAGAATAATTTAATTTTTTCTAAAAATACGTTTTTTATAAAAAGCGAACTACAAAAATAATGGCTCGTCAAAAATTCGAAAGAACAAAACCTCATATAAATATTGGTACAATTGGACATGTAGACCATGGAAAAACAACATTAACAGCAGCAATTACAATGGCATTAGCGGCTACAGGAAATTCAAAAGCAAAAAGATACGAAGATATTGATTCTGCCCCTGAAGAAAAAGCTAGAGGAATAACGATAAATACTGCTCATGTTGAATATGAAACAAAAAATCGACATTATGCGCATGTAGACTGTCCAGGACATGCGGATTACGTAAAAAATATGATCACAGGAGCAGCACAAATGGACGGAGCCATTTTAGTAGTATCAGCCGCGGATGGACCAATGCCACAAACTAAGGAACATATTCTCTTAGCAAAACAAGTAGGTGTACCCAATATAGTGGTTTTTTTGAATAAAGAAGATCAAGTAGATTGAGCTTAAATCAATAATTTAAAACTTTTTAACTTATCTTGAAAGTAATTAAATTTAAAAAATAAAATTAATTTTAAAATAACTAGAAAATTTTAATTTATCAAAAATGATAACGAGTTACTAGAATTAGTTGAACTAGAAGTTAGAGAAACATTAAACAATTATGAATTTCCCGGAGATGAAATTCCTATAGTACCAGGATCTGCGCTATTATCGGTTGAAGCATTAACTCAAAACCCGAAAATAACTAAAGGAGAAAATAAATGGGTGGATAAAATATTGAACTTAATGGATGAAGTCGACTCTTACATACCTACCCCGGTCCGTGACACAGACAAAGACTTCCTAATGGCAATTGAAGATGTTTTTTCTATCACAGGAAGAGGTACAGTTGCAACAGGTCGTATAGAACGTGGAACAGTTAAAGTAGGAGAAACAGTTGAATTAGTAGGATTAAAAGATACTCGTTCTGCAACGATAACTGGTTTAGAAATGTTTCAAAAAAGCTTAGATGAAGCATTAGCAGGAGACAATATAGGTGTATTGTTAAGAGGCGTACAAAAAAACGATATTGAAAGAGGAATGGTACTAGCAAAACCTGGAACTATTAAACCACATACAAAATTTGATTCTCAAGTATATATTCTTACAAAAGAAGAAGGTGGAAGACATACACCCTTTTTTGAGGGTTATCGACCACAATTTTATGTACGTACAACAGATGTAACAGGAAAAATAGAATCTTTCAGATCAGATAATGATTCACCTGCTCAAATGGTTATGCCCGGAGATAGAATAAAAATGCAAGTTGAATTAATACAACCAATAGCAATAGAAGTGTGATATAAAAAGTTAAGTAATAAAAAACCAATCAAAAAACAAAAAACAAAACAAAACAAAACTTTTAATTTAAATTCAAAAAAAAAAAAATATTTAAAAAAAGGAATGAGATTTGCCATTCGAGAAGGAGGAAGAACCGTAGGAGCTGGAATCGTATTATCTATTTTACAATAATTAAAATATATGAACAAAATAAAAGATATGAACCCTTTAAAAAATGAAAAAATATTACGCGAGGAAATCTATGAAAAAAATAAAATAACGAAATGGATTTATAACATAATAATATTATTAGGAGGTTCTGGTTTCTTAATAGTAGGAATATCCAGCTACATTAAATACAATATAGTTTATTTTTTAAATTCAGACCAAATTATATTTTTTCCACAAGGAATAATAATGTGTTTTTACGGAATTTGTGCAATAATTATTAGCATAAACCAAATAAAAATTACTTTAAATAAAGCAGGCGAGGGATACAATGAATTTAATAAAAACCTAGGTTTAATGCAAATTTATAGAAAAGGTACAAAAGGAAAAAATTCTGACATAAACATTATATATCAACTTACAGACATAGTTCGTGAATGGAAGAAAAGCAATAAAAATAAGTTTTAAATTTCCCTTATATAAGCAGAAATGATCAAAAATAACAAAAATAAATTTTTTACTAAAAATTATTATGAAAATGCATCTATGTTTCAAATAAATTAAATAAATAGTAAGTAAAAAAAATATTTAAGAAAGTTATTGCAAATCCATAAAATTTAAAATAATTAAAATTTATTATTTAAAATGAAGAGAATACTAAATACTAAAGCATAAATAATAGCTGTACGCAAGTAGCACCTACAGTTTGAAAAAAATTTTAAAACAAAAAAATTATTTTACCGAAGCTATTAAAATTGAAATAAAAAATGGATATTTTAATTCGAAACAAAATATTTTGGTGTGCCTGAAAGAAAAAAATGATATTCCTATACTACAATTAACAAACCCACTAAAAATAAACGAGCTAGAAAAAAAAGCAAGTGAAATAGCATCATTTTTAAACGTACCACTTAAAGGTTCATAAAAACTATTAAAAACTAATAAACTAATTAGTTTTTAACTAATAAAATGTATATAACTATTATATAAATAATAAATATTGGGGCGTAGCCAAGTGGTAAGGCAACGGGTTTTGGCCCTGTCATTCGGAGGTTCGAATCCTCCCGCCTCAGAAAAACTTTAGTCATATTGAATAACAAATAATTAATTCGGAGAAGTGTCTGAGTGGTCTAAAGAGCTCGATTGCTAATCGAGTGTGCCTAATACGCACCGAGGGTTCAAATCCCTTCTTCTCCTTTAATCTAACTAATAAAATAAAATAAAAGCTAAATTAAATATTTTTTAATATACTTAAAACAAATTAAAGTAAGTTTTAAATTTAAACATATATATTCTCTTAGAATAATTACTGATTGAATTAATATACCTTTATGATCATGAAAATTTAATTGAAAAAGATTTAAATGATTTGAATATAACTACTATTACCATTATAAAAAAACAAACTAAGCAATATAAAACTATTTAAATTTTAACTTCTTAACAATATAAGATAATGCAACTTTAAAATTCGGTTTAAAAATTAGCGTAATTTTTCTGGAATCATGCGAAATAAAATAAACCATAATAAAAGCACCAAAGCTTCTTATTATTTCCTTTACTAATTTTGAATATGCTCTACCGAGTAATATTTTTAAGATAGTAAATGAAAGCTTTTATTCACTTATCGCGTTTGATCGTTATGTGAAGAAAATTGTAACAAATAAAACGCGGTATTTTAGATATGGTAATAGCAATAATATTGCTCGAAAATACACATCGTTAACTTATTTACAAAATAAGGATGTCTGGTCATATCAAGCTAAGGGATATGAATTAATATTCGAGAAAATATAGGAGAACCTTAACATACACTAACCTCAGCACTTATTGTAACTAGCTACCCTCTAATAGAGGTAAACGATAAGTATCATACAGAATTAGGACCTAATCCTTACGCTGAAGTTCATACATATTATATTAATTTTATTGTTTTAAATTTTAATTAGTTTTATTATATGACTAAAATTGTATAGCGGAGAAAGGATTTGAACCTCCGACTTCAGGATTATGAGCCCTGCGAGCTACCAGACTGCTCTACTCCGCCAAAAAAAGAATGTGAGCAGATAATGGGACTCGAACCCACGGCATCAACCTTGGCAAGGTTGCGCTCTACCACTGAGCTACATCTGCATGATTAGCCTTTTGTCGGATTCGAACCGACGACCACCGCATTACAAATACAGTGCTCTACCACTGAGCTAAAAAGGCGTATTTCAACTCTAAATAAATTATAACTAATTATATTTATAAAGCCAATTCAACAAAATTAAAACTAAAAATGGAGAAAAAATGTCTTTTATGAATGTTTATAGTGTTTATAACTTGTGATTAAATAAAAAATTAAAATTTAATGAATAAATTTAATTGACAATGAAATAATTATTTATTTTTTATTATAAGGGAAATAAAAGAACAAATCCTAAAATAAATTTAGTACTTGGTTTATTACCAGAAGCTTATGCACCATTTAAACCTATAATCGATGATGAGCTTTTATAATAAAAAACACTACTAAAAAAAATAAAAACAAAAATAAAGGTAAGAGTAAAAATTTACTAAAAAATTTAAATTACAAGCAAAATATTAGGTTTTAAAATATAAAAATTAATAACTTTTAAAATAATAAAAATTTTCTTTTATTTACAATATTAAAATTAACCTGACTTCAAAAAACTAATTAAGATTTTTACTTCTTCCTATTATTCCAATTTTGTTTTTTTTATTAGCGTTTGTATGGCAAGCTGCAGTAAAAATTTAGATAAAAAAAAATTTAAGTGAAAAATATAATTTAAAAACTTTTAAAAATATGAATTTAGATGAGAAGAAATAAAACAAAAGTTAAAAAAAGAACTATTTTATATTATAAACTATTATTAAAAATTATATGTTTTATTAAAGAATATAAATAAATCTAAACAACTTATACTACAATTAGGATCTTTAACTTTAATAACTATAGCTGGACCTTTAGTTATAATGCTTCTTTTCATTCGTCAAGGAAATTTATAATTCAATCAATTTTTTAAAGTAACAATAATTTATATAAAAAGAAAAACTAATATAAAATAGGAAATAACAATAAGTCAAATATATGTAGCATTAGCGCTTCGTTAATACCAGCTTATTTTGCCTTTAAATTAGGAAACAGTTTAAACAAATAAAAGTATATAGTATAGATCAATGTATACTTATATATATAATAAAGTCACAGTCGCCTAATGGACGGGCATCAACCTTCTAAGTTGTTTTGTGTAGGTTCGAATCCTATCTGTGACAAAAAACAATTGTTATTATTTTACATCTTTTAAAAACTTTTTAAATCAGTATTCAATCAAATAAATAAGATATATTATAACAACTAAAAAACCTATAGGTATTATCCTAAAATTCTGTGAAAATAAATTCAATCTAAAATCAGTCTTGTCCTAGCGTTTTAATTTTAATGCATGTAGGAAATTTTTCAGACAATTTATTTAGATTCTTCTTGTAAACAGGATTTTTTTCTTGCCAACAGTTTATTACGTCAGTAATCTGATTTAAAAGAAATATGGAATCAGCCTGTGTAACCCAGGGGTTATCTTCTAAGTAATTCTTCATTTCTTCCCAGGCATCTTTTTGCGGCCAAAAAAAGTATTCTGTCAGCGGTGTTGTTTTAACTCCAACTGTCTGATCTAAACATACAGCAATACTTTTTTCTAACCATAAGAATTTTAAAATAAGTTTATTCATAAAAATTTTATAAACAAAAATAGGCTTAGTCATGAATAATAATTACGACATAAATTATTGCACAATATAAAACGAATATAGAAAGAAGACTGAAACAGTTTATAAATATAGTTAAATAAACACTTAAAATTTATCATCAAGTATTAAAAGATAAAAAATTTTAAACTAAGCTAATCTANCGGAAATTATGTTAAGCTAAATCTAAAGGAAAATTATGTGCATTACGCTCGTGGTTAAACTAAGAGTTTTAATCTAAAAACGCTCGTCACAAAACTGTGCATGAGACTTTCACCTCACACAGCTTTTAACAATAAAATGTTCATTACTATGTAAAAATTAATGATAAATATGTATAATCTATATTTGTTTTTAGTAAAAATTCCTTAATATTATAATTTTAAAAAAATTAAATATAATATATTTCAAAGTTTCATATAGTTAAATCTTTAATTTTATTAAAATTGCTAAAGAACGAAGTACGATACGATAAGAAATCTTAAATATTTAACTAAGTTGTTATGAAACTTATGGTAAATTTCTTTTTTATAACAATATTTAATTTTTGTTATTCTAAAAGGTAAAGTTAGTAATCGTATAAGCAGTGTTTAATAGGTTCTTTGCAAGCAGGTTTCTAATTTTTGCTAAAATTTGAAATTTTAAATAATTTAAAATAGAAAGTTTTTTAATAAAAAGGTATTTCACCTATTAACTATATAATTAAAAACTAAAAATTTAAGAATTTAAATTTTTGGTTTTTAAAATAAAAAAATTTACTATATATAAATTTTATTTTAAACTTGTCACACCATAACTTCCATACCTAAATTAGCTCTGTTAATAATATCAGCCCAAGTATTGATTACATGACCTTGTGAATCTACAACAGATTGATTGAAATTGAAACCATAACACTAACTGAGTTAAAAACCAGCTGGATACAAACTTTAAATGCATTTTTCTGAAATGCGTAAAGCTCTAAAGTTGAAACGTTATATAATATAAACCTAAAATTTTTTTGAAAACAATAAAGTAAAAAAATATATTTTCAACTTATATAAATATCTATATAAATAAATTCGTCTGTTAAAATTTATTTAAATATTCTTTCGACATAAAAAATAGAATTGTGGTCGATATAAAAAATTTCCCATAAAGCACATATTCATAATTAAAAAATTTATTAAATATAATTAACTTTTTCGCGTTTGTATAAATTTTTTAATACCTTTTTGAATAATTTTTTATCTAAATTAACTTTTATTTAATTTAATATAAATAAAAAAATACGCTTTTATAATACAGGAGTATGTTATTTTTATTTTAATTTGCTTTTTATTTAATTAAAATCAAAAATTAACAAATGCTAAATAAAAACGAAAAATATTATGAGATTAAATTACGGACATTCAAATTAAAAGCCATAGTAGAAACACCTAATGCAGTAAACCAAATACCTACAACAGGCCAAATAGCCAAGAAGAAATGTAACGAACGTGAATTATTGAACGAAGCATATTGGAAAATTAAACGACCAAAATAACCATGTGCAGCAACAATATTATAAGTTTCATCTTCTTGACCAAATTTATAACCCGCATTAATTGATTCAAACTCAGTAGTTTCACGAATCAAGCTAGAAGTTACTAAAGAACCATGCATCGCTGAAAAAAGAGAACCACCAAAAACGCCAGCAACACCAAGCATATGAAATGGGTGCATTAAAAATAGGGTGGATTCTGTAACCCCCTTCGAACGCAACTAGATAATTTTTTATCATTATGCTCTTTAAATACTAAATAATATTATTATTTTTAAATTAGTTATACTTTTGAAAATTTTATATTCGATGTTATAAAGTTTTACTAAATCAAATATCTTAAAATTTTTAAGAATCTTTAAACAACTAAAGTGAAAAACATTCGTATATTATTTATAGTATTTATCTTTTAACAGTATTTTAAAATAACACATTAATAAGATTCTTTAAAACAAGATAAAACATATACGTTTAATTTTTTGGAATATTTATTAATTTTTTGTTTTAATAATTAAATCTAAATTTACATCATCATAATTTATAAAATTATAAATTATTTTAATTCTAAAATAAAAAAGAATCGATTATTAAAATTTATTTAACTAAAATTAGTTGAAAACAACAACTTAATTAAAAATAATATAAAAAGTTTTATTAATTAACTAATTATATGCTGAATAATAGTTAATTTTTATGGTTAAAAAATTATTATAACCGCTCTAAAAATGTAAATTTAGTTTTAACACACTATTGTGTTCAGCTTGAAAAACTATCATAAAATTGAAAGTACCTGAAATTCCCAAAGGCATACCATCTGAGAAAGAACCTTGACCTAAAGGATAAACGATAAATACAGCACTTGCTGCAGCAACAGGTGCTGAATAAGCAACGGCAATCCAAGGACGCATACCCAAACGGAAAGAAAGTTCCCACTCTCTACCCATATAAGCACAAATACCAATGAAGAAATGGCATACAATTAATTGGTACGGACCACCATTATATAAATAAATTAAGGTAAACCAAATGTTAAATATTGATTTTGTAATAATTTACCTCATTTACGAACTGTAAAAGCTTGATACCAAACATACAACTCTTTGTTTTAAAATTACTAAATAATTTTAAAATACAATTATTTTTATAAGTAATTTTCTTTTAACATATATTTACCTTTAATGCCGAATTAAACGCAATAACAACTTAAAACAAATAATTTTAAAATATTAATGTTTTTATATAATTTAAAAAAATTAAAAATAAGATTTATTAAAAATAAATCAAAAATTATACAAACAAATTTAAACTCAAAAAAAATGAGAATGGTAAAATAATTTAGAAATTTTTATTTTAACATTTAAGCAAATTACTTCTGTTTAATAAATTATGTTGTATCAGTGATAAAATTAAGAAAAATTAACTATTAAATTTATTATAATAAAGTTTGATGCGTCACACCCATTCATCTAAAGAACTTGCTTCCCAAATAGGGTAAAAATGTAAACCTATAGCATTCGAAGTTGGAACTACAGCTCCTGTTAGTGAAATAGATACTTTATAAAATATAAGAGATATTTTTAATATATAGTATCTTTTCGTTAACCGAAAATAATAATGACTTATTGTTCGGCTATCGAATGAAAAGAAAAATAAAAGAATTATTATTTAATAGTTCTTTTTTCAAATCAACTAATTGCTTGTATGATTCATACAGTATTTTAATATGAAAACCATAAAATCCTTCTTATTAAATAATAAGCATTATATAAAATTACTAAGAATTTAAAATGTCTTTTACTGTTTTATGTTTTTAAACTTTTAAATAACAATTGGAAATATTTATCAAAAATCATTTAATACTTCACTAAAATAAAAATGGAAATTATCGAAAAAATATTTTTAGTTTAACTTACTTCTCAAAATATTTAAAAACATTTTTTTATTTGCATATAAAATCAAACTAATTTTAATGCTTTTTTAGTATGTTTTAAAACCTTGAATATTTCTAATTGAAAAATTTTATAAAGCAAACTAAATAATATAAATTTTCAAAACTAAAAACTTGTAAATTTTACAATAAAAAACATATACACACTGATATTATTTCCATAAAAAAGAGATCCAGATACAGGCTCACGAATCCCATCAATATCCACGGGTGGTGCTGCAACAAAAGCAATAATAAACACAGTTGCTGCTGTAAGTAAAGTCGGAATCATTAAAATACCAAACCAACCAACATAAATACGATTATTTCTTGAAGTAACCCAAGCACAAAAACCAGACCAAAGGCGAGCGAAATTGAATTTCTTTAAAAAAGATGACATGATAATAATATTAATATAAATATAATTCCCAGCCGCGAGCCCGCGGCTGTTAAATCTATTATATTAAAAATATAATAAAAAAATACTTCTTACCTCCGACCGGAGTTGAACCGGTACGCTTTTTAAGCACATGATTTTAAGTCATGAGTGTCTACCATTCCACCACGAAGGCTATAATTTATACAATTTAAATATATATTAAATTAAATTATTTAAAAAATAATTTAATCTAAAGGATCTAAATAAAGAACAATTTCTAAATCACGATCTATACCTTTTTCATAACCAGCAGCTGCCGCACGAGCTCTACCTGCATGCCATAAATGACCAACAAAAAAGAAAAATGCCAATACAAAATGAGATGTTGATAACCAACTTCTAGGATTAACAAAATTTACAGCATTAATTTCAGTGGCTACCCCTCCTACTGAGTTCAAAGAACCTAAAGGAGCATGTGTCATATATTCAGCAGCTCGACGTTCTTGCCAAGGTTGAACATCATTTGTTAACTTATATAAGTCTAAACCGTTAGAACCACGTAAAGGTTCTAACCATGGACCACGGAAATCCCAAAAACATAAAGTAGAAATATTAAAATTTTGACATAAGTTTTAATTTTTTCTCTTTTCAAAATGTAAAGAACATTAAAAATTATACAGCTTTATAGTACTATTTAAACGTTATCTATAAAATTAGTAATTTAAAGATAAATACAATAAAACGGCGATTAAATACTTTACTTAATTATAAACAATGTATTATAAAAATATAATACAAAAAAACAATTTCTTTTTTTTCCCAGAATAAAAAATTTATTATAACAAAAATTAAATTAGATAAAAAATTTATCATTTTTATGATCTTTACAAAATAATGATTTTCGAGATGTTCAGAATATAAATAATTCTAAAAGTGAAAACATTAAATCGCTTAATTCTTAATGGATTTAATTAAAATATATAACCAGTTAAAAATCTTTACAAAAAGCTAAAAAGTCTTTAGCTTAAAAAATTTATTTAGATATTAAGATTTTTTAAATATCTAAGTAATAAAAAATAAATAAAGCTTTAAAGAACATATATTTATAACGCACGCATAGTTTCACCACCAAAAATAATTTCACCTGTAGGAGAACGCATTAAATAATTAAACTAGATATTTCACCTGTTAACAAACATTTTAAGATTAGAAATAATCAAAATGCTTTTTAAAAATTATATGGAAACTAATTACAAAAGTCATTTAATTAAAAGTAATTAAAATTAATTTGTGTTATTAAATTTGAACAGTAATTCTTTTTAAATTTAAAATTTAAACACTTATTTTAGAAAGGTATAAAAAATGCAAGTAAAGAAACAAATAACTAAAAATAGCAGGAAAAATTTTCTAGTTAAAAATTTTTCATATATAATTATATTTTTACCAAAGCTCTAAAATAGAAATTTTAATTAATTTTTAAATTATTGGAATAAACAACGAATAAATTATTAAACAACGCACTTTACCTAATCCTGTAGGACCTTGAGCAGAAGCTATGTCAGCACCCAAACGCTGATCACGAACTAAAAAAGTAAAAGCTTGAGCTTGAGAAGCTTCTGGACCTGTTGGACCATAAAATTCACTAGGATATACAGTTGTATTAAACCAAACCATAGGTACTGCGATAAATGCCATAAGAGACACTGCACCAAGGCTGTAAGAAAGATAAGCTTCACCTGACCAAACAAAAGTACGACGAACCCAAGGTAAAGGTTTAGTTATAATATGCCAAAGCCCACCAATAACTAAAAGATTACCTATCCAAATATGACCACCTATCACATCCTCCATATTATCAACACTAACTATTCTTGGTAGAAAAACAACGTATTTTAATTCCTCCAAAAAAATCGTGCATGCTTCTTAATTGCACACGGCTTACATACTTATTACACGTTAACTAAAAATTTAAATATACATTAATTTTATTCTTGAGTAATGTAAGCTAACCTTTCTAATAATGAATTTTTTTCAATTTAATTGTAACCATGAAAATTTTTTAAATAAATAATAAAAAATTATTATTTTTCCATTTTTATTTTTTGTTATTTACAATTCATGGATTTAAAAAAAATTTCAAATTAAGCTATATAATTCTTCAAAAGAATACATATATCGCTAAAAATTGTTATTTCCATATTTATATTATATATTATTAAACTGAACACAAATAAACTTTTCAGAAACAAATACAATGAAATAGATAGAAATATCATTATAAATACTATAGTTCTAAAAATTCATACTAATAATAAACCTGGAAAACCATAATCTCCAAATTGAATAGTAAAAATTTTTTATTAAGTGCTTAACTTTTTTAAAATAATTAGTAACATTATAAAATCCTCAATACCAGTATTTTTGTTTTCAATAAAAAATATGGAATTTTACAACTCGCAACCATCCATCACCACCAAAAGGAGATTTTAAAAGATAACCAAAAATAACAAATGGATTTAATGTTGGATTTTTTATAATACGAACATCCCCACCACCTGGTTAAAGTCGACTTTGCTTAAATCGCTAATTCGAAACCAAAAATAACGTGCAAATATTAATTGGCTACTCCATTATTGCTATTTTATAAATTATTAAAACTTGCCTAAAACTGCGACCTACATTAGACCTTATGAAAAATAGTTTATTTATTTTAATAAAACATAAACAAAGCTTAACTCTTAAGATCATCCTACTAACTTTTATTTAGATACTTCGTTACTTTTATTCCTCGTAAGGGATGTTAAATATATATCTCCACCACAGTAAAAAACGTACTAATTCAACGTCTCAATTTTAATAGTTCATACTCAATTAGCTTTATTAATATAACTAACTTAATCAGAAAATATAATACATCCAGATGAATGAAACAATACTTTGTAATTCTATTTAACAAATTAAATTTTTTAACTATTTAAAATAAATTAGACATTCCCTCTTAATTAAGCTGTTAAAAATTTTACATTCTAATAAAACACTATAATTTACATAATTAACTAGCAATTATTTTTGATAAGTTATAAATAAAAATATTTTCAACATGTTTTTTAAACACTAATAATGCCTACAAGATTCGCACTTATAAGAATAAAAATTCGAATTAAAATTTAATAGGTTAAGATTATTAAAGTTCTTTTTAAATTATAAAATAAAAATAAATTAACGAATCGCACGAGACCAAGTATCATAAACACCACCTAAATACATAGCTTTCCAAGCAAGTAATACTGCACCAAAGCCTAAATAGGATTGAATGAAAAGAACGAACTTTACAAGCTTCCTGTAAACACAGCAAAAATCTTTAAATTTACTAAGCTAACTTTTTAAAATTTTGTTAAATTTTAAAATAAATTCAGAAAATTCTCTTCAGACTTAAAACAATAACGTTATTTAATTTTAAAAAGATTTAGTGTATGTAAACTGAAAGGTAATTATGCCCAATGATACTTTTTTAACAAAATATTTATACTAATTAACACCCCTTAAAAAATTTCAAAAAAATAACTTCAAATTATGCCTTATAAAATGTATAATTGTTTTATAAAACTTTATTTTTAAACATCTTTTAAAAGTAAAAATTAATTATTCTTTAATTTTTTAAAAAAAGAAGGAATTAGTTAAAATTTTTTATTTTAGTTTATTGAGTGTATAATTTATAAATTTATTTACTTATCAAATTAAAATTTTTTAACTTAAGTAACAAAACTTAATATTAATCTTAAATTAATACCCATAAACAAATTTTACTTTTGTAATTATGTATCATTAGAGAAAAACTTTAATTTGTTATTACCTAACCAAGACAAAGATGAATACCTAAAATTGAAGTCATTTTACCTTTAGTTTTCCAAGAATAACCAAAAAAAGGAAAAATTTCTTCTAAAGTTTCAGGACCTTCAAGAGAGTAGAGAGTTGACCAACAGTAAATAATTAGCCTCACAACTATCCAAGCATGCATATATTAATGCACTTGGCTAGTAAAAATAAAAAATCACTTATTAAATAGAACAAAATATTTTTTGAAAAAATTTGATTCAAATCTGTTGAATTACATAAAGTATTAAGATATTTTAAAATTTTTCTTTATTCGTTTGAAACAATAGTTAATAATACTTTTACCTTTTGTATTTTAATATTAAAAATTTTTCTTTAGTAATATTTCTTTAATAAAATAAAGATCTTAATTAAAAATTTTAATCTCCCTTTTCAGTTTTAAAAAATTAATAAATACACGTTCACCCTAAAGCAAAATCACATTTAATTAATTTATAAATAATAAATTGAAAATTCAAAAGAATATTAAAACTAATTATACCTTTTAGTTTTCTTATATTATTTCAAAAAATAAAAACGAATTTTTTTATAAACTTTATGAAAAATCTCTAAGTTAAGTAAAAAATATTTATTTTAACCTTTTAAAAGAACTGCTGTTTTAAGAATAGCTTATTTTTAAACATCTTCAGAGAGTAAGAAAATACATATTATCTTGTTATATAAAATATAAACATAGCATTCTGGTGCAAAAATTATTTATTATTTACGTGCCGCACGATATATACCGCCAAAACCCAACACAGCAGAAGAAATTAAATGAAGGACACCACTTACAAAATAAGGAAATGTATCCAAAACTTCACCTCCAGGTCCAACACCAAAACCTAAAGTTGCTAAATGAGGTAAAAGTATTAAACCTTGTTCGTACATAGGTTTTTCCGGAACAAAATGAGCTACTTCAAATAAATTCATAGCTCCAGCCCAAAAAACTATTAAACCAGCATGAGCTACATGAGATTAACTTAGAAAAATCACTAGAAAATTTCCACTACTAAAAACTTATAAGATAAACATAAAATTTTTATAAAACAAATAATTAGGTAAAAAGCTTTTCCAAAAATAAAATTTTAAAAATAACCATACAAAACTAAATACATAATACTATAAACATGTCATTCCACAATGAACGCAAAAACAAAACTTTTTTTTATTAGAAAAACTTATATGTTCAAATAAAAAAGTTAAATGCCCAAAACCTACTGAATTATTAAAGCCTAATTTATATCTTTTAATTTGTTGAGAGAAAGAACTAGAAACCAAAAAAGATTTTATTAATAGTCTTTTTGAAGAATAAAAATCTTGTTTAGACTCAGAATTAAAAGATTTAAAAGCTCTTTTTTTAATAAAAAACAGTGAATGAGATAAATTTAGCAAATCAGAATACCTATGATATTCTTTCCACTCACGAATTATAGGATACAACTTAGAAGCTTTTACAATAGAACCATAATTAGAATTATTTATTATTCTTTTAACTCTTTTAAGAAAAGCTTGATAATTTTTAAAATTGGGAAAACTATATAAGCCAACTGAACTTTTTTCAGAAAATTTAAAATTCCAGCCTAGAAAATCAAAACTTTTTAAAACTGAAAATAATGTCAGTTGAGAATTTTCTATTTTTAACCCTCTTTTAAAAATAAAAGAGGAAATTTGATTTAATAATAATTTTTCATCATCCAAAGGTTTCAAAAAATATAAAATAAAATAACCATAACGGATACAATTATGAAAACTTTCTATCCCATTTAATAAAACATTCAATAATAATGAGCTTAAAGTAGAATTTAATAAATGTTCTTCAGGAAATTCTAAATTAAATCCTTTTTCTAACAACCTAAAAATACCTAATTTTATACTTCTAGGAGCTATTAAGTTTTTTATCAAGTAACTATAATCAAAAAAACTAACATTTTTAGACAAATCGATTTTCAAAATTTTTTTCTTTTTTCCAAAAGAATCTTTTGATAAATTCAATAAAATAATATCTTGAACCTTATAAATCGAATTATTGAATCTATACCCAAAATTAGCTGGGTGAAATTTTGCTTCATGAACTGGTTCAATAGAAAATTTAATTAAATTTTGCCAAGCACGATCCGATATAGTAGAAACCTTTTTAAAGATTGTATTTTTTTCATAATCAAATATTAGTACTTTTTTTAAAGATTGTGTTTTCCAATTATTCCAATTAGCTTTTAAATATTCATTTAACTGATATCTTTCAGAAAAACTTAATGTAACATGACCATCAACTCCAGGCATATTTTTATAAGAACTAAGTTGTGTAACATCTCGAATAGCTAATAATCGAGCACAATTCGATTCTAGGATTAATTTGTAATTTTTGTAATTTTTTTTATCTAAAAGGTAAGTTACTTTAAATAAACGTTTTTGAACTTTAAAAAGTAAACAAACAGCTTTTTCCCAAGATAAATCTTTCAAAAAAGCACAATAGAAAATTCCATAAAATATCATAACTGAGAGAATACTAAATTAACTTAATTTTAAATATAAAGATTTTTAAATCATAAAAATAAATAAAACACAAAAAATAGTTAAAAATTGAAACACACCACCTAACAGTTTTCCTGATAAATTTATTAGCCTAGCATTACCTGATTTAGATAGAACAACCTTAAAAATTAGATTTTCCCCTAAAAACACCGTACATGAAATTTTTACTTCATACGGCGTAATTAAAAACTTTTAAATTTTTTTACAATGTAAAATTAACTAGAATTATTCCTAAATCGTTTCTAACGACTTTAAAGGTACTACTTTCTTACTTTTTGTAAAAATTTTTATAAAAATTTTTTTACACATATAAAACGTTTCTTACATTTTATTTTTTAGAATAATCTTTCAGGTTCAAAATTCTACTTCTTTAATCTTAAAGATAAATACCTTAAAAATTTTATTTAGTAAAATAAGATAATTAGAGATATTTAAATAATGAAATTTTTGTATCTTTTTAAAAAATTAATTAAAAGTGTACATTTATATATTCGCCAAAATATTAAAATTTTACTAACCTTTAGATTATATACTATTTTAACACTTATTAAAATAAAACAAATCAAATTGAAAAGCTTATTCAAACAAAAATTTTTAATTTTTTAGAAATAACAATATAAAAGAAAAGTTTTTTGAAAATTAACTCAAAATTTAACCTCAAAAAATGTAAAATTAAAAACTAAAAATTTTTAGTTTTATCTTAAATTATTAATAAAAATAAGAAAAAACGTAGTCGCACCCCACCAAGCAAATCCAGTTGTTTCCTGATCACGACCACCTACAATTAGTTAAATCGGGAATCCGTTTTCCAAACTATACTTGCAAAAATATGCATACAGCTTTCTGACCGAAAATATAAATGTTAACCATATAAAATTAAAATTCTAAAATTTAATATAGATACATATTAATCTTCCAAAAATAAGGAGTCGTTAAAATCAAAGTACCAAGAACTTAAACTATTTATTTTTTTAAAATTAAAATCTTTTTGTTTAGGAAAAAATGATTTAGTAAAATGCAAGTTTTTGGAGATAATAAGATCAAAAGTATATGCAGAATAAGCCCAAACTTTTGATTTATTATGTTTGCGACAAAGAGTTAAAAAACAACTTTCTTTAATAAGCCCAACTAAATAACGCAAACGAAAAAAATCCTCACATAATACAAACCAATGTAAAAAGGAATAAGCAACAAAACCAAAAATTTTAATAATATCAATGTCTTCAAAAAAAAGAAAATGTATATTGCTTATAGCACGGTTTTTTGAAAGGATGCAAAAAACTAAGAGATTTTAATTTTTTTAATAAAATTTTAAAAGGAATAAAAAAAAATTTAAAGATTCAGATAAATAATTTTTTGATTTTGATAAAAAAAATTATTAGAAAACAAACTTTTTTTTTGCGAGAAAAAAACATAACTTCTTTAGAAAAAATACCCTTATTCAAAAAGGGTCCGGCAACTTTAGAATTTTTATTTTTATATTGATTAGAAAACAAAACAACCAAATCATGTTCATTGTAAAGTAACAAAATATTTCTTTTTAATTGTAATAAAAAATTATACAACTTTAATTCTAAAGGTGACAAAGAAAAAGATAAATAAGAAGATAAATTTTTTAAAATATGCTGTAATAATATTTGAAGTTTTAAATTATAAAAATTAAAAACATATTTATTATATTTGTTAAAATTTAAGTATTTAAATTGATTCAAATTTTTAGACTCTGTTAAAAATAAATTATTTAACTTTATATAATAAAGTGCTTGCGAATGAAATATTAAATAACAATATTTTTTTCTAATTGAAAAGGTACCGAAATTGAAATTATAACGAAAACGTGTATCTAAAAAATTTGATAATAAACTTTGCATATTTAAAATTTTACTAAAAGCTTTAAAAAAATATTTTTTATTAACACGTAAATTATTAAAAAATTTAACTTTTTTATCGGGACTGATAAAAATTCCCAAATAAAACACATTTTTTTCTTTAAAATCAAAGATTTTTAACTGCTTTATATCAAAATGCAATTTAGTTCGTAAAAGAGTTAAAAGCTTTTTTTCTAAAAAAGAAACAAAACTTCGAGAACTAATAAAACCTAAAATTAAAGCATCTAAATATCTACAATAAAAAACATTCCTTTGATAAATACTTGAAAATTTATTGTTAAAAAAAAATAACCACGTAACTTATTATATTTAAAAAAATTCAAAGTTTTTAAATCACTTGTAAAAAATAAATTTTGTTCTACTTTTAGGGGAAGAAAAGTATTTAATTTATATTTATAAGAAGAAAAAAAATTTTTAGATTTTTAAAACTCTTGTACAAATTTCTTTTTATACTATATTTAAATATAAATTTTTCTAAAAAAAAATCAATTTCTAACATGTAAAGATTAAATAAAAAAGGAGATAGAGAACTAGAAAACAAATAGTTTCTAGAACTATAAATAGAACTATTAGAGATATTAACGAAACCTGTATTTACCAGTTTTTCTAGTTCTTGCCAAATAAAAGTATTTTTAAGAAATTTTAAAAAAATGTTCTTTAAACGAGTCTTATTAATTGACGTAAATGAACGTAAAACTTTTAACGTCATATAGAATATTATTTGTTTATCCCAAACTTTTAAAGAAAGTAAAGCAAAATGAGGAGAAAAAAGATCACTATTTTCAAAATACGGAAATGCTCTTAATTTAAAAGGTAAAAATTTTAAATAATTAAAATTAGTTGAGTTAAAAAAATTTATATAATTAAAACTAAAAATAAAAAACTAAAATAACTTATGTTATCCTGTAATCAAACTATACCAGCTAAAACGCATATAACTTTACTTATTGACTAAATTGTTTAATATTCGTAATAGATTCAAATAATCTAATATTTTATTTTTAATAAATTTAATAAAATTAACTTAAATAACTTTTAGAAAGTATAAAAACTCGAACAGATAAAAAACTATAACGTTAAATAATAAAAAATTTTAAGGAAATTATAAATCAAAATTAAATTTATTTGAAAATTTAAGTGCTAAAATTTTTAATTTTTTTAATCATAAAAAATGTTTATTAGGATTGAATAATAAAGTAAAATTACATTTAAACATCCCTTAAACATAATAAGAACATTTTAATTCATTATGCTTATTTAAAAATAAGTTTAAATTTTTATTGTATTTATAAATAAGCTTCGAAAAATTTTAAAACATATTTATAAATTTATAAAAAATTTAGTTTTTTCAATAAATGGGGTAAATTACTAAGAAGATTAATAAAAACTAGCATTTACTAACTTTTTAAAAGTTTTTATTTTCGCGTAAAAATAAACTAAAATTGTTAATAAATTCGACTACTAAAAAACGAAAAAATTATTATTTAAAAAATTAAAATTTTACATTTACTAGAACAAACTTTACAAATAATTAGTTACTTGCTTTAATAAAGCTAATAAGAGATCAAAATTTGGCTTAACCTTAGTTCTCATCTTAATTTATTTAATTTTATAAAAACATAAAAAACTTGCAAATTAGCATATACCTATTCGTAATATAATAAATCACTTGTAATCATTTTTTTAAGTCTAGAAAACGTTGACCCACTGAGAGTAAAGTAGAACATAAAAGATATGCTCTCATATTCGAAACCATACGTGATAGCTAAAATCATATGGCTACTCATTTATAAAATAAACAATTTTAATTACTTTCATATTTGAAATAAAAGTCGATCTTCTATAAAAGTGATTTTAAAAATTATTTATTATAAAGCGTAACATTAATTGAGAAAAAGATATATATCAAAACTTTTTTAATCATCCAAAAAAATTTGTTAATAAATTCGTTCCTTTTACCCATAAGTTAAATTGTTAAGTGGATTAATATATACCAAAATAATAAAATGTTAAGTAAAAACTTTCTTTTTTAGTTTAACTACAAAAAAATTTTTAAAAACTATTAATATAGTAGTAATTTTTTATCATATATCAGTTAACTAATGATAAAATTAATATTTTTTATATAATTTCTCAAAAACATTTTATCATAAAAATAATTATTCAAATTTAATTGTAATAAACAAAATTAATAGAAACTTATAACAAAAAATTGCTTAGAATATAAGACTAAAAACATCTAAATATTAAATTTTATATAAGTAAAAAGTTTAAGTAAAAATATACTAAAGTTTTTTTAAATATATTTGTTAAAGTTAAAAAATTCTAAACTAACGAATCGCACGAAAAAATTTAACTTTAATTAAACGACAAAATAAAATTCATGAAAATAATCAGTCAGGCTAATTAATCTTAATAATATATTGGTTTAAAAATATTACTAATATCCCTTTATTAAAAACAATTTTTATTTACTAAAAAACATTATTAATAATTAAACTGAAATTTAATATAAAAATCTTAACCAAAAACTAATAAAAATATTACTAATTTTTAAACCGCAACAAATTAAACAAAAACAAATAAAATTTTATTAAAAAATAAAATAAAAAATTTAATCTTTTAAAAATAACTTAATTAAAAATTAATAATAAAAATAATTGGTTAAAAAACAAGATTAAAAAAGACTAATATTCGATGTTTAAATTGTAATTTTAAAAATAGTTTAAAAGCTAACTTAAAAACAATAAGCTAATTTTCTTCTTTAATTGTAAACTTAGCGATTGCTGGAATCAATTTCACACATTTTCCATTAATAGGATCAAAAATCTGAGTATAAGTGTCCTAAAAACCAAACAAAAGATTTAGCCTCATTTGGCTTTTTGTTTTAAAATTATGTTAAATTTTATTCAGATACCTAAAGTAAATAAACAAAATTTAACTACTATAAGTATTAAATTTTTTTAAGTTAAACTTTTTAAAACTCATATTTTTCGGAAAATTTGTATTGCTTAAAACTTTTATTTTCTTCTTAGAAATATATAGTTTTAATAGTTGTTATTTTTAACAGTGTAAGTTTGATTTAAACATTATGAATTTTAATAAATAGCTCTTAATATTACTAAAATTAAAAAATATTTATTACAAAATAAAACAAGTTATCAAAAATAATTAAATAAAAGTAAAATTATATAAATCAAATCGTGATTAGCAAATACATGAAGTTGCTTTTATAGGTATATTTTTACAAGTGTTTATTTTTAATACTTATTTTTCTTTATAAACAAGAAAATAGCTAGTTAAAACTTACATCCTAAAATCTGAAATTACTTTTAAAATTAGTACACTATTAAAATAAAAAGTAATTTAATATTACTTAAACTGATCCAAGAGCGTTTCCACGTGGAAGAACCTCCTCCGGGAATACAAGTTGTTCATGAGGCTGATCTTGCGCTGCCATCCAAGCTCTAATACCTTCATTTAAAAGAATATTTTTAGTATAAAAAGTTTCAAAATAAAAGTAGACAGAATAAAAAGCTCTGACTCTTTACAAATAGTACTAGCAGTTTAACTACATACTACTTTCATTAAGGTATTAATTAGTAAAGTTTTATAAAAACTTTACCTAAAAAAAGACTTATAACAAAATCAATTTTTATGCTCTACAGTACCTACTAACCAATTATAAATATATTTATATATCTTTTACTTACATTACGTGAATAATACTAAAATACTAAACGCCTAAATTTTAATAAATTTTATAGACTAGTTTTTAAAAAAGAAAAGGCAAGTAATTAACTATTTTAAAAGAAACTAATAATAAATTTTCGAAAAAACTAGAAAAATAATACCAGAAAAAAGTTAATAGAAATTGCATGTACCTTAGAAAATTAACATTTATAACTTTATAAAACTATTTATTTTATAAAATAAAAAATTAATTTTACTCTATCGAAAATTTTTAGTTAAAAACAAACTACTCACACTTCTGGATCTTCTGCGGCACGAACTTCTTGTGAAACGAAATCATACGCACGTAAATTAAGTGCTAACCCTACTACTCCTAAAGCACTCATCCATAAACCTGTAACGGGAACAAATAACGTGAGGGTAACAATAAATTATTAGTAAGTTCCTCCAAAACCGTACAAGAACCTTTCAATTCATACGGCTCCTCTCCTTCTATATTTACTTCTAGTATAAAAAATCAATTTTTAATCCAATTTTAATAATGCTAAACTCATAAACTTTTTTATAGAATTTATATTGTTATTTTTTATATTTATAATTAAAAAATTATAACAGCAAATACATAGTGGAACAAAATTTAAAAAATCTTTTTTTTTAAAAAAGATAAAGGTTTTATATAATAAAACCTATACCTAGAATAAATTAAATCTCGCAAACATAAAGGACAAAACCCTTTAGAAATTTTAAGAAAATATTCGCGAAATGATGACTTTTTTTGAAATTCAAAAATTCTTAAGTCATTATAATCAAAAAAAGTAAAATAATTTTTATTATACGTAATACAATGTTTTTTATGTTCTATATAAGTTGGAAGAAAGAGGTCAACAACTTTCGAAGCAGTTTTTGATAAAACTATACTAACATTTTTTAAGCAAGTTTTTTGTTTATTAAAACCATACAAAAATCTATAACGACCTTTAAGAAAATGTAATCGTTTTACAACTTGCGAGGCTATTTTTCTACGTAATCGACCAGATCTTTTCCCTTTTCTAATTGCAAACTTTCCTTTTTCAAAACTAGACTTTATATATATAAAATAAAGAGACCTAGTTACTTTTTTAATTAACCAATAAGAAAATTTAACAAAAAAAAATTTATTATTACAAATCTTATAAAAATTCGACCATTCTCGAACAAAAAAATTTACAGACCTAATAATACTTTGTGGATTTTTTAACTTATTACATATTAATGATACTTTTTTTTTAATAGCAATAAGTTTGCAAAAAGGTATAGCTACCTTAAACATATATTTACCATGCAACAAAGAATACCGAAAATTAACGTTCAAAAATAGCAAATTATAATTTTTATTAAAGTTACATAAATCAATTATAGAATTATGAATTAAATCTATATAAAGGCCTCGAGTTTTGATATAATCCTCCAAGCAATTTTTTGCTAATTTTGCAATTTCAAAGGTGGAACATAAAATAATAACACTATTCAAAAATCTTAATAAAATGCAAACATCATTGTTAGGAAATTTATTTTTAATAAATCCTTTAACGAAAAATTGAAGATCATTAAAAATTAAAATTACAAATAAGAAATGAAATACCCAAACTAATTGAAGAGAGTATAAACAATTGATTTTTTTTTTTGTTAAAAGCAATTATTAAAATTAACAATATACAAAATGTAACCAAATTAAAAAGTAATATTCTTGGAATAACTGGTATATTGCTAGCTACCCAATTATTAAATATTTGATCAAAACATTTTAATATATTAAAATTTAAAGAAAAAGAAAAATAGTATTTGTAGAAAATTTTTGCTTACACAATAATAATATTGCTTTTATAAGATCTGAAGATTGCCTTAGTATTTTACCACCGTATGAAAAATTATCACTTTTGATTTCGATAAAAGGAAAAAGAGCGAAAGTATAAAGTTTTTGCAAAGATAAATCTAAAAATGTAGAAACATAAAAAATTTTTTTTTCTTTTTTGAATTATCAAAATAAATTTGTTTTAAGAATTTTAGTTTATAACATTTAGGATCTAAAATAATATTTTCTAAATCTTCCACCAATTTTTTATAATGATTATTTGTTTTAGGATTTTTATAAACATTAAAAAAAAACGTAATATTTTAAACTTTTAAAATTTTGTATACTGCATAACATCTAGTTTCATTAGAAATTAACAAATTATAAATGCATTTTTTAATGAAGATTTTTTCTTTTAATTTAATAGCAGAAGTTAATTTAAACTGGTAACTTAAAACCTTTACTTCCATTAATTTTATTTTACATAAATTAAACTTTTCTCTTCTAAAATTTCTTTTAAAAAAAGAAATTTTTCTAAATTTTCTATATATTTCAAGTTCTAAAAAAAAATTTTTAAAAATATTTTTATAATTATTTACTTTTTAAAACGCTTTTTGGATTTTAAACCTCCAGGTTGTTGTAATTTTTGACTTTGTATTTCTAAAATATTTCCTAAAGGATGATATTGACCTTTTAAATCACTGAATAAATTTAATTTATAAATTTTAGTTAAACGAATAATACGTTTTTTAGAAAATTGAAGAATAAAAGTTTCAAATGGAACTGTATTAAGACCTATAAATTCATTAAATTCAATTTCATCAGAATTAAATAAAGAAAAAATTGTATCAGCTAACAAAAAATTAACATCTTGAAATTCATGTTTTTTATAAAAAATTTTTAATATTTTAAGTACATTAATATTAGTATATTGTTCAAAAAATATAACAAATTGTTCGGGATGAAGTTTATTCCAAACCAGTTTAGACGTAGTTAGTAAATCTCGTTTTTTATAAATAGGATCTGCTTGACAATGACTTCGAATTCTCAGAGTCATTGCTTTTCTATGCATTACAATTGTTTCTTTATTAGGCTTTGCCAATAATCTTGCAGGAATTCCAGAACTATTTAATATTTCAACTTCTTCTAAAAATTTATTTCGTCTTTGATCAGCATTTAATCCACTGTAGTCATCTATTGTTATAATTATACTTTCTATTACAGCAATACAATTACGGAAAAATATACAACTTTTATTTCGAGTTAAAACTTTATAATAATATTTTACTGATTCAAGTTGTTGAATTTGCGAATCAATTATTTTATTTTCATGATTTTTATATTGAATACTTATTTGAGCAACAAGAGTTATAATGGCGTTAGTAATAATAAAACCTATTAATAGTTCATATAAATACTTTAAAATTATATCATCAGAAAAATCATCATTTGAAATTAAAAGATCTTTTATAGCTTCCATATTATTTTCACTTAAAAACGGAATCCTTATAATATTTTTATTAATTCTAACTACCATATATTCAAAAACCTGATATTTTATAATAATATAATGGAGAAAAAGGAAATTTTTAAGCTTAATACTATTCTAAATGTATAAAAAAATAAAATCAAAAACTAAAATATTAAATTCTTTTATATAAAAACATATAAAAACATTTTTATAAACTATAAAACTTCAGTTTTAAAACTGAAAAATCTAAAATAAAAAGTTATATACTTTTAATAATTTCTTTTTGTCAAAATTGAATTAATATTCTATTTTTAATAATTAAATAACCGAATTCGACTTAAAAAATAAAGCCTAGAGCTAGTTTGACGTTAGCACTATTGCATGATCAAGTATTCTTTTCCATGTCATCCTTAATTTATTAACTTAAAGCTTCTGCTTTTTCAAACTGTCGTTCAACCAATAAAATCTAAATATTGGCCTTTACTAATATCTTTTCAAATATACTTATGGATTATAATTTAGGAATATACTACTACACCGACACTGATGCAAGACACAAACATAGACCAATTACGCAAGGCTTATTTTGCAAAGAGAAAAATCAAATACGACTCGATTCACCAAATCTAATCTCATAAAATTATAAAAATATAATTAAGCGTGGGTTTTTTACACTTACAGTGTTTTAATGTATAATCCTTGTTATAACCAAACGCAAAAACACACAACTGTGATTTTTTTCTAAAATGCTTTCCTAACAAACTCATTGGTTTTTCGGCATTAGAATTGCGCATCTTGTGTCAAAGAGACCACTCTATTCTTATGAATAAGCGCGGTGTTACATTTGAATACTATTAGTCGCGCCCATAAAGAAATGTAACCAACGCTTATTAGAAAAAGCTATACCGAATATTTGAGACCAAAAACGATTAGCAGTTACCATTGAATATGTCTCTTCAGCTTGAGTCGGATTAAATGCTCTAAAAGTATTTGAACTATCACCATCTTTATATATAGTATTTTGATAAAATCGATTTTTATTATTAAAAAACTTTTATGCGAAACTGTAAATAAAACTTTAGAATAATACAGCTGCTTAATTAAATTTTAGATTACACATATAATTACATACTTTGAAATAATAAGTGAATTGTATTTAAAACTATGATTTAAATCTGACATTAGTAGAATTTTTTAAAATTTTAAAAAGTTTTTAACTTTTTAAATCATCCCGTTTCAAATCTTTTAATTTGTTACTTTTACTCAAAATACAATCCAACAAAACATATCTATCCGCCAAAAATTAAAATAAACAACAAAAAGGGTAAGAACTTGATTGTAAACATTAACAAATAAAACTACTAAAAGCATTAAAAAATACTAATAATATAATGATTAAAGACGGCTCAAAAAACATTTTTTTGATATTTAACGATATTTCATATAAATGTATTAAATTCAGAATCGTTTATAGAACCTAGATTTCGGTAATGCCGAATTTTATAATTTATTATAAACGAAAAAATAACCTTAAAAAAGATTTATACGCTTTAAAAATAAAAATAAAAATAATAAGTATTTTCACTATATAAATAAAAATTTATATTAAATTTAACAAATCTTTGACTCAGGTAAAATTTCAACATATTTCAAAGTCAAGGTAACAAATCACACCTACTGTTGCACCATGTATAGCACATAATAAAGCAGCACCTAGAACTCCGGCAACTCCCATCAGTTAGAGTGGATTTATGAACCCTCTTTCGAAATCGTAAAAAAATTTATATGTTATACGACTACTTAATTATAAACAAATCATTATTTAACTTTTTTAGCTATTAACATATAATTATAAGTAATTTTTTAATTAGTTGCATTTTTCAAAGTCGTAATCATTAAAGTAATATATATTTATAAATAAATAAATATTATTTTTTAGCATTTTAATTATCCCAACAATAATGTTTATAGTTAACCTTGATCCTTTTAGTTAAAATTTAATGTTTTAGAACATGATTTTTCACCAAGAATTTAAAAATTTTAAATTAGTTTTAAACCATAGATTAAAAATTAATAAATATTTTACTATAAAAACTCAGCCCAAATGATGACTCCAACACCATTTTGTTTATCAGCTCTAACATAATTTATTTATTTAGCTTTAAAATTAACTAAAAAATAATAAAACACTTTTAATAAATATTTTAAAGTTAAATAAAAAATTATAGAATTATATCCTAAACAATTAAAAGAACTTTATAAAATTAAAAAGTAATTATTATAATAAATTAAGTTATTTAAAATTGAAAAAGTTTAAGTCGCACTATGAAAAGGGTTAAGAGTCCAATTGTGGAAACCTTGAAAAAATAAAATAAATCTAAAAATTGCAGCTACTCCAAAACTCGGTGCAAAAAACCAGCCTGATTGACCTAATGGATAATAAAACTAAAAATTATAAAATTTTCATTTACAAACTCTACGTTCTAATTACAATAGAATACAGTTTTTTAAAAGTAAAGAAACAATTGTCCATTAAAATTTTGATATAAAAGATAAAACCTTTAAATAACTCACATTTCAGTTTCAATATGTTGCAAAATGAAAAAAAAATAATTCGATTTATAAAATATCAACTATAATAAAATTAAATTATTTTCAATTATTAAAAATAAAATAAAATTGAAAAAAAACTTAATTAAAAAAACTAGAATCATTTTAAATTATAATCTTTAAAAATAAAGGAATAAAATTTTTGAAAAAATTATAAAATATTTATTAAAAAACGTATTAAAATTAAATAAATAAAAAACGTATCCTTATAATTAAAAAATATATAATTTAATTAAAATTTTAAAAGCATTTAAGTTTAAACAAATTTCTTTAAAAATTTTTGATTATAAATAAATTTAGAATTTTAAAATTAACACTTTACCAAATCCACACAATTAAAAATACAGAAACAAAAACTGAAATAGGAGCAGAAAGTAAAAGTTGACAAATCAAAAAATGAATATCACTTATTCGAAACCATACATGACGTTTATCATACGGCTACTAAGTTATAAATATTCAAAAATGTAAAAATTGTTAATTGTAAAAGTTTACTAATACTTTCTTAGTATCTAAATTAAATAAAAACAAATTTTTATATTTGAAATTAAAAACCATTATTTAAATTTGCAAAAAATACTATTTTAAATATTAAATAAAATGAGTGAAAAGAAAATTAACGTTTTAAATCATGCTAAATAAAATTTTAAACTTTAATTCGTTCCTTTATATACACTATTATTTCTTGAAATACCTTTTTCCACTATATTTTTAAAAATTAGTTAAACAGCTTAAACGTACTAACCTAAAATTAAAAATAACTAAAATATGCTTAATAGTGGTTTAAACAATATTTTGTTTATCTACTTTAAGGAAAACATGTTTTTTTAAAACGAAGAATCTAAGAGAAAATAATTATTAATGAAAGTAAAGTTTTTCAATTCTTACTCTTCTTAAAATTAAAACTTAGATATATTGTTATCTAATATTAAAGATTTATCATTAAAAAAGAAATATCACCTATATGAATAAAAAGCATTAAATAAACTATATTTATCAACAAGTTAAATTAATAGTATGAACTTAGCTTTAATCAACGAATCGCACAAGCTATCGCATTATATGGTCGAATAAACACAGCTTTGGAAATTTCAAATTGACGTAGCATAAAACCAATTAGAAAGAATAAATGCTTTTATAATTATAAAACACTCTTCATCCGAAATCGTAAATAATACTTTTATATTGTACGACTACTTAATTATAGTGTTTAAAGAATTTTTTAAAAAATTTTTTAAACACTATAATTGCAATTTATATAAGTATAATAGAATTTTTGGAAAATAAATTTTCAAAAATTTATAACATATTAAATAATCCTATTAAATTCTTTAATCATTTTGAAATTTTTATTTACACTACAAATCCTTTTAAATACACAATTCTACCAATAATAAAGACATATAGATTGAAAATCTAAATCAATTAATTTTTATTATAGAAAACAAAATTAAAATTAACCTTTTAGAAGTATTAATAATTTGTACATTATAAACATTCTACATAACGATAACTAAAAAACGTTTCGTTAATCTATTTAATAAAAATTTTTATCATGCAAATATTAAATACACAGAATCAAAATTAATTGTAAGATTTTATCAAATACGAGAAAATTTCTATAAAAAATATTATAAATTCATATTTATAACCTCGTAAAGAAAAGAAAGTAATCCATATAAATAAAAGTTTTAGTAAAACTGTTACTATAGTTTAAATTTATTTTTCCCTAATATAAAAGGAATTTTAATTAAACTAACAAATCACACAACCAAAAGCACCGTGAAGAGCAACAAAAGTCCACAAACCACCTAATTGTAACCAACGAGTAAAATCCCATTCTACTTCAGGACCCCAATGAAACTAAATGAAAAAACACATTTGTACTCAAACCTTAAAAACAAACTTTAATAGTATAAGGCTTTTAAGAAAATAATTATAAAATATAACATTTTTTTAATAAATATTAAAATATTTAAAATAATTTTAATAACCAAAAAATTTCCTTTAATTATTCTTCTAAAAATAGTGAAAACTAAAATATATAACTCTATAAAATTAAAACAATTATTGGAAAACTGGAATAGCTTAAATACTTGTTATAATAATAAAATATTTTATTAACAAAAATTTATAAATAGACAATAATCAAAATAAAAATTTTTTTAGTTTTCAGTTAAAGAAATCGAAATCCCACTTTTATTTTGTTAAACTTACGTAATTAATTAATATTTAAATAACAAAATAGGATTCAAAGTTAATCTTCAAAAAATTTATAATTTTTGAAAGACGAAAAACCAAATTTTACTTGTTAAAGGCACACAAGCAATAATAAAGAATGACCCATACTATTTGGGTAGAATAGGTCTTTTACTTTTTAAATAAATACCTTTCTTTAAACCGAAAATGGTTAAAATCGACTATTTTAAGTCTTTAATACAAAACTGTGCTTGATACTTACATATCACACAGCTCCTCAATTAAAATTTTTGTTTAAAAACAAAATAATTAAATACTGATAATTGTAGTCATCAATTAGCTTTAAAATGTTTAAATATATTAAAAAAATAATTTTTGCTTTTTAAATAATCCTTAAAAGTACTTGTTATTATTCGTTTCTTTTATTTATAATATGACTATAAGAATATATTGCTCAACCAAGGTTTTTAAAAATGTATAAGTTTAATAAAATGATTTCACTATTTTATACCTTTTATATAAGTTTTGACAAACCACAGAATGTGTAATGGTAGCTTTAACAACATTTCATTACTTATTCTGCAAAATTCTATTTTAATAAAATAGAAAATAATAATATAAAATAGCATATCAAATCTTATTAAAAAAAAGCTTAAATTTGTATTATTTTTAAAATACAATAAATAATATTGTACTTTAAAAAAATTTATTTTATTTATATTTACTTATACAACAAAGAAATAGAAAAATATCTACATAAATAAAAAATTTATTTAATTTAAAACAACTAGAAACTAATTTAATTTATTTTTAGTTTAAAACACCTATTTCAAAAATAAATAAATATAAATTTAAATAAACGAATCACACATATTTTCACATCATTCAGCTTCTTAAATATTATTTTAGAATTGTATTTAGTTTACATAAAAATTTATAAAACATTATAAAAATTAAAAACTACGTAGTTAAAAAATAATATATAATAAAAGACAAATAAAGTATTGTCTGTAAAAACTCCTGAAATTTAAATATTATATATAATAAACTATTGAGAAAAATAATAAAATAAATTTTTAAAAATGCATTACATTATTTTACTTAATTTTACATAAAATGAATGTTAATAATTGAAGAATAAATTTAAATTTAAACTTTACATAACTTTCTAAAATATATTTAAAATAAAAATAATAAACAAATTATTTGTTATTTTAATAAAAATTTTTATGCATCAAAAATTATATGAAAATAATTCAAACTGATACCCCAATAATAAAGAACTTTTTAAATTGTTTTAAGAAAAATAAAAATGACACACTGGTGTCGATACAGCAGCTGTTAAAGCATTACAACCTTCAAGGAAAGAACTTGCCAAGCCATGTGTATACCAAGAAGTAACAAAAGTAATTCCTGTTAACCAACCTCCTAAAGCAAGATAAGCACAAGGAAGTAAAAGTATACCAGACCAACCAATAAAAATGAATCTATCTTTTTTCAACCAATCATCTATCGCGTCGAAAGTACTTTTTTGATTATCAGTTTCTAGACCTGTAAAAGTCATAATAACCCCTCTTTTTTTAAATGTAGTTTTAATTTTGTTTATAACGTAAAAAAGTATTTACGACCTTGTAAATTTTTTTTTAAAAAATAACTAATGCTGTTAAACTTTTTATGCGCCCTAAATAAAAAAATTTACTTGATTTAATTTTACTTCAAATTAAAAATGAATAAAAAAACCAATGAAAGACCCGTTTTTCCTTTTACATCTATCGTTGGACAAGAGGAAATGTGTGGCAATTTAATTTAAATTTCAAGAAAATTATTTTTACCTTTTAAAATAAATAAAAAATTTTTTATTATAAATAGCAAATAAGTAAAAGTAAATAAAATTTAATTATTTTATTGAGAAAAATAAAATAATTTATTTCCATTTTTGAAAACTCAAGTAAAAAATTTAAAATATGCAAACTGCTCGAAGAGCAAAAGATCATTCTTTAATAATGAATATTAAAATAAAAAAATAAAAGCTAAACGAAAAATCATGCTTAGTTTGTAAACAAATAAAATTTATATTTATTTAGTTTTCTGAAATTATCATTAATTTTAAATGTAATAGATCCAAAAATTGGAGGAGTTATGATTATGGGCGATAGAGGGACAGGAAAATCGACAATTGTTAGAGCACTTGTCGATTTATTACCTCCTATAGATGTAATTGAAAATGACCCTTATAACTCAGATCCATACGATACCGAATTAATGTCTGACGAAATTTTAGAAAAAATTAAAAAAAAAGAAAATTTAACAAAAATACAAATTAAAACACCTATGGTAGACTTACCATTAGGTGCAACAGAAGATAGAGTTTGTGGAACAATAGATATTGAAAAAGCGATATCTGAAGGTAAAAAAGCATTTGAACCAGGTTTATTAGCACAAGCAAATAGAGGAATCCTTTATGTTGATGAAGTAAATTTACTAGACGATCATTTAGTGGATGTTCTATTAGATTCCGCAGCTTCTGGGTGGAATACTGTTGAAAGAGAAGGTATTTCTATATGTCATCCAGCTAGATTTATTTTAATAGGTTCAGGAAATCCTGAAGAAGGAGAATTAAGACCACAATTATTAGATCGATTTGGAATGCATGCACAAATAAAAACAGTAAAAGAGCCTAGTCTTCGAGTAAAAATTGTTCAACAACGAGAATTATTTGAAAGAAATCCTCAAGAATTTAAAGAAAAATATAAAGAAGAACAAAATAAACTAATGAATAATATAATAACTGCCAGAAAAAAATTTAAAAACATAACAATAAAGTATGAACTATTAGAAAAAATATCTCAAATATGTTCAGAATTAAATGTAGATGGATTAAGAGGAGATATGGTTACTAGTCGTGCTTCAAAAGCACTAGTGGCTTTCGAAAATAGAAATGAAGTTACCCCTAAAGATATTTTTACGGTTATTACACTTTGTTTAAGACATAGATTACGTAAAGATCCTTTAGAGTCAATTGATTCTGGATTTAAAGTTCAAGAAATTTTTAAAAAAGTATTTAATTATTAAATGTTTTTAAAAAATAGAAAAAATATTATTCCCAAATTTCTTTTAAAAAATTTTTAGAAAAAAATTTTCTAATTTTTGTAGATTATATAAAAGTATAAAAGCTAATCTTAAATATTGTATAAAATGTGTAAAGTAAGTTTTTTAAAAATCAACTAATGGTATGAAAAAAAATCAAAATTAAAAAAATAAGTAGTAAAAAAAAATTATTATTTTCCCTGAAACTTTAAAAGGTAAGTTTAATGATTATGAATTAAAAATAGTAATCAAACTCTTTTGTGACCGAAAGATTAAATTTAAAAGTCTTGAATCAAAAGTAATCCGAAGTATGATAAAGGAAGTTTTGAAGACCTTAAAAAAGGTATCAAAGCCATTAAGTTTAGATATAAATGAAATGATAGAAAGAGAAAAAAATCTTTTTCCTTTTCCTGTTATTTGGAGAACTACTTTTAATTTAGGGCAATTACAAATACTCGCATATTTAGCTATGAGAGGAGCTATAAATCCAAAGACTTCTATAGATAAACTTAAAGCTTTTATAAAAGCAGAACTCTATAGAACATTGGATTCTTTTGACTGGCCTAAAAAAAACCATAAGAGCCTGGGTACAGTTTTCGAAAAATTTGGTGAAATAAATATAAAATGGGAAGACACATACTATCAAGAAGTTTCGTCATCCAAGGTATTTTTTAAAACAAATTATAGTCATTATAACTTAAATTTTATGGAAAATGTAACTGAAAGCCAAATTTTGGATTTAATTAGAATTTCTGAGCTCAAAAAGCGAGCATATTTTATGCATTTAGATATAAATTCTAAAAAAACTTCAAAAACAACAAAAAACAATAAAAAAGAGAGTACTAGAATTTATAATTTAACAACTCTTGACAAAAAGCTTATTTATTCATCTTATAGAGTCAAAAACTATAGCAATTTTTTTAATGCAATAAACTTTCCTCAAAACTGGGACATAAATCTTAAATTTCATCAGATAGAATTTATTTATTATGTTATAAAAGATCTCATCATTTATCATGAAATTCACTTTAAAATGACGGGAGAAAAAGTTAAAATGATAGTAATTTCAGAATTGTTAAGTTTAATAAATGCATATAACAGACCTAAATCTATTAAACCTATAAAGACTTATACGCCTTGTGGTATACCTATATATCTTGATATGAATAATCCCGGTTGGTTTAAAAATGAATTTGAATCTATTGAAGATTATTTGTACGTTTTATGGCCTTCGAATTTTCAACCTATGTTAAATGAAAATAAAAATTTTATTGTACCTTTTCGTACCATTATTTTAGACGATGATTCCGATGATGATGATGATGAATTTGACTTTATTTTTACAACAGAAGTTATTTTTTTACCATTATGTGACGATGGAAGTTATAATTTCAAATGGCCCAATCCAATATTATTAAAAGATAATTCTCTGGGTTTACCTTTGCGTAGAGATAATTATTGGTGTGTTTCAGAATTTCCATTAACAAGATTTCAAGTTCAACTTAATCCTATAACAATTATCAAAAAAAATATTGTAAATTTCAAATTTACAAAAATGTAGATGGAACAGATATTATCAATATTATAGATAAAATCGATGTCATAGATATTAGAGATGGAATATAAAATAAAAAGATGTTTGAACAAAATTTGTTTAAAAATAGAAAACATATTTTTTATTTTGTATCTATTCTACAAAACCAAAAAGCTAAGTTTAAAAATATTGTATCAAATGTGTAAATTAATTTAAAGACAGTGAATTGTCTTTTATTAAAAGAAAATTTCTGATAACTTTCAAACCGACAAGGAAATGTAAAGTTATATTTGAACATAATAAAAATAAAAAGGATCCTAAACATTTTTATTTGGAAACCAAAAACAAGTGATACTTAAAAACAATAGGGTATAGAAGTAGATTTGACTTTGATTCTTTTATTCTTCCCGAAAAACTAGAGAAAGTTTTGAAAGAGTTTGAAAAAAGAATTAAATCAAACGAACCCGGGACTTTAGTGGTAAAAGGTGGTAGTAGATAGGGAAAAGTGAATTTTTGATGGCCTATCTAGATTTTTTAGGGTACAAGGTTTATATGACAACTAGTAGAGAAGCGTTATGCCACTTTGAGAATGGTGTTCATACTCCAATTTTGTTTGATGATTGTTTATTAAGAAACGAACCACGAGAATTTATTATAAACATTGTTGACAATAAAGGGCATCTAATTAGATGACTCTTAAAAGTTTCTTCTACAAAATTATCGATTTATGGAAAACTAAGGATTTTTTAGATATTTATATGGTAATAACTTCTTCTGAGCGCCAATATAAGATTTCGAGATTGGCGCTGACCGAGTCTGACGAGTATGAGCTAATTTCATATTTGTGGCTTTTTTTCACCTTTTTTGACCGCTTGAGACTTGTAAAACACATCACATTTTTTATACGCAGGAGTACAGAGTGATCTGAACATCCAATTTCGTGAGAATATGAGCTCTCGCTTAAAATTCTTGGAATTAGTGGAATACTTGGGTGAAGGATTTCGAACAGACAACTTCGGGAGAGTGTGAGAAACCCTCTACCACCCTGAGATATTGTGGCAAATTTTTTGGCATTAGATTCAAAACGAGCTAAAACAAAAAATATTATCTGAAAATGGAGTTAGATGAATTTCCCTTACGTCAATGACCCTTTTGAAGGGTTTGAAGTCCTACATGAAAAACCGAGGATGAATCTAAAACAACTAGCTCCAATAGTATTATCTAAAAAAATATGACTCCTAAAAAAAGAGGTGCAAAAACTAGTTCTGAGAACTAATTTAGATTAGCTGCAAGAAGGATAACTATAAGATATAATCGATATCCCGAGATATTAAATCCTGAAAAGGTAAAAGATCTTTTGGAAGAAAAATTGAAAAGTTACGGTTTAGTTCATTATATAATAACAAAAGAGAGGGATCGGGAGGATAAATTGCATTTCCATGTTTATTTAGATATTGAGAAACGTTTAAAAACAAAATTACCTAATTTTTTAAATATTGAGTGTGAAAACAGTTGAGGTAAAAAATAAGAACGTATGGAAATTATTCTAAAGTAAAATGGAAAAATGACTCAATAGATTAGTATTTAAAAACCTAGCTCCTCCAAATCAGTATGTATACAATAAGGTTACTTAGTTTTATTTTAATTTGTTTTCTTCTATCAGTATTATAATTTTCGTAGGTATAAGCTGCTCTTAGAAAAAATGAATTATTAATTCTAAAAATCATTTCTAAATTATTATAATTCATTTTTTCTAATTTTTCTAGTTGTTGTTTATTATAGTCTTGTTGTATTTTATTCAATAGATTTAAATCTTGCAAGACATCTATCCCAAACTACTTGGAATCAATATTTTGTCGTCAGGAGCAATTTGGTAAGGCAGAACTTTCTCACAATAAATATTATATTTTTCAAGCAAATCATTTAACGCTGTAAACGATTTTGAAAACATAAGAGCACGAGGAATGTTACCAGAAATTAAAAATTTAAGGCTATTATACTTATGAATATAGAAGTGATTTTCCTTGTCTAGTGAGTGTAATTGTAGTAGAGTGTATGATTATCGAATGTAATAATGTAGTAGGAGGTTTAGATTGGAGTTATTGTTGGTAGTGGAGTATTTTGTAATAATGTATGTTAATAGAGGTTTGTTAAGGTTATAAAAATATGAAGAATGAGTAGTTGGTGAGATATATATATTATGGTAATGATTTTGATAAATTTGATATTGGGATGTGTGATTTTGAATGAGGTGATATTTGTATAAGTTGAAAGGGTAAGGAGAGTTGTATTGTATGTTGTATGTGGAAAGTGTTAGTGAGGATAATGAGGGTAGAAAATAAGTAATTAGATTAGTTGAAAGATTAGTAATGTAATATTTCATTAGAGGGGGGAGTATTATTGTTTTAT